TCAAATAACATTGCGTTTGCTATACAGAATCGAATATTATAAAAATAGGGATTTTTACCCCTATTTCGAACGTCGTTCCTCCAATTTTGGAGAACGTTGTTCCTGGTGCTTATTGCGTGGTGGAACCACACCGATCCATACCGAACTCGGTTGTGAAACATTACTGCGGCGACAATACTTGAAGGGTAACTTTCTGGAAAGATAGCTCAGTGCCAGGATTTTAATCAACTTTTTTTAATTTAATTTTTAGTTTAAATAATTAATTTAAACTAAAAATTAAAAATCTAATCTTAATAGATTTATGTTTTATCATGGAATATTCTTTTTTTTTACGTCCTTGTATAATAAGTTTATTAAACTTATTGGGATAAGTAATACTATTTATTACAATTGTATTATTATTTTTATTTTTATTATTAGAGACAGTGTTTTTTTAGTTTAACTTATTTGTAGTTAGTCTAATACCACAAAAGTTATATCGTGAACAGATTTTTTTTTAGTGGTTTGATGAAAGCACTTCCAGAAACCGGTATTCAAGACTTTATTTTTGTTCTTTCTAACCTCCTTTTTAATTATTTTTTTTTATTCTAAAAAAAAATTTAAATATTTTTTGTTTTGTCATATTTATAGTAAAACCATTTGTTTTTTTTTTTGACACGAAAGACCGGTAATTACACCTTTTTTATTTTTAAAAAACAAGGTAAAAAATCTTATATTGATATTTTAATGGAAGTTAAACATATGGGTAAAATTGTAGGAATTGATTTAGGAACAACAAATTCCGTAGTAGCAGTAATGGAGGGTGGAAAACCTACGGTTATTACAAATGCGGAAGGCTTTCGTACTACTCCATCCGTAGTAGCATATACAAAAACAGGTGATCGACTTGTTGGACAAATTGCAAAAAGACAAGCTGTATTAAATCCCGGAAATACATTTTATTCTGTCAAACGTTTTATTGGGCGTAAATTTGACGAAGTTACTGAAGAAGCAAAACAAGTTCCATATAAAGTAACTGGAACGCAAAATGTAAGAATCGAATGTCCAGCGTTACAAACTTCTTTTACTCCTGAAGAAATTTCAGCACAAGTTTTACGAAAATTAGCGGAAGATGCTAGTAAATATATTGGTGAACCAGTAACACAAGCAGTGATTACGGTACCGGCTTATTTTAATGATTCCCAACGACAAGCTACAAAAGATGCAGGTAAAATTGCAGGTCTTGAAGTTCTTCGAATTATTAATGAGCCTACTGCAGCTTCCTTAGCATATGGCTTAGATAAAAAGAAAAATGAAACGATTTTAGTCTTTGATTTAGGCGGTGGAACATTCGATGTTTCTATTCTAGAAGTTGGCGATGGAGTATTTGAAGTATTATCTACTTCAGGTGATACTCATTTAGGAGGAGACGATTTTGATAAAAAATTAGTAGATTTCTTTATTGAAGAATTTCAAAAACTAGAAAATATTAATCTTCGTGAAGATCAACAAGCGTTACAACGTTTAACAGAAGCGGCTGAAAAAGCTAAAATAGAACTTTCAAGTGTAACTCAAACTGAAATCACATTACCTTTTCTTAGTCTTACTCCGTCTGGTCCAAAACATTTTGATACGACACTCAATCGTGCAAAATTTGAAGAGTTATGTTCTACGTTAATTGATCGTTGTCGAATTCCTGTAGAAACAGCACTTAAAGATGCAAAATTAACAAAAGAAGATATTGATGAAGTTGTTTTAGTTGGAGGATCAACTCGCATTCCTGCAGTACGTGAATTAGTCCAAAAAGTATTAGATAAAGTACCAAAGCAAAGTGTAAACCCGGATGAAGTAGTTGCTGTTGGAGCCGCTGTTCAAGCTGGAGTTTTAGCGGGAGAAGTAAAAGATATTGTTCTTCTTGACGTAACACCACTTTCTCTTGGTGTTGAAACTTTAGGTGGTGTTATGAGTAAAATTATTGTTCGTAATACTACTATTCCTACTCAAAAATCAGAGCTTTTTTCTACTGCAACTGATGGGCAAACTAATGTAGAAATTCATGTATTACAAGGGGAACGTGGATTTGCTAAGGATAATAAAAGTTTAGGAACATTCCGTTTAGATGGGATTGCTCCAGCACCTAGAGGAGTTCCACAAATTGAAGTTACTTTTGATATTGATGCTAATGGTATTTTATCTGTAACCGCTAAAGATAAAGGCACTGGTAAAGAAAAATCAATTACAATTACTGGTGCGTCTACATTAAGTCAAGATGAAGTAGAACGTATGGTTCAAGAAGCAGAGAAAAATGCTGCTCAAGATAAAGAAAATAGACAAAAAATTGAACTAAGAAATCAAGCGGAATCTTTAATCAATCAAGCGGAACGACAACTTAAAGAATTTAAGTTAGAACCGAATGTTCAAGCACCAATTGAACAAACGATTCAACAATTACAAACTGCATTAAAAGAGGATAATCTTGAACAAGTTCAGTCTCTTTGTCAAGAACTTCAAAATTCTCTATTAGAAATTGGAAAACAAGTTTATTCAAAAACAGAGACGACAACACCAAATAAAAACGAAGAAGACGTAATTGATGCATCTTTTTCCGAAGAAAAATAAAATTCATTTCAAATAAAGCAATAATCTTAAATTTTTTTTTATTTTAAAATAAGATTTAAAAAAATTGCTTCTTAAGGTATAATTAATAGAAAATAGGCGGTATAGCCAAGTGGTAAGGCAGTGGATTGCAAATCCTCTACCCCCAGTTCAAATCTGGGTGCCGCCTGTTTCTTTTATTAGTTTGAATTTGAAAATAAGTCAATCAGATTTTATACTTTACCTAAATTTTTTTATTTCCAATGTAAACCCATTCTGTGCTTTTCAATAAGTATTGAAAAGTATATTTTCGTAAATAATTTAATCAAATTTTATTAAATAAAAGATCACAGTCTTATTTAATTATTATTTTTTTTAAACGTCTTTCATTTAATTTCTAATACTATTAAAAAAAATGTTTTAATTAGTTCATAAATAATAAACTAATTAAAACATTTTATTTCTAATAATCAAAACTATTACGATTTACGCTCGCAGCCTTTTGCTGAGATTCAGCTTTATCAACTACAATACATTCAGTAGTTAATACCATCCCAGCAATAGAAGCTGCATTTTGAAGACCTGAGCGAGTTACTTTTGCTGGATCTACAATACCAGCCTCAAACATATCTACAAATTGAGCATTGGCAGCATTATAACCAATATTAAATGGTTTATCTTTTACTTGTTCCGCAATAACAGCGCCATTTTGACCTGCATTTTCAACAATACGTTTTAAAGGAGCAGTTAAAGAACGAGCCACAATCATACCACCGATTAGTTCTTCATGTTCTAAATTCGATTGTACCCAATTTTCTAATTCAATTGCTAAATGAGCTAATGTTGTACCACCACCCGGAACAATTCCTTCTTCCACGGCTGCTTTTGTAGCATTAATAGCATCTTCCAAACGTAATTTTTTATCTTTCATTTCCGTTTCGGTTGCTGCACCTACTTTAATAACTGCAACACCCCCAGCTAATTTTGCTAAACGTTCTTGTAATTTCTCTTTTTCATATGCAGAATCGGTTTCTTCAATTTGACGTCGAATTTGTTCACAACGTGCAGAAACTCCTTCTTCGTTCCCTTCGGCAATAACCGTTGTATAATCTTTTGTAATATTTACTTGACGAGCTTTCCCTAAAACATCAAGTTTAATACTATCTAAACGTAATCCAGTTTGTTCCGAAATAACTTGAGTATTGGTTAAAACTGCAATATCCTGCATCATTGCTTTACGACGATCACCAAAACCTGGTGCTTTTACAGCTGAAACATTTAGATTTCCGCGTAGTTTATTAACAACTAACGTAGCTAATGCTTCTTTTTCAATATCTTCAGCAATAATAAAAAGTGGTTTTCGAGCTCTAGCAACTTGTTCTAAAATCGGAACTAAATCTTGTACTAAGGTAATTTTTTTATCCGTAATTAAAAACATAGCATCTTTTTGTATTACTTCCATACGTTCAGGATCTGTTACAAAATACGGAGAAATATAACCTTTGTCAAAGCGCATACCTTCGGTTATTTCAAGTTCCGTTGTTGTAGATTTTCCTTCTTCTAAAGAGATCACACCCTCTTTACCTACTTTTTCAATTGCATCTGCAATCATCTTACCAACTTCATCATCATTACCAGCTGAAATAGAAGCAACTTGAGTAATTGCTCTTGAATCTTCAACGGGTTTTGCATGAGCGGCAATCGTTTCTACAACTTTTTGAGTTGCTCGATCAATACCGCGTTTAATTGCCATTGGATTAGCACCTGCAGCCACATTTCGCATTCCTTCTTTTACCATAGCATATGCTAAAACTGTTGCTGTTGTTGTACCATCTCCGGCAACATCATTTGTTTTAGAGGCTGCTTGACGAATTAAAGCTACTCCGGTATTTTCAATGTGATCTTCAAGTTCAATTTCTTTTGCAATTGTTACACCGTCATTTACAATTTGAGGAGCCCCAAATTTTTTTTCTAAAACCACATTTCGTCCTTTCGGTCCAAGGGTAACAGCAACGGCTTCAGCCAAAATATCCATTCCTTTTTCTAAGGCACGACGAGCACTTTCATGGTATAAAATTTGTTTTGCCATAAAATTTTTTCTTTTTTTTTTTAGCGCTTAGTTAAAATTGAAAATAAAAAGATTTTTTTTCAATTATGCAATAATTGCTAAAATATCTTTTTCAGAAAGTAAAACATATTCTTCATTTTCTAATTTAATATCGGTTCCCGCATACTTAGAATAAAGTACTTTACTATTAACTGTAACTTCTAATGGTTGAAAAGAACCATCATCATTTCGTCTTCCTGGTCCTTCTGCAATAATTTCCCCAATTTGAGGTTTTTCTTTCACAGTATCAGGTAGTAAAATACCTCCAGCAGTTTTTTCTTCTGACTGACTAACCTTTACTAAAACACGTTCACCTAAAGGACGTACAGTTTTAACATTTAAAGTTACAGTTGCCATAAATTGTCACCTCGTAAAAATCTAGAAAATTAATTACTATTATTATTAGAATTAGCAACTAATATAATTAATTGCTAATTCTAATAATAATATTAATTAAAGAACTTTTTTTTGTCAATAGAATGATTAATTAAAACAAATGAATCAATTTATTTTCTTGAGCGAATTAAAAATATAACAATAAAAAAAAAACAAATAAAAAATACAAGCATATAATAAAAGAAGAAATAAAATCAACGATTTTATGATAAATTTATTTTAAATAAAGTAGAAAAAGTAAAATCAAATTGACATTTATATTTATCTAAAATTATTAAATTTTTTGATTTCGTAATTATAAGAAAACATAGTTTATATTAGAAAGTTAAAAAAAAAATACTATGACAATATTAATACAACAGTACACAAATGATGAAAATAAAAAACTTGAACTAAATAATATTTCCAAATTATTACAAAATCGAATTATTCTTTTTTCACAAACAGTGGATGATGAAATTTGTAACTCAATTGTAGGGCAATTATTATATCTCGAGAATGAAGATTCAACAAAAGATATACGTCTATTTATAAATTCACCAGGAGGATCTGTTACAGCTGGTTTATCTGTTTATGATACAATACAAAATTTATCTGTTGACGTTTCAACTATTTGTTTTGGATTAGCAGCAAGTATGGGTGCTGTTTTATTAGCAGCAGGAGTTGAAAATAAACGCTTTGCTTTTGCTAGTTCTCGAATTATGATACATCAACCATTATCCAAAGTCGAAGCTCCTTGGTCTCACTTAGATATTCAAATTCGAAATGGTGCTTATTTTAAAAATTTATTAAATAATATTTTAAGTTTTCATACAAAACAAGAATTAAAACAAATTGAAACAGATACTGAAAGAGATTTCTTTTTATCTGCAACTGAAGCAAAACAATACGGAATTATTGATCATATCTTTATTAATAACAATTAACAACGATTTTCAAGAAATATGCATTTTAGTTTATTGATCAATAAACTAAAATGCATATTTCTTGAAAATTATGGGTCTTCATTATAATGAAACTATTTGTTTTATATTATCGTACTATCTCGTTTTCTTATGCACTTTTTGATTTTATAAGCCCGTATTTGAAAGATACCAACCAAAACCCTTCACCAAGATAACGGTAATATAATAATCAATCGAAGATTTAGTTCAACAAATCCTTCATAAATTATTTATTTTTCTTTTCTTTTCTTAAAAAAAATTGTTTTATTATATAAATAATTATTGAAATTTATAAATTTTTATAGATCCAAAAAAATAAATTTAATTTAATAGAAAAAATAAATATATATATACATATATATATATGTTGTTTTTTTTATTAAATTAATTCATGATTGATTAATTTCTTAACTTATTTAATTTTTGTTATTGAAATATTCGATTCTATCTTGGTAAGTTATTATTTTTATGATAAAATAAAATAAAGAAACTAGGGTCACTAACTCAACGGTAGAGTAATCGGCTTTTAACCGAAAAGTTCCGGGTTCGAATCCCGGGTGACCCATTAATTAAAGTATTAAATTTTCAATAATTGACAGTTTACGTTTTGCTAATTGATTTTTTGGATCAAAAATTAAAACTTCTTGATACATATTAATTGCTTCAGTTTTCAAATTTTTTAATTCAAAAATGCGTGCTAAATTTATACGAGCTAAAATAAAATCGGGAATATAAAATAAAGCTTTTTTATAATATTCTATTGCTAATTCATATTGTTCTTGTGCCGAACAAATATATCCTAAGGAATTATAAATTAAAGCTAGTTGACTTTTATCTAAATTTTTATTTTCAAGAATTTTTAAAAATTCTTTTTGAGCTTGTGAATATAATTTTTTTTTAATGTAAATACTAGCTAGATTATTATAATCTTTTTCTGTTGCTTTTTCTTGATAAATTTTTTTTCGAAGCCTAGTTATTTCTAAATCAAGAAAACGACTTTTTTGTATTTCTTGTATTAAAAACGAAATTAAAGCTAAAACAATTAATGAAAAAAAAATAATATAAAATGAAAATAAAAAATTATCCATTTTTTGATTAAATCCTCTTTTTTATGACATCTAAACTAACAAATTTAAGTAAATATAATGTTAGTTAAACAGTTCTCTTTTACTTGGATTTAAATCCAAGTAAAAGAGAACTGTTTAACTAACATTATATTTACTTAAATTTAAAACAAACGATTCACAAGAAATTACATCCCACTCATGTTTTATGCTATTTTCAGATGAATTAATATTTACAATAATATTACTTTTTCGAGGTTCAAATTCAACTATTTGATCTAATTCAAAAGATAAAGATTCTTTATGAAGAATTTCAATAGTTTGATATAAACTGCAAAAAACTAAAAGATCACAATTAACACAAATACACATAATTAAAATAACAATTTAAAAAATTTAGAGAAGAATTTCAATAGTTTGATATAAACTGCATTTTTCTAAAAGATCACAATTAACACAAATACACATAATTAAAATAACAATTTAAAAAATTTAGATTTTTTTAATTAAATGATAACTGAAAAATAGAAAAATTAAAATGGGGACGGAGGGACTTGAACCCTCACGATCTATACAATCGACGGATTTTCATTCTTTTTTAACTTTCGTTAATCAATTCGATAAAGAATTGGACTCTACCTTTATCCTCATTATAAATGTTAGGATAACTCTCATCGAGTCTCTGCACCATACAAAATGATTTGTCTTGGCTCAGGATTGCCATATTTTTTTTTATTTAAAACAAATAAAAAATAACTTAGGTTTCCCTGAATTTGAGAGTTTGCAACTTAATAATTTCTTAATTAAGAGCTCAAATTTTTAAGTCCGTTGCGTCTACCAATTCCACCACATCCCCTAATAATTTATATTATAACATAATATATTTTAAATTTCTACCTAAAAAAGTAAAAAAAAAGTAAAAAAAAAGTAAAAAAAAAGTAAAAAAAAAATAAAAAAATAAATAGATAGTTAAATCTATTTATTTTTTTATTTTTTTTTTACTTTTAATAAGATACCCCCAGGGGAATTCGAATCCCCGTCGCCTCCGTGAAAGGGAGGTGTCCTAGGCCTCTAGACGATGGGGGCATAGGATATATTTATATATTTAATATTATACTATGAAAATAAATATGTCAACTACTTTAGAATAGAACAAGGCAAATTTTCTTAATTTTTTTTAATTAAAATTTCTTAATAAATATTAAGATAGAAATAAAATTTAAAAATAAAAAGTAAACATTGAGGACAAATTATTTTTTAGTTTCAAAAATATTGAAATAAATAAACAACTAAAAAATGTAACATAAGTATATGCTATAAAAAAGACTAACTTTTAATGTATAAAAAAGCAATTTTTATAAAATTAAAATATGATATATTTTTAAAAAACCTAATTATGAAAGGAAAATTAAATTTTAAAAAAGGAATAAATTTATGTCCCTAAGTGAACAAGCTATTTTAGAACAAGATAAAAATATAGTTTCGAATATTGTTCAAGATATTTTATGTGAACAAATTTCAATAGAAAAAACTGAATTAAATTTAGATCTCTATATTTACGAAGATCTGAAAATTGATTCTTTAGATTTAGTTGAAATTATAAAACAAATAGAAGAAAAATTTGATATTAAAATTGATGATTCTAAAATTTTATATATGAATACTTTAGAGGAATTTATTGATTTTACTTTACAAACAATTTATATGAAACATGGTTTTGAATATTTACAAAATAAACAATTTTAATCCATGTCTTTGCTACTAAATAATTAATTAAAGTTAAACTGACTACTCTAAATATCTCAAAATGAATTTAAAAAACAATACAGATCAAATTAAACGAGATCTTATTACTGGATCTCGAAGATTAAGTAATTATTGGTGGGCAATAACAATTGGACTTGGTTCAAGTGGATTTATACTAGCAGGTATATCTAGTTATACTAAAATCAATTTATTACCTTTTACGGATACAACTCAATTTTTATTTATTCCGCAAGGTATAACAATGTTACTATATGGAACCATTGGTTTTTTATTAGATATATATTTATGGCTCTTAATTTTATGGAATGTTGGAGCTGGTTATAATGAATATAATAAAAAAAAAGGAACTGTTTCTATTTTCCGATGGGGATTTCCTGGAACAAATCGACGCATTGAAGTTATCTATCCAATTGAACAAATTCAAGCAATTAAATTAGAAATAAAACAAGGATTAAATCCACGTCATTCTATTTCCTTAAAAATTCAAGAAAAAAATGAAATTGTAATTACTCCAATTGGATATTTATTGCCAATTTCAGTTGTTGAAGAACAAGCAGCAAATTTAGCTAGTTTTTTAAATATTCCATTAGATTCAAATCAATAAAAAACTAACTAGTCTTAAAGATTAAAACCATCAACTTTATTAAAGAAGATTAATAGTAGTTTTATTATTAATCTTCATTTTTTCTTATTTCTTAACAAATTACCAACTAGATTTAGTTACACCTGGTAAAAGACCTTGATGCGCCATTTCACGTAAAACATGACGAGATACACCAAAATCACGATAATTTCCACGTGGGCGACCTGTTAACCAACAACGAATTCTAACTCTAGAAGGAGCACTATTACGAGGTAATTTTTGTAATTCTTGATTTAATAATAACTTTTCTTCTACGGAATCTGTTTCATTTAAACGAGTTTTTAATTGTTGTCTTTTTACTAAATATTTATTCATTAGATTTTCACGTTTTTTATCACGTTCAATCATACTTTTTTTAGCCATAGTTACTCAAATATTTTTAATCTAATTTTTTATCTAATTAAATAATATATTATTTATTTTAATTTGAATAGTTAAGTTTAAAAAATTAAAAATATCTTCCTTAAAACCTTAAATAAAGATATATATATATATATATATATATATCTTTATTTAGGTATTAACACATAGAAAAATACCAAAATTATTAGTTTAGTAAATTAAAAAAGGAAATCTAAATGAAATTAGCTTATTGGATGTATACAGGACCTGCACATATTGGTACTTTGCGAATTGCAAGTTCATTTAAAAATGTACATGCTATTATGCATGCCCCATTAGGAGATGATTATTTTAATGTTATGCGTTCAATGCTTGAACGCGAAAGAAACTATACTCCAGTTACAACAAGTGTTGTAGATCGTAATGTATTAGCACGAGGATCACAAGAAAAAGTAATAGATAATATTCTTAGAAAGGATAAAGAAGAACAACCTGATTTAATTGTTTTAACACCTACTTGTACTTCTAGTATTTTACAAGAAGACCTTCAAAATTTTGTTGAACAAGCTTCCTTAAATTCCATGGCTGATGTTCTTTTAGCCGACGTAAATCATTATCGTATTAATGAATTACAAGCTTGTGATAAAACATTAGAACAAATAGTTCGTTTTTATATAGAAAAAAATAGAGCAAGTTTGACGTTAGAAAAGGTTAAAACTCTTCTTCCTTCTGTTAATCTAATTGGAATTTCTAGTTTAGGTTTTCATAATAATCATGACACTCGAGAACTAAAGAAATTGTTTGAATTATATGAAATAATACTTAATTGTAGTTTACCTCAAGGAACAACAGTTAAAACTTTAATAAATTTACCAAAAGCCTGGCTCAATATTCTTCCATATCGCGAACTAGGACTTTTGACAAGTAAATATTTAAATAAAGAATTTGGACTGTTATCTTTAGTTATACTTCCAATGGGCAATATTAATCTAAATCGTTTTTTAAAAAAGTTACTTTTTAGTTTAAAACTTGAAAATAATACGATAACAAAAGTAATTAATATCAAATTACTAAAACTTTTAAATTTAAATTGGATAAAGAAAGAAGCTATTAAAAGTAAATTAAAAAGAAAAAAAGCTATTATTTTTGGAAGTTCAAATCATGTTGCAACTTTAACAAAATTATTAAGTAAAGAGATTGGTTTAGAAATTATCCTTTGTGGTACGTATTGTAAATCAGAATCAAAATGGTTTAGTGAACAAGTTCAAAACTATTGTAATAAGATTTTAATTACTGAAGATCATACAATGATCAGTAATGAAATTTCAAAGTTAAAACCTGATGTTATTTTTGGAACACAAATGGAAAGACATATTGGAAAACGACTGGGGATTCCTTGTGGTGTTATTTCTAGTCCAATTCATATTCAAAATTTTCCACTATCGTATAAACCAATGGTCGGTTATGAAGGTGTAAAAACTATCATGGATTTATTATTTAATAGTTTAAATTTAAAAGATAGAAAAAATTCTTTTACTTTATTTAATGAAATCATTTAATTAAATTTAAATATTTTTTTATTTAATAATAAAATTATTAAATAAAAAAATATTTAAAAAAATAATTATTGGATTTATATATAAAATATTTAACTTATTGTTAACAGCACCTATGACACCGAATATTTATGTTTTATAATAAATAATAATTAAATAAAATAAAAATTCAAATTGAAAAAATTTCTATACAAAAAAAATATAAATTGAATTTTGAGTTAAAAAAAAATATTTCAATAAATTATTTTTTTTTAATTTTGATGAAGTAATGAGTTTTATCGTTCTGTTTGCCTCATAAGAGGAGAATCTCGATGAGAATTAGTCCACCAGAACGCGAGGCAAAAAAAGTCAAAATTGTTATTGACAAAGATCCTGTAAGTACTTCTTTTGATAAATGGGCAGTTCCTGGTCATTTTTCTCGTACTTTAGCAAAAGGTCCTAAGACAACAACTTGGATTTGGAATCTTCATGCCGACGTTCATGACTTTGATAGTTATACTAGTGATCTAGAAGATGTTTCTAGAAAAATTTTCAGTGCACATTTTGGTCATTTAGCTGTAGTATTTATTTGGTTAAGTGGTGCATACTTCCACGGCGCTCGTTTTTCTAATTACGAAGCATGGTTAAGTAATCCAACAACAATTAAACCAAGCGCACAAGTTGTTTGGCCAATCGTTGGTCAAGAAATCTTAAATGGTGATGTTGGTGGTGGTTTCCAAGGTATTCAGATCACTTCTGGTTTATTCCAAATGTGGCGTGCTTCTGGTATTACTACCGAGTTACAATTATATGTAACAGCAATTGGTGCTTTAGTAATGGCAGCTTTAATGTTATTTGCAGGCTGGTTCCATTACCATAAAGCAGCTCCAAAATTAGAATGGTTCCAAAATGCGGAATCCATGATGAACCACCACTTAGCTGGTTTATTTGGTTTAGGCAGTTTATCTTGGGCAGGACATCAAATTCATGTTTCCTTACCAGTAAATAAACTTTTAGATTCTGGTGTTTCTCCACAAGAAATTCCATTACCACATGAGTTTATTTTAAATAAAGATTTAATTGCTCAATTATACCCTAGTTTTGGTCAAGGTTTAACCCCATTCTTTACATTAAATTGGAATGAATATTCTGACTTTTTAACTTTTAAAGGTGGATTAAATCCAGTTACTGGTGGTTTATGGTTAAGCGATAGAGCGCACCATCACTTAGCAATTGCAGTATTATTCATCGTTGCTGGTCATATGTATCGCACTAATTGGGGTATTGGCCACAGTATGAAAGAAATGTTAGAAACTCATAAAGGACCTTTTACTGGTGAAGGCCATAAAGGTTTATATGAGATCTTTACAAATTCTTGGCATGCTCAGTTATCTCTTAACTTAGCATTATTTGGTTCTTTATCCATCATTGTGGCGCATCATATGTATTCTATGCCGCCATATCCATATTTAGCAACAGATTATGCAACAAGCCTTTGTTTATTCACTCATCATGTATGGATTGGTGGATTTTTAATCGTTGGTGCAGGTGCTCATGCTGCTATTTTCATGGTACGTGATTACGATCCGGCACAAAACTACAATAACTTATTAGACCGTGTACTTCGCCATAGAGATGCAATTATTTCTCATTTAAATTGGGTTTGTATTTTCTTAGGTTTCCATAGTTTTGGATTATATATCCATAATGATACTATGCGTGCATTAGGTCGTCCACAAGATATGTTCTCTGATGCAGCAATTCAATTACAACCTGTATTTGCTCAATGGGTACAAGGTGTAAACAGTGCTGCTGCAGGTAATACTGCTCCAAACGCTTTACGTAACGCAAGTTATGCATTTGGTGGCGATATTGTTTCTGTAGGCGAAAAAGTTGCAATGATGCCTATTTCTTTAGGTACTGCAGATTTCTTAGTACATCATATTCATGCATTTACTATCCACGTAACTGTTTTAATTTTATTAAAAGGTGTACTTTTCGCAAGAAATTCTCGTTTAATTCCTGATAAAGCAAATCTTGGTTTCCGTTTCCCTTGTGACGGTCCAGGCCGTGGTGGTACTTGTCAAGTATCTGCTTGGGATCATGTTTTCTTAGGCTTATTCTGGATGTATAATTCCCTTTCTGTTGTTCTTTTCCATTTTAGTTGGAAAATGCAATCTGATGTTTGGGGTAATGTAACCGCAGACGGTGCAGTTAGCCATATTACAGGTAATAACTTTGCACAAAGCTCCATTACAATTAATGGTTGGTTACGTGATTTCTTATGGGCACAAGCATCTCAAGTAATTCAATCTTACGGTTCTGCTTTATCCGCATATGGCTTAATGTTCTTAGGAGCTCACTTTATTTGGGCATTTAGTTTAATGTTCTTATTTAGTGGTCGTGGTTATTGGCAAGAATTAATTGAATCTATTGTTTGGGCACATAACAAATTAAAATTTGCACCTTCTATTCAACCACGTGCATTGAGTATTACTCAAGGTCGTGCTGTAGGTGTTGCACATTATCTCTTAGGTGGAATCGCGACTACTTGGTCCTTCTTCCATGCGAGAATTATTTCAGTAGGTTAAGTATTAGGAGAATCTAACGGATACTATGGGTACTAAATTTCCAAAAGCGAGTCAAGCTTTGGCTCAAGATCCGACTACACGTCGTATCTGGTATGGAATTGCTACCGCAAACGATTTTGAAACCAATGATGGTATTACTGAAGAAAATCTTTACCAAAAGATTTTCGCATCCCATTTTGGCCATTTAGCTATTATCTTTTTATGGACATCTGGTAACTTATTTCACGTTGCGTGGCAAGGTAATTTCGAACAATGGGTTAAAGATCCATTAAACACTCGTCCAATTGCACATGCAATTTCTGACCCTCATTTCGGTCAACGAGCAATTGAAGCATTTTCACAAGCAGGTGCATCTAGTCCTGTAAACATTTCCTATTCTGGAGTTTATCAATGGTGGTATACCCAAGGTATGCGTACCAATGAAGAACTTTATAATGGTGCTATCTTCTTATTAATCTTATCTGCATTATCTTTATTTGCAGGTTGGTTACATCTTCAACCAAAATTCCGTCCAAACCTTTCTTGGTTTAAAAATGCGGAATCTAGATTAAATCACCATTTAGGTGGTTTATTTGGTACTAGTTCATTAGCATGGACTGGTCACATAGTACACGTAGCAATTCCAGAATCTCGTGGTCAACATGTTGGTTGGGATAACTTTTTACAAGTAGCACCACATCCAGCAGGTTTACAACCATTCTTTACTGGAAATTGGGGTGTTTACACAGAAAACCCGGATACAGCAAATCATGTATTTGGTTCTTCTGATGGTGCAGGTACTGCAATTTTAACGTTCTTAGGTGGTTTCCACCCACAAACTCAATCTTTATGGTTAACTGATATCGCTCATCACCATTTAGCAATTGCAGTATTATTCATCGTTGCTGGTCACATGTACCGTACCAATTTTGGTATTGGTCACAGTATTAAAGAAATTTTAAACGGACATCGTCCTCCAGGCGGTCGCTTAGGTGCAGGTCACGTAGGATTATATGATACCGTAAATAATTCATTACACTTCCAATTAGGTCTAGCTCTAGCAGCTTTAGGTGTAATTACTTCTTTAGTAGCTCAGCATATGTATTCTATTCCTCCATATGCTTATTTAGCACGTGATTTTACAACTCAAGCAGCTTTATATACTCACCATCAATATATCGCAGGATTCTTAATGGTTGGTGCATTTGCTCACGGTGCTATTTTCTTAGTACGTGATTATGATGCAGAGCAAAACAAAAATAACGTATTAGCACGTATTATTGATCATAAAGAAGCAATCATTTCTCATTTAAGTTGGGTTTCTTTATTCTTAGGTTTCCACACTCTTGGTCTTTACGTTCATAATGATGTAGTACAAGCTTTTGGAACACCAGAGAAGCAAATCTTAATTGAGCCAGTTTTTGCTCAATGGATTCAATCCGTTCATGGTAAATCCTTATATGGCTTTGAAGTATTATTAAATAATGCTGATAGTATTACTCGAGTAGCTCCTGGTTCCGCACAACCAATTTGGTTACCTGGTTGGTTAGATGCAATCAATAGTGGAAATAATTCTTTATTCTTAACTATTGGACCTGGTGACTTCTTAGTTCACCATGCTATTGCTTTAGGTTTACACACTACAACTTTAATTCTTGTTAAAGGTGCTTTAGACGCACGTGGTTCTAAACTAATGCCAGATAAAAAAGATTTTGGTTATAGTTTCCCTTGTGATGGTCCAGGCCGTGGTGGTACTTGTGATATTTCTGCATGGGATGCTTTCTATTTAGCAGTATTCTGGATGTTAAACACAATTGGTTGGACAACATTCTACTGGCACTGGAAACATCTAGGTGTATGGCAAGGAAACGTTGCTCAATTTAATGAATCTTCCACTTATTTAATGGGTTGGTTCCGTGATTACTTATGGTTAAATTCTTCCCAATTAATTAACGGTTATAATCCATTTGGTATGAACAACCTATCCGTTTGGGCTTGGATGTTCTTATTTGGTCACTTAATTTGGGCGACTGGTTTTATGTTCTTAATTTCTTGGAGAGGTTACTGGCAAGAACTAATTGAAACATTAGTTTGGGCACATGAACGTACTCCATTAGCAAATTTAGTACGTTGGAAAGACAAACCAGTAGCATTATCTATTGTTCAAGCTCGTCTAGTAGGTTTAGCTCACTTTGCTGTAGGTTACATTGTAACTTATGCTGCATTCTTAATTGCTTCTACTGCAAGTAAGTTTGGATAATAGTAAGTTTCTTACAAATTTCCATTAAATAAATTTCCAAAAAAAAAAGCTAATCTTTCTATAATAGAAAGATTAGCTTTCTTTAATTAAAATGGATAAACTAATAAATCCGGGTTAAAACGGTTAATTTCAATTAATAAACCTGCTAAGAAAAACGCAGTTAAAGTTCCTATAACAGGAGCAGTTGAAAGATATTTGCTAAAAGACATAAAATACAATATTCTCCTTCATTCGTAATGATTATTATCGAGGTGAAATAGTTATTTCTTCATCTCGTGCAGTTAATTTACCACTACTAAATTCTTGTAATGCAGCTAATGGCCAAACAAATCCTTTTGATACGGATTGTAATGCTACTGGAATATCAATAATGATTTCTTTTTCAGTGCTATTATCACTTGCTGCAACTGCCTGTAAATAACTTCTACCAGACCAGCCAATAAAACCAGCAATATAAAGGAATAATAATCCTGGAATAGTAAATTCTCCTGCGTGGCTCCAACGACCATCAGTAATTAAATGTGGTAAACCATCAGCACCACAAAGTAATCCGGAATTTCTATATTTGTCAAAACGTTGTTGAGTTTTATCAATTTGTTTTTGTAATGCTTCTGCTGGAGCACTACCAGGTTCATATTTTTTTAAACGATTTTCTAAACGTTGTGTTGTATTTTTTAAACGACGTTCAAAAGCATCAGATTGACTACATGGAATTAAACCTGCTACATCTGCTCTTACTGGACGAATATCAGTAGTTAAGATTAATCCTGATAAACAGAACATTAATAAAAATAATTTTCTCATTATACCTCCTACAAGGATAGGAAAAAGAAATTTGGAAATTTAAAAAATTTATTTCTTTATTATAAATGTTAAAAAAAAACTAATGAAAAAATAATAAAAAAGATTTTTAAAAAAGATATTAATAGTCCTAAAAATAAAAAGTTTTACTCCAATATTAAATTTTTTTTTAAACTTAAATTAACTAAAATAATACAAATTTAACACTATTTTTACTTGTATATTCAAAATATACGCTATAATATATATATATATATATAGATATATGTTCTAAAGAATATATAAATATTATAGTTAATAAATACGGGATGTAGCGCAGTTTGGTAGCGCGCCTGCTTTGGGAGCAGGATGTCGCAGGTTCAAATCCTGTCATCCCGATAATGATTTTACAAATTTACAAAACTGATAAATTTAAAAAACAATTTTTAACAATTTTATTATATTGATATAATATTGAATAAATCAAACTAACATTTAATCATGGAATTTTTACATGCCTCGATCTCAACGAAACGATAATTTTATCGATAAAACTTTTACCGTTATAGCAGATTTAATACTAAAAATATTACCTGTTAGTAAAAAGACTAAAGAGGCTTTTGCTTATTATAGAGATGGTATGTCTGCACAATCTGAAGGAGCATATGCTGAAGCTTTAGAAAATTATTATGAAGCCTTACGTTTAGAAGAAGATCCTTATGATAAATCATATACATTTTACAATATTGCTTTAATTCACACAAGTAATGGAGATCAAACAAAAGCTCTTGAATATTACCGTCAAGCCTTAGATTTAAATCCCAAAATGCCACAAGCGTTAAATAATATGGCTGTTATCTATCATGCACAAGGTGAACAAGCTGCAGAACAAGGTGACATGGAAATGGCAGAAGCATTATTTGATCAAGCTGCTTTTTATTGGAAACAAGCAATAAGATTAGCACCTGATAACTATATTGAAGCTCAAAATTGGCTGAAAACAACAGGTCGTTCAAAATTAGATATTTTAATTTAATAACGTTAAAAATAAAAATTAGAATTTTAAATAATTAACAATAAATTAAAATTTATAAAAAATCTAATCTAAACGATGGTTGGGGCATGTAACTTAGAGGATAGAGTGCCAGATTCCGGTTCTGATGGTCGGGGGTTCGAATCCCTCCATGCCCGTTTTATTTATAATTTAATAAAAAAATATCATGATAAAAATCATCATGATATTTTTTTTTAATTATTATGGAATTGAAATATATTTATTCATCACCTTGAATTTTTAATAAAACAAAACCAAGACTTAATCCAATTAATGTTAAAGTGAAACAAATTACTGCAGTATTAAAAATTTGTTTACCCATAAGTTTATCAAAATTAATTACTATATTGTATTTTACAAATTTATAAAAAAAGATACATACTTTTTTATTCAAAACCTATTTTTTTGAACTTACTTTAGATGGAAACAACTGGAATTGAACCAGCGTCCTACACGATGTCAACGTGTCGCTCTAGCCAACTGAGCTATGTTTCCAAAAAAAGGTATAAAATAATATAAAAAAAATTAAATTATTATATACCTAAAAAGTTTTAGTATATCAATCTATAATGCTTGATCAAACGTTGTTTTAAACGAGTTGCTTTTCCAGTTAGAGTGCGTAAATAATATAATTTTGCACGACGAACTTTAGAACGACGAATAATATTAATACTTTTTATTAATGGAGAATGAACTAAAAAAGTACGCTCAATACCAATACCTTGTAAAATTCGACGAACACGAATTGTACCATTAATATTTTTTAATTTGGATAAAGAAATAACAACGCCTTCATAAAACTGAATACGTTCTTTCTCGCCACTATTTTTATTATCTTCTTCTTGAATTAAAACACCGACTTTAACGGTATCTCCTACACAAATCTCGGGTAAATTATCCTTTAGATATTGAGATTCAATTTGACTAATTAATTGTTGTGTGTGCATAAAAAATAAACTATTTTTATTAATATTTCTAATGTTGATTCTTCAAATATTTAATAATAAAAAACATATATCTGGGAAGAGAGATATAATAATATATTATAACATTTACATAAATTAATTCTATTATGTATTATTAATTTTTTTCTATAGAAAGCTAAAAATAAAAATTTTAAATTAAAAACTTTTAAATAACTATAATTACTACAAATAAAAAAAGGGTGAGTGGCGAAACTGGTAGACGCATCACACTCAAAATGTGACGGTATTCCATGAGGGTTCGAATCCCTCCTCACCCATAAAAACTTTAAACAAATAAATCACTAGTTTTTTTCTTTTGGCTTTGTTGGGAATTAATTTCTTTTAAACGTTTTAAAATTCGGCTAAAATATTCTTGTAAATAACTTTCTAATATTGTGGTAGAAGTTGATTCAATTTTGAATATTTTATAAACTTCATCCATTGAAGAATTAAAAAATTGACTTTTAGATAGTACTTCAGTAAATGCTAAACGATCAGCAATATTCCATCCCCATTCAAAGAAACAGGAAGTATTTCGAGCAAGTTCTAAAAATGCAATAGGCACACGTGTAACTTTAGCATTTTGGCCGGATAAACGTTCACATAATTGAATAATATCAGCGGAATTCCAACTTCGTGTTCCGACTAATGGAAAAACACGATTGTTTGTTTCTTTTAAAACTAAAGATCGTAAAGTAAAACGGGCAATATCAATTGTATCCATATATGCAATTGAAGTCGACTCAGTAGTAATCCACACTGTTTGTTGATCTAAAATAGGAACAGCATATTGACCTATTAAACCCTGGAAAAAGCCACAAAGTTTAAAAATTGTATAATTTAAGCCAGATTCTTTTAATAATTCTTCCGTTACAGTTTTTATTCGCATTAATGGAACTTGGGAATATTTTTCAGAATTTAAAATTGAAAAGAAAATAAATTTTTCAATTTTCATAGCTTTAGCTGCATCAATTAAAGCTTTTTTTCCTTTTAAATCAACTTGATAAACACCAGCGGGATCTGTAGGGCGAGAAGTAGAAGTATCAATAATTACTCTTATCCCAGTTAATGCTGGTAATAAACTTTCAGGTTGGGAAAGATCTCCCCAAATTAATTTTGCTCCCCATTCTTTTAAAAAAGCCGCTTTTCGTAAATTTCGTACTAAGCAACGAACTTGATAACCTTCATCTAATGCAGATCGAACAATTTGTCGTCCTAAGGTGCCTGTAGCACCAATTACTAATATACTCATGAACACTTATAAAAATTATTTTAGTCTTTGTTTAAAGTTTATCAGTCATTAGAAGAGAAATGGATTATTTTTTTTATTAATTATTGAATTTGTAATTAATCAAAGAAACAAAAAAACATAAATATATATATATATATATTTATAGATAGATATATATATATATATAAATATCTACTCCTCTTTTAAAAAGAGGAGTAGATATTTATATATATTCTTAATAAAAAAAGTTTTGATTAAAGAATTAACCTAAACCAGAAGAAATGTAGTCGTAGTAAATACCCATTTCTCTACCAGCATCAGGACCTACTAAACCAGCAGTTACTTCTTTAGCAGCTTGAATTGCTTGGATAGTTGCACCTACAGGTACACCTAAAGAGTTATAAGTTTCTTTAAGACCATTTAATACACGTTCATCTAAAATAGATGTGTCACCTGCAAGCATTGCATAAGTAGCGTAACGTACATAGTAATCTAAGTCACGAATACATGCAGCATAACGACGAGTAGTGTACATGTTACCACCTGGACGGGTGATATCGGAATAAAGAAGGGATTTAGCTACAGCTTCTTTAATGATTGCAGAAGAGTTAGCAGCAATAGTTGCAGCTGCACGAACTCTTAATTCACCAGTTTGGAAATAGCTTTTTAATTTTTCTACAGATGCAGTATCAAGATATTTACCTTGTACATCAGCAGCATTAATTACAGCAGTAATAGCGTCTTGCATAAGTTCAGTTCCTTACAGTTTGTTAAAATTACAAAAATTTTATTGTAAAGCAGCAATCACGTAATCGAAGTAAGAGCCAGCTTCAGCAGCATCATCACCGGAAAGTAAACCAGTTGCTACACTCTTAGCGGAACGAACGCCTTCTGCTACAGCTGCTACTGGAGTACCTAAAGAATTATACATTTCTTTAACACCAACTAAACCAATTTCTTCAATTGGAGTTGCATCACCAGCAACAACACCATAAGTTACTAAACGAAGATAATAATCTAAGTCACGTAAACAAGTAGCAGTCATTTCTTCACCATATGCGTTACCACCAGGGGAAACGATATCAGGGCGTTTTTGGAAAAGTTGTTGACCAGCTTCTCTAACGATGCGTTCACGGTTATCAGTTAAAATTTGTGCAATACGTAAACGTCTTTCGCCAGACGCAGCAAAACTTTTAATACGATCTAACTCGCCTGGGCTAAGGTAACGAGCTTCAGCATCAGCATTAACAATAGACTTGGTAACGATACTCATAAGATAGGTTCTTTTAAAAGGAATAAAAAGTTATGGGCTTTGGAACCAATTTCTATAATACTATAAATGAGTAAATTATATGAATGGATCCGTCAATACTTTCTATGAACAAAATGGATACCTATAGGTAAAAAGTATTTACTCATAAGTATCCATTAATTGTTACTATAAAACTTACTTTAATTAAAAAATCTTATAGCACAAATTAGTCACAATCTTTAATAAATAACAAAATTATTTAAAGAATTATGCACCTGGAGAAAGAAGATCAATTCTACGTGTTTTCTCTGGAGCAAAACTTGGATTAGAAATTGTTTTAGTTTGTTTAGTTAAAGAATTATATAATTTTTCAGTATTAGGGAAATTAGTTGCAGGGAAAGTTGGGAAGCGACGATATGGTACTGTATCTTCACCAAATACTTCTGCATATTCTAAACTACTTACTAAACTACGAATTAAAGCCGCAATACCATTGCTTGCTAATAATTGATTATATTTACGAATCTCAATTTGATTCTTAGGTGCACGACCTAAGAAATGTTTCATCGCTAATTCAATTACTTTAGTATTAGGATATGGAGTATAGAATTCTTTTTGATATAATTGGCTTTGACCTAATGCTTCTACAAACTCTTTTACACTAATCTCTTTATTTTTTAAACGACTTTCAAATACAGTAAATTCGTTTTGAATACGATACATATCCATATCACGTTCAAAAACTTGACGGTATACTGCTTTAATAACTTTTTCTAAGTTAACTTTATCATCATGATGATTTAGTTTAAAGATCTTAGTTTGTTCTCTACGTTTACTTACACCTTGTTGAATACGAAGTTGAATACTACGTTCACCACGTGATTCATTGATTGCTCCCAATTCAATAAAGCGTAATTCATTCTTAGCTTCTTTAGAAACAGAAAGATTTGGACGTTTAATACGTAAAGCTAAACCACCTGGAGTTAAGTAACGTTCATACGGTACAGTATTTTCACCAAAAGATTCATCGTATTCAGGACTATCCATTAAGGTATCAATTAATGCATAGAAACCTTTTTTAGCAGCGATGTCAAATAATTTATTAATTTCAGAACGACCATAAGTTGGACGACCTAAAATTCGACGATTAATGTACTCAATGGATTTACAAACGTAATATGGAGTCCAATAAAGAGAACGGAATAAATTAGACTTAGCTACTTGTTTTACAAATTCCCTAATAGAGATTTCACCATTTTCTAATTTGATTTCCCAAACTTTTAAGCGTTGACTTTCATAGGTTTCACGTCCAATGATTTGTAAATAAACAGCTTTAATAATTGCTTGTGTACTAGTTTCACCAAAGCTAACATTTTTGGTATTTTTATTTAAACTAGCAACACTAGAAAGTTTAAATACTTTAGGACCAAAGGAGCCTGGAGATTTTTGACGTGCAGAAGGATTGCTTAATTGATTATCAATACCATTACCACGACGAATTAGAATACGACGAGTGTCTTTACCAAAGAAAGCTGCTTTTGTTTGTAAAGTTTCTTTCGGGAAAATAGCACCAAACTGGATTTCTAATGGATCATTACCTTGACCATATGGATGTTGGTCTGGAAGAGGATTTTTATATCCAGCAAATAAAGTAATAAATTGTGGAGTTTTTTGGAATCTAGCACTATAATTTAATAGTTTAATTTGTGCTCCCCAATTTCTACATTCTTGTGCTTCTTCTCCTAATGTACGTAAATATGGAACAATTTCTTCACCGAAATATTCTTCATATTCTTTAGAATCAACTAAAGCATCAACTAATAATGGTAAACCACCTTTAGAAATTAAAGCAAAATATTCTTGTACTTCTTCACGAGAACCTGGCCCACGTCCTAAGAAATGACGGAATGCTAATTCTAATGCTCGACTGTTAATAAATGGTTCATAAAATTGTTGTGCATATAATTTAGATTTTCCTAAAGCACGAACAAATTCTTTAATAGATAATTGTCCATTTTTTACTTTAGATTCTAAATCATAATTTTTTAAGCTATAAGCACGTCTAACATCACGTTCAAAAATTTGACGATAAACTGCTTTAATTACAGTTTCTTTTTCTGTTGTAGAAAGTGTTGATTTCATCTGAAAACGAGGTTTTTGAACCACAGCATTTGCATAAATTTGTGGTAGTTTTAAACCTTGTAAAGAAGTAGAAGTTCTTTTTCTAACTAAATCAGATGGAGCTGGTGCTAAAAATTCTGTAATAACAACATCAAAATATTGTTTAACAATAGCTTCTGCACTTGCATCTTTTGTAAAATAAGATAAAGATGCGCGTCTCATTTCTTGTAATGCAACTAAAGTTACTGCACTAGAGCACGCATTTTCAATAATTTCACGAAGACCACGAATATTTGTTACTAAAATATTAGGATCACCTGCAACAATAGCATAAGTGATATAACGTAAAAACCAATCTAAATCTCGTAAAGATTTTTGCATACGAGTGATGCCATAACGAGAAACATTAATTGGTTTAAAACCAGCTGGAGTAATATCTGCACCACCAGTATTAAATAAAGAACGGAATCCCTCAAGAAAGCCACTTTGACTTTCCACATAGCTATTAGTTCCTAATTTTGCGTCAATTCCTGATTGTGGACGTTCTAAATAACTAATAGGAGAACCACCAACAAAAATACGATTAGCAGCACGAGAAACAATTGCTTCGGAATTATTAGTTAAAGTAATAATGATATCTAAACGTTTGTTTCCAGAAGTTAAGTATGTAGCTAATTGACTTAATTCACCAGATTCTAAAAATCGATCTTGTTGATCAGCTTGTAAAATAGTTGACACCGTAACTGTACGATACAGTTGCGGTCTTAATAATGGGCTTCCACCACTTACAGAAGTCATTGAAATTGAAACTCCTATTAAATAAAATAGTTATTATTTGTAATGATATTAATTTTTAAAATTCAAAAAATTTTTTATTGCTTCCGTTTTAAAAATGATTTAAAAACTAAATTTTTAAAATTTTTACTATATTAATACATAGAAAGGTAAATATTTATTAGTAAAAAATAAGTTTTATTAAGAAATAAAAAGTATACTAAAAGAAAAAATTATTTTCTTATAATTAAACTTCTTTTCAGTTTTTAAAAAAAGAATATTATAATATAGTTTATTAAATAATAATTTATTTTCACAGAAAAATTCATGTATAAATTAAAAACACGTAAAGCAGCAGCTAAACGTTATAAAGCAGTAGGTAATAAAAAAATTAGTCGTCGTAAAGCGTTTCGAAGTCACTTATTACAGAAAAAAAGCACAAATAGAAAACGTCAATTATCACAAGTAGTGATCGCAAGCCCAGGTGATACTAAAAAAATTTATTTAATGTTACCATATTTATAAATTTTATTTTTTAAGTTTAAATAAAAAAAAAGGAATTTCTAAAAAATGACTCGAGTAAAACGTGGGAATGTTGCCCGAAAACGTCGTAAGAAAATTTTAAAATTAGCTAGTGGATTTAGAGGTGCTCATTCTCGTTTATTCCGTGTTGCAAACCAACAAGTAATGAAAGCGTTACGTTATGCTTATAATGATCGTAATAAACGTAAACGTGATTTTCGTGCTTTATGGATTGCACGTATTAATGCTTCCGCACGTTTAGAAGGTATGACCTATAGTAAATTAATGGGAAGTTTAAAGAAACTTAATATTATTTTAAATAGAAAAAGTCTTTCTCAATTAGCGATTTATGATAAAGATGCATTTATGGAAATTTTAAAAACCATTCCTTAATAAAGTTAATTTATTAATTAAAGCTAATCAATATCCTATCTAGAAAAATAAATAACAAAATACCATAAATAAAATTTAAGGTGATTTATATTAAAAAAGAATAGTAATGAGATTGTATACAGCCTCATTACTATTCTTTTTTTAAAGAGTAGGGGACATCCCATTTTTTATGGTATCTAAATTAAATAGAGTTTGTAAGATTTTTAAAGCTCGTCCTCTAATTTCAATATCTTGTTGAGCACGTAATTGAACCATTGGATCATGTAAAATTTTATTTACAATTCCACGTGTTAAAGATTCAACAATTTCTTGGTGATCAGATACAAATTCATTACCTAAACGTGATATAGCTTTTTCAAGTTCTTTAACTCGAATAATTTCTGCTTTTTCACGTAATTTATTAATAGTTGGAATTGCTTCTAATGAACCCCACCAAATATTAAATGCAGATAATTCTTCTTCTAATAAAATTTCCGCTGCTTTTGCCATTTTACGTCGGGTTTGTTGATTTTGTGAAACCACTACTTTTAAATCATCTACATTAAAAACTTTAATATTGTCAAATTGACTAACATTTGGATCAACATTTCGAGGAACAGCAATATCAAAAAGCATTAATTCAGAAGGAAGATTATCGCAATCGTTTATTAATTCTGGTGTGATTATTGGTTCTTGAGAACTCGTTCCAGTAAAAACAATATCTGAATTTTGTAAAATTGTTTTTAATTCTGATAAATTATAAATATTAATATTTGCTTCTTTAAATTGATCTACTAATAATTTTGCTCTTTCTACAGAACGATTAACAATATTAATATCTTTTACACGTTTAGATAAAAGATGTTGAACTAATAAGCGAGACATTTTGCCTGCACCTAAAATTGTAATATTAGCTGTTCGTAAATCTTGCTTTTTAATTTGAGCTAATTCTACTGCTGCAGAACTAATTGATACAGCTCCAGTACTAATTTGTGTTTCGGTTCGAACTCTTTTTCCTGCTGAAATAGCTTGTTTAAAAATATTATTTAAAACAGGACCAATACCTTGATATTGTTGACCAAGTTGATAACACTGTTTTACTTGAGATAAAATTTGACCTTCTCCAATAATTAAACTATCCAAGCCGGCAGTTACACGCATTAAATGCATTACAGCATCTTGATGTAATAAAATAAATAAATGTTGGCGCAATTCAGGTAAAGATAAATCACTAGAATCAGCTAAAAATTGAGTAGCTTCACGTATACCTTGATACGTATCAGAAGTTAATAGGTAGATTTCAAGTCTATTACAAGTGCTTAAAATTGCTACTTCTTCAATATGAGGATAATTACATAATTCACGAATAGCTTCCCCAATACGAACTTTAGGAATACTTAATTTTTCTCTAAAATCTACAGGTGCTGTTTTATGGCTTAAACCAACAACAATAATATTCATTTTTTTTTAATAATTTTTTATTTATATTATAAACTATTTAATTATATCTGTAAAAATACAAATATAGATGTAAAATAACGAAGTCTTAAAAGTAAGCTAAATGAAAGATAAAAGGAAACATGAATAAAAAGTTTTTTAATTAAAATCACTTTTCTTATCATTTAATCTTTCCCAATATTCGATTGATTCGCAAAAAATTTTATTTAATTTAATTGAAGAAAATATTCTTTTCCGTATTTGATATTCAATAAATTGACATAATAAAAATTCAATGTGTATTAACATTTTATTACATTCCTCGGAGGAAATTTTAAATTTCCACTCCCAAATAGATTCATTAATTATCATTTGTAAAAATGAATAATTCGTCTTTATTAAAAAAACCAATATATTCTTGTTTAGGTAAGACATTCAACTTTACTATTCCACCATAAGACGCACTAAATCCAATCTTTGAGTCAGTCAAATTAGAGTTTTCACTGTTTAAACTTTCTCCCGTATAAACACAATTAGATAATTCAGGTTCCCAACCTAAAAATTTAAGTAACGAATATAACGAACTAATAAAAATTGGCAATATCATATTGTTTGAACAAATATTTAATTGAAACAACGTATAATGAAAAATAAAATAAATAAAAGTACAATTTTCTGGACTATATAATTGATAAATAATCAATTCACTTAAATACTCTAAAACAATCATTTTTAAAGGGTTTTGTTCAATTTTTGGATAAAAAAATAAAGGGTACAAGCGTTGAATTTGATCCCAAGGAGCTCCTTTCTTAAAAAGAACAAAATAAATACGATATAATTTTAAATTCGAACATAAAATTTTTTGATTTGTAAAAATAATTACTTCTTTTAAACCTTCTTCGTACGTATATAAAGTATATATATAACTATTACTGTTTCGCTGCTTTATTTTTAAAATAATGGCATTACTTGCAAATAACATATTTAAAACAATCCAAAAAAAATAATATGATTATATTATAAATCTATAACGATGATTATATATATATATATAATCATCGTTATAGATTTATACAAAATAAAAAAATTATTAATTTTTATTATAATAAAAAAAAATTAACATTAAAATCATGGAAATTTCAACTTTTTTAAGTATTTTTATTTCTGCAGCACTACTTGGAATTACCGGTTACTCTATTTATACGGCTTTTGGTCCTCCTTCAAAAAACTTAAGAGATCCATTTGAAGAACACGAAGATTAAAAAAAAAAGTATTCTCTAAAAATTTAGAGAATACTTTTTTATTGAGAAAATATAAAATTATTGATTAATACGAGGTGGGTCACGGAAAATAATTGAAAAGAATAGAATTCCGAGAGTTGTCACTAATAAGAAAGTGTAAACTAATGCTTCCATATGAACATCCTAAAGTTTATAATGTAAAAACAAAAGATTGAAAAATATTTATTGATTTTATTTTGATAATCTTATTCGAAAAATATATAAATATCTCTAATATTAAAGATATAGAGCTATCCTTTTTTTCGATTAATTTATTTATATAAAATCCTGAATTTTAATTATCCTGCCTCTTGTTTACGAGTAGTTTTATCACCTACTTTTTGGAATGCACCGAATTCTACTTGTTCAGTAACTTCTTCACCAATACCCGCAAATACATCACGGAATAAGGTACGACCGCCATGCCAAAGATGACCAAAGAAGAAAATTAATGCAAAACTTGCATGACCAAAAGTAAACCAACCACGAGCGCTACTACGGAATACACCGTCAGATTTTAAAGTTTCACGATCAAATTCAAAAGCTTCACCTAATTGCGCTTTACGTGCATATTTTTTAACAGTAGGTGCATCAGTGAAAGTTTGACCATCTAATTTTCCACCATAAAAACTAACAGTAACACCCATTTGTTCGATACTATACTTAGATTCAGCACGACGGAATGGGATATCCGCACGTAGAACGCCATCTTTGTCAATTAAAACAACTGGGAATGTTTCAAAGAAAGTAGGCATACGACGTACAGTTAGTTCACGACCTTCTTTATCTTTAAATGTAGCATGTCCTAACCAAGATTCTGCAATACCATCACCTTTGTTCATTGGACCGGCACGGAAAAGACCACCTTTAGCTGGGTTGTTACCAATATAATCATAGAAAGCTAGTTTTGCAGGAATACGATTCCAAGCTTCAGATAAAGAAGCTCCTGCTGCTACATCTTTTTGAACACGACGTTCCATCTCTTGATGGAAGTATTCCTGATCCCATTGATAACGGGTAGGACCAAATAATTCCACTGGAGTAGCTGCACTACCATACCACATAGTACCAGCAACAATGAAAGCAGCAAAGAATACTGCAGAAATACTACTAGATAATACTGTTTCAATATTACCCATACGTAGTGCTTTATATAAACGTTGTGGTGGACGAACACTTAGATGGAATAAACCAGCTAAAATACCAACAATACCAGCAGCGATATGATGAGAAACAACACCACCTGGGTTAAAAGGATTAAATCCTTCTGGTCCCCATGCAGGAGCAACTGGTTGAACTCTTCCAGTTATACTATATGCATCAGAAACCCACATCCCTGGTCCAAATAAACCAGTTAAGTGGAAAGCACCAAATCCAAAACAAAGTAAACCAGATAAAAATAAATGGATACCAAACATTTTAGGTAAATCTAATGCTGGTTCACCAGTACGTGGATCGCGGAATAATTCAAGATCCCAATATACCCAGTGCCAAATAGCTGCTAAGAAAAGTAAACCGGATAAGCCAATATGAGCAGCTGCTACGCCTTCAAAACTCCAGAATCCTGGATCAGTAACGTTTTCACCATTAATAGTCCAACCGCCCCAAGAATTTGTAATACCAAGGCGAACCATAAAAGGTAATACAAACATACCTTGACGCCACATTGGATTTAATACAGGATCAGAAGGATCAAAAACAGCAATTTCATATAAGGCCATTGAGCCAGCCCAACCTGCAACAAGTGCAGTATGCATTAAATGTACAGCAATTAAACGACCAGGGTCATTAAGTACAACCGTATGTACACGGTACCAGGGTAGTCCCATCGACTAAACTCCTTCGAAAAAACAATAATATATAATATTTTTTACTTTCTAACATTCGAAAGACTGAAAAAGATTTAAAAAATGATTTTCTTTTTTTATATTTTAACTGAAGAATATTAATAGATAACATACTTCAAAACGGAATAAAGAAAAATTTAGTAGAAATTTAATATTTCTTAAATGAAAATTGATTTAAGAATCTTTTTAAATAAAAGAAAACCGACTAAATCAAAAATAATTAATATTATTAAACTTTGTCCTATATTAATAGAAAAGAAAGACAACTCAAATAAGGAAGAAGAAAAAAGCCAACTTGAATGCGAATATAAAAAACGAATTGGTTCTATTGTATAAGTTAAAGGATTTAAACAACTAATTATTTGTAACCAGCTTGGCATAAAATCTAAAGGAGCTAAAGCTGTACTTGAAAATAATAATGGTAAATTCAATACAAAAATAACAGCAATTAATTCAATATGGGTTGGTAAAAGTAAAGCTAATAAAATACTAAAAGTAGTTATACCAATTATTAATAAAAAAAGAAAAAAGAAACTAACTATTAGACTTTTAAATGGAGGTAATTGTATTCCTAAGAATACGCCAAATAACATAATAAAAAAAACTTGAATAAAACTAAGAACACTAATAAAAAAAGCAGAAGAAAATAAAATTGAAAAACGGGAATTAAGTGGCGCGACTAATAAACGATTTAAAAATCCAAATTCTCTATCAAAAATCAATGGCAAACTTGAATTTAAAGAACCAGCAAATGCTGTAAAGACCAAAATTCCAGGATAAAAAAATTGAAGATAATTATTTTCTAAATTTGAAATTCGAAATGGGGCTTTTTGAAATAATGCTCCAAATAAAATTAACCATAATAAGGGTTGTAAAATACCGGAAATTAATGTTATAGGACGACGTTTTAATTGAATAAATAACCTTTTCACTAAGACAAAAAGTTCTTGAATGAAAAAAAAAGAAGTTACTGAAGAGGATTTTTCTTGATTTAATCTGGAGAGACGTAAATTTTTTAATTTGAAGTTCATAATGTTTATGTTTTTTAGAAAATTATAATTTATTATTAGTAAAGAAGAATTTTTTCTATTTTTTGAGTTTAAACAATAAAAAATAAGCTTTTTTTGATGAAATTAAATTTTTTCGTTCTTTTTTGATAAAAGAACCTATATATTTAATATTATAAATTTAATTAATTTTTAGTGAAGTTAACTATGCCACAAAGAACTGCATTAGGAAATATTCTTAGACCTTTAAATTCTGAGTATGGGAAAGTAGCTCCAGGTTGGGGAACAACCCCATTAATGGCTGTATTTATGTTATTATTTTTTGTATTTTTATTAATTATTATCCAAATTTATAATTCTTCTCTTTTATTAGAGAATGTTCAAGTAAGTTGGACTGCAGCAACAGCTTAAATTTTTTAATAATAAAAATAGAAATTTGTAAAAATTTCTATTTTTATTTAAAACATGTTATATATATATTTATAACAAAAATTTATTTTTATTATTTAAAGTTTTCAATGCGCTTTTAGTTCAGTTGGTAGAACGCAGGTCTCCAAAACCTGATGTCGAGGGTTCAAGTCCTTCAGGGCGCGTATTTACTTAAAAAAAAACTTAGAAGATTTCTATTAAAAAGTTGCTTTTATTTTATTTTTCAATTATTATAAATAATTAAATTAATAACATTTTTAAATATTAAAACTTATGGGGAAACCAAATTTAAAAGATCAGATTAAACAATTATATTTAGTTCTTCTCGAAGAAATAAAAATTTTTATTTTAACAATAAAATTAGTGATTAGTAAAAAAAATGTATGGATAATAAGCTATTATCATTTCCTAAAAAAAGTTGTTGTTTCAAAAAAACAAATTTTAAATTTGTCCCGATTATTACTAAGATTTACCCTTCTTTCAATTTTTATTTTATTTGTTCTTGATTTGATTAGTAAATATATTACTGCACCAATTTTAACAGGAATTTTTAATTTTATTTTTAAAATTTTAATTTCTTTAGTTAATTTATTATATAAAGCTATTTATTGGATTTATATAATATTTGCCATTTTTTTGCATTTTATGAACTATTTATTAGTTTTATTAGAACTTACTCTTCAACCTATATTTGAATGGATAGAAATTTTCTTTTTTAATAGTTTAATTTATTTTCTTAAATTAATATTTTTACTTTATTCTAATTTTGAAAAAGGTATTTTAATTTTTTTAATGTGGTTAAAATCCCGAATAAAAAAATAATAAAGATTAGAATAAATGAAAATTAAATTACAGAATATTTATATGAAAAAGCTATATATCAAATCTATGATATATGATATATATATATATATATATCATGAATTTGATATATAGCTTTTTTATGAGAGTATATAAATACTTCATATAATTCTTTAAATATTTCAATTAAAAAAAAATATGGCAAAAAAAGTAATCGCCATAATTAAGATCGTTTTACCAGCAGGAAAAGCAACACCAGCACCTCCAGTAGGTCCAGCATTAGGACCATATGGGGTTAGTAGTGTTAATTTTTGTAAAGAATATAATGCTAAAACTGCTGATAAAGGTGGCTTAGTTATACCGGCCGAAATTACAGTATATGATGATAGAAGTTATAGCTTTGTTTTAAAAACACCTCCTGCTTCTGTATTAATTGCTAAAGCAGCAAGTGTAGAAAAAGGATCTGGTGAACCTAATCGTAAAAAAGTAGGTTCTATAACAAAAGCTCAATTAGAACAAATTGCTAAGGTCAAATTTCCGGATTTAAATACTCAAAATCTTGAAGCAGCAAGCCGAATCGTAGAAGGTACTGCACGAAATATGGGTATTACCATTACTGATTAATAACCACTTAAATATTAAATTTTTGTTTTAATCTCTTGGAGAAACCAAATGAAAAAAAGATCACGTAGAATGCAAGAATTGGTTGGAAAAGTTGAAGAACAACTATATGAACCATTAGAAGCAATTCAACTTTTAAAACAAATTTCAACAGCAAAATTTATTGAAACGGTTGAAGTACATTGCCGTTTAGGAATCGATCCAAAGTATAATGATCAACAATTACGTGCAACAGTAACTCTTCCAAATGGAACTGGTCAAACTTTAAGAGTAGCAGTAATTACACGAGGAGAAAAAATTAATGAAGCCTCTACTGCCGGTGCTGATCTTGTTGGTGCTGAAGAATTAATTGATGAAATTCAAAACGGACGTTTAGACTTTGATTGTTTAATTGCTACACCAGATATGATGCCACAAGTGGCAAAATTAGGACGTGTATTAGGTCCAAGAGGACTAATGCCTTCTCCAAAAGGTGGTACTGTTACGTTTGATTTAGCTCAAGCAATTAATGATTTTAAAGCTGGAAAACTTGAATTTAGAAATGATAGAACTGGAATTGTTCACGTTCTATTTGGAAAAGCAAATTTTTCAGAAGAAGCTTTACTTGGAAATTTAAAAGCTGTTCAAGAAGCAGTTGATCGTAATCGTCCTTCTGGTGTTAAAGGAAAATATTGGAAGAGTATTTATATTACTTCTACCATGAGTCCTTCAATCGAAGTTGATTATAATCTACTACGCGATTTAAAATTAACTGAAAATACTTAAAAATAAATTTTTTAAATACTATTTGAGTATATATATATATTTTTCTTTCAAATTAATTTAGGAGTATTCTATTTATGTCTTCCAAAACTGATGAAATTTTAGAACAATTAAAAGGTTTAACTTTAATTGAAGCAGCTGACTTAGTTAAAGCTATTGAAGAAGCATTTGGTGTTGATGCATCCGCACCTGTTGGTGGGGGTATGGTTATGATGGCTCCTGCGGCAGGCGGTGGCGCTGATGCAGCAGAAGAAAAATCTGCATTTGATTTAGTATTAGAAGAAGTACCTGCTGATAAAAAGATTGCAGTTTTAAAAGTAGTACGTAGTTTAACTAATCTTGGTTTAAAAGAAGCAAAAGATTTAGTGGAAGCTACCCCTAAAGTAGTTAAAGAAGGGGCTTCTAAAGACGAATTGAAGCAGCTAAAAAAGAACTTGAAGCAGCTGGAGCAAAAGTAAGTATTAAATAATTAAAAAACAGAATTAACATATTTTTATTATGTTAATTCTGTTTTTTTTTTAATTTAGAATAAACCTAATGTTAAAGATTTATCAATAGGGAATGTAGCACCAATACCTAACCAGATAGCTACAAATGTACCAAATAAAAATACTGCACTTGCAACTGGACGACGGAACGGATTTTGAAATTTATTTACATTCTCGATAAATGGAACGGCAATTAAACCTGCTGGTACAGCTGCCATTAATACAACACCTAATAATTTATTAGGAATTACACGTAAAATTTGGAATACTGGGAAAAAGTACCATTCTGGTAAAATTTCTAATGGAGTAGAAAATGGATCAGCTGGCTCTCCAATTAATGCGGGATCTAGAACTGCAAGACCACCACAACAAGCAATAGAACCTAAAATTACAACCGGGAAAATATATAATAAATCATTAGGCCATGCAGGCTCACCATAATAATTATGACCCATACCCTTAGCTAATTTTGCGCGTAATTCAGGATCATTTAAATCAGGTTTTTTTAGAATAGACATAAGAATTAATTATTCCTTTCAGTTTTAATTATGATTACAAAATATTATAATGGTCCAGAAATACCTTGTTTACGAATTAATAAGAAGTGTACTAGCATAAATACTGCACTTAGTAATGGTAAAACAAAAGTATGAAGACTATAAAAACGAGTTAAGGTAGATTGGCCAACACTAACACTACCACGTAATAATTCAACAACATTACTACCAATTACTGGAATTGCTTCAGGTACACCTGTTACAATTTTTACTGCCCAGTAACCTACTTGGTCCCATGGTAAAGAATAGCCTGTTACACCAAAGGATACTGTAATTACTGCTAAAATTACCCCAACAACCCAAGTTAATTCACGTGGCTTTTTAAAACCACCAGTTAAATATACTCGGAACACATGTAAAATCATCATTAATACCATCATACTAGCAGACCAACGATGAGTTGAACGAATTAACCATCCAAAATTTACATCTGTCATAATATATTGAACAGAAGCAAACGCTTCAGTTACAGTTGGGCGATAATAAAAAGTCATAGCAAACCCGGTTGCTACTTGAACTAAGAAACAAGTTAAGGTAATCCCGCCTAAGCAATAAAAAATATTTACGTGAGGTGGTACATATTTACTTGTAATATCATCTGCAATCGCTTGAATTTCTAAACGTTCTTGAAACCAATCATATACTTTACTCATAAAAGACTATTTTCCATTTAATTATTATTTTTAAAGTTTAGCTACCAAAGGTATTATATCTTTTGAAGGATTATATAAAAAATTAATATATTAATTTTTTAATTAAAAAAATCCATTAAATTTTTAATAATATTAATCTATTTCTAATAAAATTATTAGAAATAATAAATTATAATAACAAAAAATATTAAAATTTTTTATTTTAATTCCCCATGATAAATATTTTAATTCTAGATACTGATATTGGTATTCGTAATTCATTAAAATTATATTTAACAGAGATTGGTTTTCACGTAGAAGAAAGTACTTGTGTAGACCAGGCATGGGATATTTTAAAGCGTAAAAAAATTGATTTAATTATTTGTGATATCATAATGCCGGGTATGGGTGGATTTAACTTTTTACATCAATTGCGTTTAAATACTGATTATTGTACTTTACCAGTAATTTTATTAACTACTAGGGGATTAACACAAGATCGAATTATTGGTTATAAAACCGGTTGTGATTCGTATATTTCAAAACCTTTTAATATTGAAGAATTAGTTGTAATTATTGAAGGAGTTTTAAATCGGCATACATTAATTCGTTTGAAATTAGAAAAGAAACAGAAAAATTCTTTTTTATTAATAAAATCTAATAATTTAAAAATAAATTTTACACCTCGTGAACAAAGTGTTTTAAATCTAGTTGTTGAAGGTTTATTGAATAAACAAATTGCAGCTAATTTAAATATTAGTATTCGAATTGTAGAAAAATATGTTAGTCGTTTATTTATTAAAACAAAAACTCGTAATAGAGCTGAATTAGTCAAATATGCATTAGAAAATAATTTAATTACATAAATATTCTTTATCAACTAAAGAATTTTTATTTAATATATTAATTAAAAAAAATTAATAAAAAAGGGCGAACGACGGGAATTGAACCCGCGAGTGGTGGAACCACAATCCACTGCCTTAACCACTTGGCTACGATCGCCATAAATACTTAGATAAAAATTCAGATTTTTATCTATGTTGATAGATATCTATATATATATATAACAAATAAAACATACAATTTCAATTAAATTTTTTATAAAAAATTACAAATATGTTAAAATACTCTTTAAACGAATTTAATTAATGATTACAGATTTATTCAATCTGAGGAAAGTCCGGGCTCCTTAAAGGTTAGAATTGCTGGGTAATTCCCAGTACGAGATATCGTGAGGATAGTGCCACAGAAAAACACCGCTTAAAAATATTTTAAGTAAGGGTGCAAAGGCTTGGTTAAAGCAAACCAGTTAGATTTCAAAATCTATACTTAGTAAACCCCGTTCAGGAGCAAAGTTTAGCGGAAAGTAATTAACCTTTTTTCTTTCCTTATATTTATTTTTTACTGCTAGAAAAATTGAGTAATTAATTTTGAAGACAGATAATCATTTTATAAACAAAACCCGGCTTAAAATTAAGTTCGTTTTTTTTCTTAACGGGCAAGGAGGGATTCGAACCCCCGACACCATGGTTCGTAGCCATGTGCTCTAGTCCACTGAGCTACAAGCCCTTAATTTTTTCTATATAATTCAGTATATCAAACTTAAAGAACGAAAATCAATCTTTCTTTTTTATTTTAGATTTTTAAAATTTAAATTTTAAAATTTAAATTTATTACAACAATATCTTTTTTTTTAATAAACCTTGAAATTTTATTATTTTTAATAGAATTTATTGAAGGTTTAAGACTAAGATAGATAAGGATAATAGCAAAAAATTTAAAACTAGTATAAAAAAAATGATTTTGAATTGGCGAAAAGTTATAGTGAGTTTCTTGGTCATTATACTTACAAATTTTTATAATATTTCTTTTACTCACGCTGAATCTTATAAATGGGAACAAATTCCCTTAAATACTGATGAAATCTTATTAGATATTGGTTTTGTACCAGATCAACCACAAAGAGGTTGGTTATTAGGAACTCGCAGTACTTTATTTGAAACAACGGATAAAGGAAAAACTTGGGAATTAAGAAGTTTAAATTTAGAAGATGACAAATATCGACTAAATTCAATAAGTTTTTCTGGAAAAGAAGGATGGGTTACAGGTAAGCCTGCAATTTTATTACATACAACAGATGGAGGTTCTTCTTGGAGTCGTATTCCATTAAGCAATCAATTACCCGGAGATCCAGCGTTAATTACGGCTTTAGGAACAGGAAAAGCAGAGCTTGCAACAGATATTGGAGCAATTTATCGAACAGAAAATTCTGGTCAAACCTGGAAAGCTCAAATTCAAGAACCCTTAGGTGTAATTCGAACCGTGGCTCGTTCTGAAAACGGTTCTTATGTTGCTGTATCAGCTAAAGGAAATTTTTATTCCACTTGGAAAGAAGGTGATGATAAGTGGATCTCCCATCCACGCCAAAGTTCACGAAGAATTCAAAGTATGGGTTTCACCAATAATAATCGCTTATGGATGTTGACACGTGGTGGTCAATTATGGTTTAGTTCAAATGACTCTTTTGATGAACCAAATTGGGAAGGACCAAAAACTCCAGAAGGAAAAGTTGGATTTGGCTTAGGTTTATTAAATTTAGCTTTTAAGACTCCAACAGAAATTTGGGTGTCAGGTGGAAGTGGTATTCTTTTAAGTAGTCAAGATACTGGAAATACTTGGAAAAAAGAAACAAGTACAGACAATATTCCTTCAAATTTCTATAAAATTAGTTTTATAGATAAAGAAGTAGGTTTTGTACTAGGAAATCAGGGAACACTTTTACGATATGTATCATTATAATAGAATAATTAATATCTATAATTTGAATAAAATCTTTTATTATACATAAAAGCATCATATATATATATATATAATTTTTAGGAGTGATTTATATGTCTGGAGGAACTACTGGCGAACGCCCATTTTCTGACATTGTTACTAGTATTCGTTATTGGGTTATTCATACTGTAACTATTCCATCTTTATTTGTTGCAGGTTGGCTTTTTGTAAGTACTGGTTTAGCTTATGATGTATTTGGTACTCCAAGACCAGATGAATACTTCACTGAAGAACGTCAAGAAGTACCAATTATTAATCAACGTTTTTCAACTAATTAATCGTTATTAATTTATAGTTTCTAAAAGAGGAAAAAGGAAATGAATAATCCTAATCAACCGGTTTCTTATCCAATTTTTACAGTTAGATGGTTAGCAATTCATGCTATTGGAATTCCAGCTGTATTTTTTATTGGATCTATTACTGCAATGCAATTTATTCAACGATAGGAGATATATATGGTTAGCCAAAATCCTAATAGACAAAAAGTTGAATTAAATCGTACTTCCCTATTCTGGGGATTACTTTTAATTTTCGTATTAGCAATTTTATTCTCTAGCTACATTTTTAACTAAATTTCTTCAATAAGGAGTCTTTATGGCAAATACTGGTGGACGCATTCCTTTATGGCTTGTTGCTACAGTTGCAGGTTTAGCAGCTATTGGTGTACTAGGAATCTTTTTCTATGGTGGTTACTCTGGTTTAGGTTCCTCTATTTAATAAAATCAATTTAAGATTTTTTGTAATAAATTAATTAAAAAAAAATAGAGAGTTAAATTTTTTTAACTCTCTATTCTTTAGACATTTATAACTAATAAAAGAAATTAAGCAATTTCATCTGTTTCAATATAAACAAATAATAATGCCATAACAATTGCTGGTAAGACAATTCCTACCATAGGAACAAGAATAGAAGGTAAATTTGATACCATAAAAATATATCCCAAATAAATATATTTCAATATTATCTTAAAATTTGCCGTTCCGAATAATTTAATAAATAAATTTTTTATTATATTTAAGAAATTGTCTAACCATTGGATGCCATTAAAAGAGAATCAATAAAACCATATTCTTTAGCTGCTTGTGCAGAAAAATAACGTGGGCGTTGTAAATCTTTTTCAATTACAGGTTTTGGTTGTCCAGTTCGTTCATGATAAAGATTTATTAAAATTTCCTTAGTATCCATTAATTCTTTTGCTTCAATTGCTAAGTCAGTAGCTTGTCCGTTTACTCCTCCATCAATTAAAGGTTCTTGCATCATAATCCGAGAATTTGGAAGCGCAAATCGTTGTCCTTTGGTTCCGGCTGCTAAAATTAAAGAACTCATTCCACCAGCTAAACCTAGACAAATGGTTACAATATCAGCTTTTATTTGTAATATGGTATCATAAAGTCCAAAGCAAAGATTTGGAAAAGTTATGGAAGAATTTATATAAAAAGAAACTGGTTTTTGTGAATTTTCACTTTCTAAATATAATAACATCCCGATATAAATACTTTCGTCAGTAGCATCCTCATAATTACAAAGAAAAATTACCCTTTCATTTAATAAAGCATTATTTATTAAAAAATATGAGATAAAACGATCCTTGTCCATCGCTTTAACAAGTGGATACCCAATTGGCATAATTAAATCCTATTCTTAATGATATATATATATAAATATAGATATTTGTTGACTTAAATTCTCTACTATTATTTAGTATGATTATAACAAATCCTTAAAATAAAAAAAAAATTAAAAATTTAAATTAACTAAGAATTCTATAAATATTATTGTTTTTAATATCTAAAATTAAGACTTTTTGTTTTTTTAGAAATAAATTATAAATTGATAAAAACGATTTAGTTTTCCTATTTGTTTCTTAATTTAAGAGACAAATAGAAAAACTAAAATACTTTAAAGTAGTAGTATATAGCCTTTTTTTTTTCTTTTTTCTCATTATATATTATAAATTAAGATCTTTAATTTATAAATTATTTAAACAATGAGCTTAGTTACCCAAATTTTATTAAATGCCGATGACGAATTACGTTACCCTACCAGTGGTGAATTAGAAACTATTAAAAGTTTCTTAAAAACTGGAAATAAACGAATTAGTATTATTAATAATATTGCTCAAAATGAAAAAAAGATTATTGAGCAAGCTAGTAAACAACTTTGGCAAGTTCACCCAGAATATATTTCTCCGGGTGGTAACGCATATGGAGCACGTCAAAGAAGTCTTTGTTTACGTGATTATGGTTGGTACTTACGTTTAGTAACTTATGGCATTTTAGCAGGTGATCAACGTCCAATTGAAAAAATTGGTATCATTGGCGTACGCGAAATGTATAACTCTTTAGGAGTTCCTGTTATTGGTATGGTAGATTCTATTACTGCATTAAAAAATTCAACTTTATCTGTTTTAAGTCCAGAAGATAGTGAAGAAGTAAAACCATACTTTGACTATATTATTCAAGCAATGGCAGCTTAATTTTAATGTTAGAAATGAGTAATAATTAATTAATTAATTAATTACTCATTTCTAACATTCTTTCAATCGGTTTTTTTGCATTTAGTAATATTGATTCAGGAATTTCAATTTGTGGAGAACGAGTTTTCATTGCTAAATATAGTTTTTCTAAAGTATTTAATCGCATATGTGGACATTCATTACAAGCACACCCACTAACAGTAGGTAATGCTAAAAATTGTTTTTCTGGACAACTTTTTTTCATTTGATGAATAATTCCCGGTTCGGTAATAACAATAAAAGTAGTTTTTTTACTATTTTTTACATATTGTAAAAGTGAAGTTGTTGAACCGATATAATTTGCATGTTTTAATATTGTTGGTTCACATTCAGGATGTGCTATGACTTCAGCTGTTGGATAAAGAGATTGAAATTCAAATATCTTTTTTTCCGAAAACGTTTCATGAACAATGCAACTACCTGGCCATAAAAGAAGATCTCGACCAGTTTTCGAAATTACATAACGTCCTAAATTTTGATCAGGGGCAAATAAAATTGGTTGAGTTAGAGGAATTTTATTTACAATGTCTACTGCATTTGCACTCGTACAAATAATATCACTCATTGCTTTAATTGAAGCTGAACAATTAATATAAGAAATTACTAAATGATCTGAATGAGCTTTTTTAAATTCGGAAAATATCTCAGGAGGACAACTATCAGCTAATGAACAACCAGCATTTAAGTCTGGAAGTAATACCATTTTTTCAGGATTTAAGATTTTTGCTGTTTCAGCCATAAAATGAACACCAGCAAATACAATGATATCCGCATTTGTTTTAGCAGCTTCTCTAGCTAATCCTAATGAATCGCCTAAAAAATCAGCTACATCTTGAATATCAGGTTCTTGATAATAATGAGCTAAAATTATTGCATTTAAATCCTTTTTTAATGTCTGAATATCATTAATTAATTGCTTATAATTATTTTTGGTTTGTTCTTGCGATGTAATGTTTTCAAATTGTTTATTTTTAAGAAAAATACTCATTTTGGATTATCCTTGATAAAATTGAAAAATTTAAGTTAAAGAAATAATGATGTAGAATATATTCGAAATATTGAAATTCCTTTAGAAGATGAAATTATAAAAAAAAAGAATTATTTTTTACGTTAACTTTATTTCATAATTTATCATAATTTGGTTATTTTATTTTAGAATCACTTTTTTAGTTTTATATTAATTTTATCGAAATTATGTTAGAATAAAATTAATTTAAAACTAGTTTAAAAATTAAAAAGTAAATTTTTTAATTTATTTTTTTGTTTAATTTTACTATTAAATTAAAATTTGGAGAGATGGCAGAGTTGGTCGATTGCATCTGACTTGAAATCAGACGAATTTGAAAGAATTCCGGGGGTTCGAATCCCTCTCTCTCCGTATTAAATCAATTAAAAAATTCTATAATTAGAATTTTTTAATTGATTGTTTTTTTTTAATATAATCGCTCAAGAACATATTTTGTAATAAGTTTTAAAGCTTCTTTTGATGAAGAAGGAGGTAAATTTTCTAAACATTGGATTGCTACTTGAGCATGTTCCATAGCTAATTCGCGTGTTTTCTCAATCGCTTTTGTTTCTTCAACAATTTGTAAGGTATATTCAAAATCCTTTGGTTCGGAAAATTGGCGTTGAATTAACGGAATTAATTCCGAATTTTGTTCTAATGCAAAAAGTACAGGAGCTGTTAAATTTCCTTTTTTTAAATCTGAGCAAGAAGGTTTACCTAATTCTTCTGTGGAAGATGTAAAATCTAAAATATCATCTACAATTTGGAAAGCTAATCCTAGATGGCGCCCATAATTATATAAATCATTAGCTACTGTTAAATCTACATGACTTAATAGAGCAGCAGCTTTAGAACTTGCAGCAAGTAAAGAAGCCGTTTTATAAAAACTTTTTTCTAAGTATTCTTCTAAAGTTAAATCTACTTTAAATTGATTTAAACCTCGTCGGATTTCTCCTTCTGCAAAATCTGTAATTACTTTTGAAATTAATTTCACAACTTCTAAACTTTCAAGATTTGCTAAATACCATGAAGATTGAGCAAATAAAAAATCACCAGCTAAAATTGCAATTTTTGTACCAAAATCACTATGAACAGTTGGTATTCCTCTTCGAACATCGGATTCATCTAAAATATCATCATGAACTAAACTTGCTGTATGAATAATTTCGGTTATTTCAGCAAGTCGTCGATGACGAGAAGTAATTATTTCATTTTCCATAGTTGCTTTTGAAATTAACAATACTATCGCTGGGCGAGGTCTTTTTCCACTTGCGCTAAATAAATGTTCAGAAGCAGCAGATAATATTGGATGTCCAGAGCCAACTAATTTTTTAAGATTTTTTGTTAACAAATCTAATTCATTTTCAACAGGAGCAAGAATATTAGTGATTGAAGCCATTTTGTAAAAGAATAATTAAGTCATTATAAAATAAGAAAGATAAACTATTTCTTTTTTATTAACATTAAAATAATGTTTAAATAAAAAGAATAAAATTAGTTTATCTTTTTTTTAAATTTATTATTAGTTTGCGGAACGTCGTTTTGAAAAATCTCGTTTTAAAGGTTCTCTTTTTGAAGAATCTCTTTTAAAAGGAGAAGACGATCCTAAATAACTAGTAATTCGACGTGTTGTATCAACTGCAACACCAAGAGCAATTGATATTGAAACTGGACTTAAAATTTGTAACTTAGGAAGACCTAGCGAACGCTCAACTATAGAAGGTAAAATACAAACTAAAGCAAGTACAAAAGAACCAATAAAATTTAATCGATGAATTAATTGTTCTGAATAAACTTTTGTTTCTGAACCCGGACGAACTCCTGGAATTAATGCGTTCATTGAATTAAGATTTTCAGCTAAAGTTTTAGGATTAATCATAATTGTTAATGCATAATTTGAACTAAATAACATAATTGTTATTAGATAACAAAAATCTTTAAATAATGAATTAAAAGGAAACGATTTGATTAATTGGTAACCCCAATTTCCTTGTTGTAATAAGAAATTAGTAAAAGCTGGAAGAGCTAAATCAAAAATTGTAGAAGCAAAAATAACCGGCATAATTCCAGCTGGTAAAAGTTGGAAAAAGATATAAGCTTGTGTTTTACGGCGTTCTGCTTCTGTAATTGGTTCATTAAACTTTTGACGTTCAGCTTCTTGTCTTGCAATTAAAACTGGAACAGGTCGCCCAGATTCTTGTAATCCAATAATAACAAACATTGTTATAAAGGATAAACTTAAGCTTAATATTAAACTTGAAATCATTGGAAATGTCCAATTGATATTAGAATTAAATAATTGTTCAATTGAATTAGGAATACGCGCAATAATATTTATAAAAATTAATAGTGAAGAGCCGTTGGTTAAACCAATTTCAGTAATTTGTTCCGCAATAATCATAACAATTACTGCTCCTAAAGTTAATGCAACAACAACCTTTAATCCTAAAAAAAAATCCCAATTTAATGCATATGGACGAATCCAAATCCAAGAAATAACAATACTTTGAATAAAAGCCCAAATAACTGTTAAATATCTTGTCCATTTTTTAAATTCACGTTGTGCGATTTCTTCCTGTTCTTTTTGAAAACGCTCTAAAGAAGGTAATATTTTTGTTAAAACTTGTAAGAAAAATGAAGCATTCATATAAGGTAAAATACCTAATGTGAAAAATCCTATTTCTAAAAATGCACCTCCTGATAATAAATTTAAAATATTAGCTAATTCATTTCTCGAATTATTTTGCTGAAAACTTTCTAAATCAAAATTGAGTGCGGTGCCTGGTATTGGTAAAAATGTACCTATCCGTATTAGAAAAATTAAACATAAAGTGGAAATTGCGCGTTTTCTAATTTCACTAAGTTCACGAGATTGTAACGTTTGCAATGTTCGTTTTAATTTTGCTTCTCCTTGTTTAAAAGTTTTATTTACAGGTTTAAAAATTTGCAAATAAATTGTTTCAAAAATTATAAAAATTGAAATAATTAATCTTGAAAGCATTAACTAACTCCTTGTTAACTTTTTTTCTTTTTCGATACTAATTTCTAATAAAAAATATAATATTTTTATTTTAAAAATGCAAATTATTAAAATAAAAATATTATATTTTTTATTAGAAATTATTCAGCAATTACACCGCGATCTTTTGCAAATTGGGAAAAAGTTTTTAAACGAGAAAGAGCATTCATCGCTGCTCTAGCATTATTCAACGGATTATTAGAACCAAGTTGTTTAGCTAAAATATTTCGAACTCCAGCTAATTCTAAAACTGTACGTACAGCTCCACCTGCAATTACTCCAGTACCTTCAGCTGATGGTCGCATAATTACACGTGCTGCCCCGCCAATTCCATCAATTGGGTGTGGAATAGAATTAGAACGAGTTAATGGAACTTCAACAACATGTTTTTTTCCATCGGCAGCAGCTTTTTTTACAGCATTGATTACATCACTAGCTTTTCCAATACCTACACCAACTTGACCACGTTCATTTCCAATAACAACAATTGCTCTAAAGCTTAGTTTTTTACCACCTTTTACTACTTTAGATACACGACGAATTTGAACTACTCGTTCTTGCCAATCTGGTTTTTTATCACGAGTTTTACTCATTTTTTGACGATTTGCCATTTTTTTCCTTTTTATTTTAATAGGGAAGATTCAAAAATTGAATTTTATAAATTATTTAAAATTGTAACCCTGCTTCTCGTGCTGCTTCAGCTAAAGTTCGAACACGACCATGATAAATTTTTCCACCACGATCAAATACTACTTGAGTAATTCCTTTTTCAAGTGCTTTTTTTGCAATTAATTGACCTACAATTGCAGAAGCAGCACAAGTAGAAGTTGAAGATAGCTCTGAATTTTTTACTGATGGTTCTAATGTAGAACTTGCAGCTAATGTACGATGTTGGGTATCATCGATAATTTGAGCATAAATATGTTGATGTGAACGAAATACCGCTAATCTTGGGCGTTCAGAAGTACCAAAAACTTTACGACGTACTCGTCGATGGCGACGCTGTGTTGCTTGTTTACGAGTTAATTTCATGGTTTATTTCTTACCTGCTTTTCCAACTTTACGTTTTACATTTTCTCCTAAATATCGAATCCCCTTACCTTTATAAGGTTCTGGTGGACGTACAGCACGAATTTCTGCTGCTAATTTACCAACAAGTTCTTTATCAATACCTTTTATAATAATATTTGTATTGTTTTCTACTTGTAATTGGATTTCTGTAGGAGGTTCAATTACAACTGGATGGCTAAAACCAATATTTAAAACTAATTTTTTTCCATCCATTTGTGCTCGATATCCAACTCCTTGAATTTCAAGACGACGTTCGAAACCTTGAAAAACGCCTTGAACTAAATTAGAAACCAAAGTTCGACAAAGTCCATGAAGTTTACGAGCTAATAATGATTCAGCTACTCTTTCAACAACTAAATGATCATTTTGTTGAACTACTTGAATTCCATAAGGAATTTGTTTAGATAACTCTCCTTTTGGTCCTTTAACAGAAAATACTTGATCCTTGATGCTAACCGTAACTTGGCTAGGAATATTAATTAATCGTTTACCTATCCGAGACATAATTCACCTAATAAATCTACCAAATATAACATAAAACTTCTCCACCACAACCTTTATGACGAGCGGTCTGATCAGTCATAATTCCTGAAGAAGTTGAAAGAATAGCAATACCTAAACCTCCTAATACACGAGGTAGTTCTTTATGATTCGCATAACCACGTAAACCTGGTTTACTAATTCTTTTTAAAGCAGTAATTATCGGCTGACGTTTTTTACCTTTATATTTAAGAGATATTAATAATTCATTTTGAAGATTATTTTCTATTTCTTCAAAATTTTGAATTAAGCCTTCTTCTTTTAAAACATTAGCTAAACAACGAGTTATTTTTGTTGCTTTAACACGTGCAACTTTATGTTTTGCTAAATTTGCATTTCGAATACCTGTAAGCATATCAGCAATTGTATCGTTAACCACTTTTCCTCCTTATAATAATGAAGTTAACTTTCAGCAAATGGCATGCCTAAAGATTTTAATAAAGCAAGACCTTCTTGATCTGTTTTTGCAGTGGTTACAATTGAAATATCCATACCGCGAATTTGTTCAATACCATCATAATCAACTTCTGGAAAAATCAATTGTTCTTTTAAACCAAGATTATAATTTCCACGACCATCAAAACTTTTTGCAGTAATACCGCGAAAATCTCGAATTCTTGGTAAAGATAAATTAATTAAACGATCCAAGAAAGCATACATATAATCACCGCGTAAAGTAACCATAACACCAATAGGCATATCTTGTCTTAATTTAAAACCAGCAATAGCTTTTTTGGCTCTAGTAACAATAGCTTTTTGACCGGTAATTTCAGTAATTTCTTTAACAGAAGCTTCTAAAATCTTTGCATTTTGAGCAGCTTCTCCTAATCCACGATTTACAGTTATTTTTTTTAATTTTGGTACTTCATGGATATTTTTATATTGGAAGCGGGTCATTAATTGTTTAATGACTTCTTGTTCATATACAGTTTTTAACCGTTGAACCATAATTCGTAAATCCTTTACATTTTTAAATTAATTTGAATTTAGAGAGGTACATAGTTCCCTTAAATTTTCAAAAATAATTTTTATTAAATTTAAGATTAAACATATTTCTATAATACTTCCGGAGCTAAAGAAATAATTTTTGTAAAATTTTTATCTCGTAATTCACGAGCTACAGGTCCAAACACACGTGTTCCACGAGGATTTCCATCCGCATTAATAATTACCGCTGCATTATCATCAAAACAGATATTCATACCATTATCACGTTTTAACTCTTTTCGAGTTCTAACAATAACAGCTTTAACCGTATCGGATTTTTTAATTGGGATATTAGGAATCCCATCTTTTACTACAGCGACAATTACATCACCAATTCGAGCATAACGACGATTTCCTCCCCCAAGAACTCGAATACACATTAATTTACGAGCTCCACTATTATCGGCCGCAGTTAAATAACTTTGTGGTTGAATCATTACTTTTAATCTCCAAATTTTTCAGGATTAACTGTAGAAGATAAAACTTCCGAAATAATCCAACGTTTGGTTTTACTTATAGGTTTAACTTCAGAAATTTTTACTTCATCACCAAGTTTACAAATATGAGAATGATCATGAACTTGATATTTTTTTGTTCGAATAATAATTTTAGAATATTTATTGTGTCTTACTCGATTATTAACAGCAACAATTACTGTTTTCTCTTGTGGATTTCGAATAACTACACCGACTCTTTCCTTAGACGCCATAAAAATCGCCCCTTTTATTAAATTTTTGCATCTGAATAGTAAATACTTTAAACTCGAGAAGAAATAAATTTTGTTTTAATTGGTAATTTAAAAGTAGCTATTCGAAAAGCTGCTTTCGCCATTTCTTGAGATACACCATTTATTTCGAAAATAACACGGCCTGGTTTTACAATTGCTACCCAGTATTCAGGTGCACCTTTACCAGATCCCATACGAGTTTCAGCAGGACGCATTGTAACCGGTTTATCAGGGAAAATTCGAATCCAAATTTTACCACCACGACGAACATAACGATTAATTGCACGACGGCTTGCTTCGATTTGACGGGAGGTTATCCAAGCAGGTTCTAAAGCTTGTAATCCAAAATCACCAAAGACCAAATTATTACCACGAGTACTAATTCCTTTCATTCGTCCTCGTTGTTGTTTTCTAAATTTTGTTCTTCTTGGGCTTAACATGTTTAACTTCTCTAATTTCTTTTTGAATAATTTTTTAAATATAAATTAATAAATTCTATTACTCAGAAATCTCTGTTGGATTACCAGGAATAACTTCTCCTTTAAAAATCCATACTTTAACACCTAAAACACCATAAATTGTTTGTGCGCGTTTATAGGAATAATCAATTTCTGCGCGTAAAGTTTGTAATGGTACTCGACCTTCACGGGACCATTCACTACGTGCAATTTCCGCGCCATTTAAACGACCAGAAATTTGAATTTTAATACCTTCAATTCCTCGTCGTTGAGCTCTTGTAATTGCTTTTCGAACAATTCGACGGAATGCTACACGTCGTTCTAATTGTTGTGTAATAAATTCACCAATTAATGCTGCTTCAGCATCAATTTGTTTAACTTCGATAACATTAATGCGAATTTGTTTTTGTTCGCCTAATAAATCTTTTAATCCTTTTCGTAAAACTTCAATTCCACGTCCGCCTCGACCAACAACAACACCTGGACGAGCAGTTCGTAATTCTAATTCGATACGATCTGCTTTTCGTTGAATATAAATCTGAGCAATTCCAGCATTACTTAAATTTTTTTCAATATATTGACGAATTAGATGATCTTCTTGTAAAAGAGTCGGATATTGTTTTGGATTAGCAAACCAACATGAACGATGTTTCTGTGTTATACCAAGACGAAATCCAATTGGATGAATTTTTTGTCCCACTCGAATTGATATCCTTTAATTTAATTAATGAAATATAAATGGAAAATTATAAACTTTGATCTTGTACTTGCACTGTAATATGACAGGTCGGTTTTAAAATTTTATAACCTCGTCCTTGTGCACGAGGACGAAAACGTTTTAAAGTTGGACCTTTGTCAACAAAAGTTTTACTAATAATTAATTTATTTTTATTGAATCCTTTTGTAACTTGAGCATTTGCTGCAGCGGAATCAACAATTTTTAAGATTATACTACAAGCTTTATAAGGCATTACACTTAAAAGCATAACGGCTTCCTTGTAGGATTTACCACGAATTTGATCTAATATTCGTCGAACTTTTTGTGGAGAAGTTCGAACATATTTTGCAATTGCTTTTACTTCAGTAGCCATAATTTATTTAAATTTTAATTTTTATCTACGTGCTTTTTTATCACTTTTAGTATGTCCTTTAAAAGTACGTGTAGGAGCAAATTCTCCTAATTTATGTCCCACCATTTGATCAGTAATAAAAACTGGTAAATGTTGACGACCATTATGAACTGCTATCGTATGCCCAACCATCATGGGTAAAATTGTAGATGCGCGAGACCAAGTTTTAATAACTTCAGTTTTACCAGACGTATTTAATAATTCTACTTTTTTTAATAAATGGTGAGCAATAAAAGGACCTTTTTTCAAAGAACGTGCCATTTTTAGAATCTAATTTTTATAAAAGAATAAACTGTTAACTAATACGATAATTTATAAATTATTTACGTCGACGAATAATTAAATTATCACTGTACTTTTTAGTACGTCGAGTTCTTCGTCCTAAAGCTGGTTTACCCCATGGTGTTACAGGAGTACTACGTCCAATTGGAGCACGACCTTCACCACCACCATGCGGGTGATCTACAGGGTTTTTCACAACACCACGAACTGTTGGACGAATTCCTAACCAACGATTTCTTCCTGCTTTCCCAATACTAATATTACTAATCTCTGCATTACCTATTTGTCCAATAGTCGCATAACATTCTTTTCGAACAAATCTCATCTCACCAGATGGTAAGCGTAAAGTAACATAATTACCTTCTTTCGCTAGTAATTGAGCAGAACTTCCAGCGGATCGAACTAATTGTCCTCCTTTACCTGGGGTTAATTCAATATTATGAATTTCAGTTGCTAAAGGAATTTCACTTAAAGGTAAAGAATTCCCTACTTCAATTGGAGCATTTGGTCCAGAATAAACCATATTGCCTACAGCTAATCCACGTGCGTGCAGAATATAACCTTTTTCACCATTTTGATAATGTAATAAGGCAATGCGGGCATTACGATTTGGATCATATTCAATTGCAGCAACTTTAGCAGGAACTAATTTTAAATCACGTTTAAAATCAATAATACGATAAAGACGTTTAGAACCACCGCCTTTATGAGCGGTTGTTATAATACCACGGTTATTTCTACCTTTTTTACGATGTTTTAAAAAAGTTAAACTTTTTTCAGGTTCTGATTTGGTAATTTCACTAAATTCGGAAATTGTCCGATTTCTAGTGCCTGGCGTATATGCCTTATAAGAACGAATGGCCATAATCTTTTTTATTTGAATTTATAAATTTGTTAAATGATTTAAAGAATCATCTTTAAAAATCTTAAACTTTTTTAACTTGAGTTATTGTTAATAATCCTCCAGGTTTACCTGGTACAGATCCTTTAACAATTAATAAACTACGTTCAGAATCTACTTTTACAATCTTCAAACCACGAATTGTAATTTTGCTGTCGCCTTTTCTACCTGCCATTCGAGTACCTGGGTAAACACGTCCTGGTGTACTACCTGCTCCAATGGAACCTGGTAAACGGTGATTTTTTGAACCGTGACTCATAGGACCACGAGCAAAATTATGTCGTTTTTGATAACCAGAAAATCCTCGTCCAATACTATATCCTTGAATATTGACAATATCATTATCATTAAACAATTCAACTGTAATTGGCTTTTCAACTTCAATAGAATCAGATGATTCAATTGAAAATTCTTGTAATACTCTTAAAGCTGAATTATTTGTTTTTTGTAAATGTCCTAATTGAGCTTTTGTTAGATTTTTTTCTTTAGTTTCTCTATAACCAACTTGAATGGCATTATATCCATCAGTCGCTGTTGTTTTTATTTGCGTAATGGGACATGGTCCGGCTTGTATAATGGTTACAGGAATAGCATTTCCTGCTTCATCAAAAATTTGCGTCATGCCCAATTTTGTACCAAGAATACCTATCGACACAAAATTCCTTCCTTTTGTTTGATTATATTAGAGCAATACATTTTTTATTTATTAAATACGATTTTCAAATAAAAAAATAGGTTGTATTATAAATGTATATAATAACATTATATTGTTATTCCATCTAGTAGTTTTGATTTTTTAAAATCTGTTGTTTATAAATTAAAATTGAGAAATATAAAGTTATATTTGCAAATAAAGTTAAAAAACTTTGTAAATTTATTAAAAAATAATAAAAACTCTGATTATTAAAAAAATGCAAAGTACAAGCACATAATGCACTACAAAATGATATAAAAAATGAAAAAATAAATGTTTTTAAAGAAAGATTTTTTTTTAGTTTAGTATAGAGTAAAAAAAAATAAATAATATTTAACCATTCTAAAACTGAAGATAAATGAACAAACCAAGTAAAGTAGGATAATACATTCATAATAATTTTTTCTTAAAAAATATAACTAAATAATACTGTATTTTTCAAACTAAATAACAAAAAACAAGTTATAATAAATTATTATAATAAACAATACAATAATCATTTTAAGAATTAATCAATATGGCTCGTGCTAAAGGTGTTCGTATTTTAGTAACATTAGAATGTACAGAATGTAGATCTAATGGTGAAAGATTAGGTGGTGGTGTTTCTCGTTATGCTACTAAAAAAAATAGAAGAAATACTCCTAATCGTCTTGAATTAAATAAATTTTGTCCATACTGTAAAAAACACGTATTACACAGAGAAATTAAATAATTTTAGTTAGTATAAAAAACCAAACATTTCATTATGTCTGTATATCGTCGTCGTTTATCTCCGTTAAAACCGAATCAAGTAATTGATTATCAAGATGTAGAATTATTACGTACTTTTATTACTGACCAAGGTAAAATTTTACCACGTCGTGTAACTGGATTAACAGCAAAACAACAACGTGCTGTAACAAAAGCTATTAAACAAGCTCGAGTTTTAGCATTATTACCGTTTGTTAATCGTGAAAGTTAAAAGTTAAAAAAAGAAAATACTATAAAAAATAAAGATATTTATTATTAAATATTTTTATTTTTTATAGTATTCTTTAAATTATTTAAAAGTTAAAAAAAGAAAATACTATAAAAAATAAAGATATTTATTATTAAATATTTTTATTTTTTATAGTATTCTTTAAATTATTTAAGTAAGCGGGTGACGCGATTCGAACGCGCGACATCAACCTTGGCAAGGTTGCGCTCTACCAGCTGAGCTACACCCGCAATTTTTTCTATACTTATATTATGATACAAGTAAGGTCAAATTGTCAACTTTAATTAAAGAAATTTTTTATAAAAAAATATTTCCATAAAAAATTTTATGGAAATAAATTTTTTTTTAATTATGCTTGATTTGCTACAACAGAATCAAGAACACCAATAACAATAATTAAAGAAGTCCATAAAGCAGCGCCTGCGTAGATTAAACGTTGAGAACGTTCCCATTCACCAGGAGATGCTAAAGCAACAGGAACAGCAACGATTAATACGAAGGATAAAAGAACTAAAGCAAATACAGCACCTTGAAATGCAATTAACATAGTTTCAGTCTCCTAAAAAGTTAATTTAAATTGAAATATTGAATATTATAAAATATTCTATTTGTTTCTTTATTAATCATAATCTATGAATACCCAAATTTAAAGTTTAATATTAACTAAAAAAAAACAGATTTAATAAGAATAAATTTGTATTTAATATAGTTTTTTAGATTTAACCTTTTTTTGGTTCTTAATAATAAGAATAATAATAATAAACGGAGAGAGAGGGATTCGAACCCTCGTTAAGGGAAAACCTTAAACAGCATTTCCAGTGCTGCGCCTTCAACCACTCGGCCATCTCTCCTTTTCGTTATATGAATTTAAACTTTAGTTGTTTAAATATTTTCTAGATATTTATATATTGATCTGTATACTTTAGCTATTTCTGTTTAGATATATCTAAATCTAGATCTTATCTAAGATATGTAAATAAATAAAAATATATATCTATATTTATAGTATATATTAATTTTTTTTAAAAATCGATACTAAATTTAAATTTTCCTTTTTTTTCTTTATAAAAATTTAATTTTAAATAGAAAAAATTAAGTTTTTCGAAAAAAGCAATTAAAACATATTAAAAAAAAATTAATAAACATGGTAAACTTTAAATATAAATTTATAATTAACTGAAAAAATAATAAAAATAAATTTATATATATATATATTTTAGATTAAAATAATTTAAATTAAATTATTAAAAGTTCTACCTTGTAACTATAATTATTTAGGAGATAGTATTTTATGGCAGTATATAAAGTTCGTCTTATTTGTGAAGAACAAGGTTTAGATACCACTATTGAATGTCCAGATGATGAGTACATTCTTGATGCAGCAGAAGAACAAGGTATTGATTTACCATACTCCTGTCGTGCAGGTGCATGTTCTACTTGTGCAGGTAAAGTGGTAGAAGGAACTGTAGATCAATCTGATCAATCTTTCTTAGATGACGCTCAATTAGCAGCTGGTTATGTATTAACTTGTGTAGCATACCCATCTTCTGACTGTACAGTTAAAACTCACCAAGAAGAATCTCTTTACTAAAAAATAAAAAATCTAAATAATAAAATAGAAATCTCTATTTTATTATTTAGATTTTCTTAATTCAAAAAAAAACTAAAGTTTAACTTCCACATCAACACCTGCTGGTAAATCTAAACGAGTTAAAGTATCAATTGTTTTGGAAGATGGTAAATATAAATCAATTATTCTGCGATGAACTCTAATTTCGAAATGTTCTCGTGAATCTTTATCTACATGTGGGGAACGTAAAACGCAATAAATTTTCTTTTTTGTTGGTAAAGGAATAGGTCCTACTGCGGTAGCATCAGTTCGTTTTGCAGCTTCAATAATTTGTTCACATGAGTTTTCTAATAATGAAGAGTCATAAGAACGTAGTTGAATACGAATTTTTAATTGTTGATTACTGGCCATAATTTTTAATTTTTAATTTTTATTTTTTAAATTAAAAAGAGAGAAATAAATACATTTTCTATTTCTCTCTAAAATTTAGATTTTAATTATTTTAAAATCTTAGAAACTACACCTGCACCAATTGTACGACCACCTTCACGAATCGCGAAACGCATACCTTGTTCAATCGCAATTGGATGTACTAAACTTACTGTCATTTTAATACGATCTCCTGGCATAACCATTTCTGCATTACTACCATCATCTGCAGTAAACGCATCAATGCTACCAGTAACATCAGTAGTACGTACATAAAATTGTGGACGATATCCAGAGAAGAATGGAGTATGACGACCACCTTCATCTTTTGTTAATACATAAACTTCAGATTCAAATTGAGTATGTGGAGTAATAGAACCTGGTTTTGCTAAAACCATACCACGCTCAATATCAGTTTTTTGAACACCACGAAGAAGAATACCGATGTTATCACCAGCCATCCCTTCTTCTAATGTTTTTTGGAACATTTCTAAACCAGTAACTGTTGTTGATTTAGTATCTTTTAAACCTACTAATTCAACTGTTTCACCAACCTTAATAGCACCTCTTTCAATTCTACCAGTAGCTACTGTACCACGACCGGTAATAGAGAAAACATCTTCAATTGCCATTAAGAAAGATTTATCGATTGGACGTTCTGGAGTAGGAATATATTCATCAACTGCATCCATTAAAGCAAGAATTTTATCTACCCATTTATCTTCGCCACGCATAAGTTTTGGATTAGAACTTAGACTTTCTAAAGCTAATAACGCAGAACCACTAACGAACGGAATTTGATCACCTGGGAAATCATATTTGCTTAATAATTCACGAACTTCTAATTCTACTAATTCTAATAAATCAGCGTCATCAATTTGGTCTTCTTTATTTAAGAAAACAACCATGTTCGGAACACCAACTTGTTTTGCTAACAGAATATGTTCACGAGTTTGAGGCATTGGACCATCAGCTGCAGAAACAACTAAAATAGCTCCGTCCATTTGAGCTGCACCTGTAATCATGTTTTTCACATAATCTGCGTGTCCTGGGCAATCTACGTGTGCATAATGACGTTTTTCAGTCTCATATTCTACGTGTGCAGTATTAATAGTAATACCACGTGCTTTTTCTTCTGGAGCAGCATCAATTTCATCATATTTACGAGCTTTTCCTTTACCTTGGGATGCTAGAGCAGTTGTAATTGCAGCAGTTAAGGTAGTTTTTCCATGGTCAACGTGACCAATAGTACCAATGTTTACATGTGGTTTATTTCCGTCAAATTTCTGTCTTGCCATAAATTTAAAAATCCTTTGTTAGTTTTTTTTTTAGAGTTCCCTTTGATTTTGATAATAAAGAATTATATTTTGAAAATAAAATATTTTTATTTTAAGTAATAATTTCTTTCAAAATAATCAAATTATCTTCCTAATTAATATCGATAATGAACAAATGCTTTATTAGCTTCAGCCATACGATGCATTTCTTCTCGTTTTTTAATTGTATTGCCTGTTTCATTAGCAGCATCAATTAATTCATTTGCTAATTTAACAGCAATCGTTTTTCCCAGACGTTGTAAAGAAAAACTGTTAACCACGCGTAAAGCTAAAGTAATACCTCTATCTACACGTACTTCCATTGGAACTTGATAAGTTGAACCTCCAATTCGGCGTGCTTTAACTTCAATTAAAGGAGTTGAATTACGAACAGCTTGTTCTAAAACTTCAAGTGGATCTGAACCTTTTTTTTCTTCAATAATTTTTAAAGCTTCATAAATAAAGCTTCGTGCAATAGATTTTTTTCCATCTTTTAACATATGATTAATTAACAATGTAACTAATCTACTATTATAAATAGGGTCTGGTAAAATTAGACGTTTTTTGGCAGTACTACGACGAGACATAAATTAAATCCAATTATAGTTTTTTTTTATAAAATTATGCTTTTGGTCGTTTTGCACCATATTTTGAACGACTTTGACGACGATCTTTAACTCCGGCTGCATCAAGTGCACCACGAACAATATGATAACGAACACCTGGTAAATCTTTTACCCTTCCTCCACGAACAAGAACAACTGAATGTTCTTGTAAATTATGACCAATTCCTGGAATATAAGCTGTTACTTCAAAACCAGAAGTTAAACGAACCCTCGCTACTTTTCGTAGAGCAGAATTTGGTTTTTTCGGAGTGGTAGTATAAACACGTGTACAAACCCCTCTTCGTTGAGGGCAAGCTTTTAAAGCCGGAGATTTAGTCTTTTTCTCAATTTTTGTACGTTTAGATCGAATTAACTGTTGAATTGTTGGCATTGTAAGTAGTTTTCGAACCTTCTATCTACTTGAATTTTTCATTGTTTACTATATCGAACTTAACATGAATTTGTCAAATCAAATTATAGAATATTTAAATTATACAATTATTTTAAAGTTTTTAATAAATTTATTTAGTAAATATTTATTAACTACTTGTTATCTAAAAAAAATTTTGTATAATATAATTAGAATTGAAATTGTAATTTCAAATTTTTCGCTTTTAAATAAGAATAAATTTCCATTCATTTTTTATTAACTTTGGGGTGTCGCCAAGTGGCAAGGCAGCTGATTTTGGTTCCGCTATTCGGAGGTTCGAATCCTTCCACCCCAGTATTTCCTTATTTTTTTTTTATAAAAATGTTGGATTTTTATCAATTTATTATTTTTATATTCTATTATTAAATAAAAATATTAAACATAGACATTAATTTTCTTATGACATTTGATTATACCAATTCGTTTTATAATTACGACCAATACAACAATAAAAAATTTGATATTGTTGTTCTTAAGCCACTCAAAGAAGAAGAAATTGAATATTATTTAATGCAAAGTTTAGACGCACTTCGTATTAACAAAGCTGTTGTTTTTAATTTTGAACATATTGATTATCCTTTAGCCCAACGAATTTTAGATTCTTTAGCTGGTGCGACTTACGCTTTAGGAGGCGATAAAACATGTATACGGGAAAAATTATATTTTTTTGTTCCAAAAACAGTTAAATTACAAGCCCCTAATAATGAAACTCCATCGTTTTTTTAGATTTTATTTACAAGCTTTTCTCTTTATCTTTTTCTATTTTTATGTGCACTTTTTGTCCTATTCCAACGGAACAGCAACCTTTAAATGAATATCAGATATTAAATAATTCGGTTTTATTTAATTGGCCATCCCAAAAGTTAAAAATTTATTTTTTTTATTTGTTTACTATTTATTCCATTGGTTTTTTATTAACATTTTTAATAACTTTTTATAATGATCTTTTTATAGTTCATCCTGTTAATATTTTTGTACATGGAATTATTGGAGGTAATTTTGTTTTAATTCTTGATTTACTTAGACTTTATTTAGGTTGGTCTTATATTTGTCAACGTTTACTTAGTGCAACTGTATCTTATGAAGAATCCGGATGGTATGATGGTCAAATTTGGGTAAAATCTTCTGAAGTTTTAATTCAAGATCGTCTTATTGGAATTTATCAAGTTAGACCTGTTTTAAATCGTTTAAAACAAACTTTGGGGGTTGTAATTTTAATTTTGGGGTTTACTTTATTAATTCAATAATAAAATCGGTTTAATAACTTAACTTGCGGAGAGTGGATTTGAACCACTGACCTTCGGGTTATGAGCCCGACGAGCTACCAAACTGCTCTACTCCGCGTTCTATTCATTATTGTAACTTATTTTTAAGAAAAAATAAAATATATTTTTAAACTTTTTTGTAAAGTGATTACTAAATTTTAATATTCCTAATAGATATATATATATATACATATATAATTATTATAGTAAAATATAGATGGGTAGTTCACAAAGTAAATATATAAAATAATTTTAGTGAAGTTTTATCTGAAACGAATCTATGATATATTTAAATTATAGAGATATATCGATATAATAATTATATATATATATGTATATTTATATATATATCTAAAGATCTTAATTTATATGCTAGAATAGCTCAGTTGGTAGAGCAGCTGATTTGTAATCAGCCGGTCAGGGGTTCAAGTCCCCTTTCTAGCTTACTTAATCTACTATTTATTTTTGGTAGACATATTTAAATAGTTAATGATAAAATCATTAAATGAAATATCAACAAAGGAGTTGTTAACTATTATATGTCTCGTTATAAAGGACCTTCTTTAAGAATTATAAGACGTTTAGGAGAACTACCAGGTTTAACACGTAAAGTTGTAAAAAAACGTAAATATCCACCAGGTCAACATGGACAAAAATCTCGTAAACGTTCTGAATATGCTATCCGATTAGAAGAAAAACAGAAGTTACGCTATAATTATGGTCTAACTGAAAGACAATTAGTTCAATGTGTACGCAGAGCAAAACAAATGAAAGGTTCAACTGGACAAATCTTACTTCAATTGTTAGAAATGCGACTAGATAATATTGTCTTTCGTTTAGGAATGGCACCTACTATTCCAGCATCTCGTCAATTAGTAAATCATGGACATATTTGTGTAAATAATAAAGTTGTAAGTATTCCAAGTTATCAATGTAAGCCAGGTGATATTATTACGGTAAAAGAACGTAATGCTTCTAAAAAAATAGTAGAAACTAATTTATTATTTCCTGGATTAGCTAATTTACCAAGTCATTTAGAATTTGATAAATCCAAGCTTCAAGGTAAGGTAAATGATATCATTCAAAGAGAATGGGTTGCTTTAGAAGTTAATGAATTATTAATCGTGGAATTTTATTCCCGTTAATTTTAGTATTAATCTTATTCTAATTATTATTAATATGATAATAAAGATAATTTATAAAGCTCATTTGAAATAGAGACAATTTTAATTATTGAAATTTTTTCAATAATTAAAATTGTCTCTATTTCAAATGAGCTTTATAAATTACCTTTACGTACAGATAATAGAAAAACAATTACAGGTCCAGCAAGAAGAGTTAATGTTACTACTGTTAATTGAGCTATAATTTCTAAATCTAAGTTTCCCATAAGTGAAATTGATTGAATTTAAATTTTTATCTTATCAGTAATTTTAACTCTAAAAATATTCGTTTATTTCAATACTTGAATAAAAAATAAAAAATTCTGAAAAATATTAATTAGAACATATACCAGGCTCAGTAGGAATCGAACCTACACTGGAAACTTAGAAGGTTTCTGTCCTATCCATTAGACGATAAGCCCATATCAATAAATATATTTTATAATATTTATGTTCTCTAACTCTGGGCAGTACAGGATTTGAACCTGTGACATCCTGCTTGTAAGGCAGGCGCTCTACCGCTGAGCTAACTGCCCCTAAGAATAATTATACATCAATTTTTAGAAAAAAAAAACCTTTTTTTTTTTACTTTAGAAAAAAGGTTTTTTAAATTTATAAATTTGAAAAAATTCTTTGAAAAACTTTTTCAACTTTTTGACCAGAATCAATTTCTTCTAATGGATCTTTACGTAAACGATGACGTAAACATAATGTAATAATGCGTAAAACATCATCAACAGTAACTTCATCTCGACCTTCAAAAGCAGCTAATGCTTTTGCCGCTCTATTAGTTACAATATCTCCACGTAAACCATCAACATCTAATTCGGAACAAACTTGAGAAATTTTTACTTTAATTTCGTAATTCAATTGAACGTTATTTAATTGTTGTTGAGCATTTATGATACGTTGACGTAAAACTTCTTGTTGAAGTTTATATTCTTGTAAAAAGTCCTCTGGGGAACGATCAAATTCGGAACGTTCTTCTACAATTTGTACTCGTAATGTTGGATCTTTAACAGTACGAATTTCTGCATGCATTCCAAATCGATCTAATAATTGAGGACGTAATTCTCCTTCTTCTGGATTACCAGAACCAACTAAAACAAAACGTGCGGGGTGACGTATGGAAATCCCTTCTCTTTCAACAGTATTCCACCCAGATGCAGCAGAATCTAATAAAATATCAACTAAATGATCATCTAATAAATTTACTTCATCAACATATAAAATCCCTCGATTTGCTTGTGCTAATAAACCGGGTTCAAAAGCTTTAACGCCTTCAGTTAATGCTTTTTCAATATCAATTGTTCCACAAACTCGATCTTCAGTTGCACCTAAAGGTAAATCAATCATTGGAACTTTTTTTTGAATGAGAGATATTTCTTCACCATTTTCTTTTAATTGTCTCACGTTATCACTCATTAATTCAATGTCAGTTGGGTGAGAATTAAAAGGGTCATTTGCAACAATATCAATTTCGGGTAATAAATCAGCAAGGGCTCGGATCGTCGTGGATTTTCCTGTTCCACGATCGCCCATAATCATTACTCCTCCAATTTTTGGGTCAACGATATTTAGCAGAAGAGCTAATTTCATTTCTTCTTGACCCACAATAGCGGTAAACGGAAAAATAGGACGATTATTATTTTTCACAATTTTTAAAAGATAAGATTAATTAAAAATATTTATTATTAAATATGATACTCTATTTTTGTATTTTCTGATACTGGTTAAAAATGGAATTTTTTTAATTCTATAAGGTTGAATCATTAAAAATTTTTATTTTTGTTTCAAAATCATTTGTATTAGAATCTAAAATTTTATCAAGTTCACCAAGATAAAGAGAATTGTTTGTTGTACCAATTGAATCAGATAAAGCGCGAGCTTTGATAATAAATGAATTATTGTTTCTTGATAACCTACCCGGAGAGAATAAATCACTTGCTGCTTGTTCTAATGTGGCAACTAATTGATCCTGATTTAATTTTGAGGAAACAGCTATAACGATTTGATTTGCGCCATCATCAAAAACAACTTTATACTTTTCAGCTCCAGGAATTAGTTTATGGGTGAAAGGAACAAAAGTAAAAACAAAGAATGAAATTGTTAATAAAGCTGAAAATGAAGTGACTCCGATAAATTGGAAACGGTTCTTCCAACCTTTAATAATACTTATAATTGAAAGTATTAAAAATAAAATAGTAAAACTTAAGGTGATTTTTGTTAACAAAGAAAATTCTATCATTTTTTTAACCTAACCTGCTTTATTTAATTGCAAAAGTAATTTTTTATCTTGAATAAGGATTCAAAAAGAATTATATATCATTCTTTTTTTGGTATAGTAATTATTTAAATAACATTTGATTATTTTTTTCAGGTAATATTACAAATAAAATAAATAGTTTATTTTGTTGGAGTTAAAAATGGATATTCTTAGTTTAGGCTGGGCTGCATTAATGGCAAGTTTCACATTTTCTTTAAGTCTTGTTGTTTGGGGTAGAAACGGCTTTTAATTTAGATTTAACTTAAAAAATTAGGGTTTTTATTTAAAATGAAATTTTAAATAAAAATCCTAATTTATTTCTAATAAACTTGCTTTTATTAATTAATAACTGTTCTAATATCATATTTAAAATTATTTATTTTATAACTAAAATACTAAAAATCTGTTATACTAATTAAGTTAATACTTATAATAGATAAAAAATCGTGGCAAATACCAAATCTGCAATAAAAAGAATCAAAACAATCGAACGAAATCGTATTCGTAATTGTGCTTATAAATCTGTTGTTAAAACTTTTATTAAAAAATATTTAAAAGTTTTAAGTGATTATACAAATGCACCAAATTCTAACGGAGTTGAAAATATACAAACAACATTAGGAATTGTATATACTAAAATTGATAAAGCCGTTAAACGTGGTGTTTATCATTCCAATAAAGCTGCAAGAATGAAATCAAAACTTGCTTTAAAATATAATGTGATTAAAAAATAATTTAAAATAAAAAAAGAAAATTTACAGATTTGTAAATTTTCTTTTTTTATTTTAAATTATTTTTTAACCATTTCTAATTCATTAAGCCAGTCATATCCTTTTATTTCTAATTCTTTAGCTAATTCTGCTCCACCGGTTTTTAAAATACGCCCATTTTGCATGACATGAATATAATCTGGAACAATATAATCTAATAAACGTTGATAATGCGTAATTAAAATAATAGAATTTTCTTTATTGGATAATTGATTAACACCTTCTGCTACAATACGCAATGCATCAATATCTAAACCTGAATCTGTTTCATCTAAAATAGCTAAAGAAGGATTTAATAAAGCCATTTGTAAAATCTCATTTCTTTTTTTTTCTCCTCCAGAAAAACCTTCATTCACATTTCGGTTTAAAAAATGAGGATCCATTTTAACAACATTTAATTTTTCTTTTACAATTGAATAAAATGTCAATGGATCTAATTCAGTTAATCCTTCTTCTTTACGACGATTATTATAAGCTAAGCGTAGAAAATCAATATTACTTACACCTGCAATTTCAATTGGATATTGAAAAGCTAAAAATACGCCTGCGCGAGCGCGTTCTTCAGGTTCTAATTCTAATAAATTTTTATTTTTAAAAAGAATTTCCCCACCAGTAACTTGATAAGCGGGATGGCCCGCTAATATTTTAGAAAAAGTACTTTTTCCAGAACCATTTGGGCCCATAATTGCATGAATTTCACCAGAATTAATTGTTAAATTCACGCCTTTTAAAATCTCAGTTCCATCAACTTGAGCTTTTAAATTTTTTACTTCTAAAATTTTAGTTTTTTCTGTACTCATCCTACGCTTCCTTCTAATTTAAGACCTAAAAGTTTATCAGCTTCTAAAGCAAATTCCATAGGTAAATTATTAAAGACTTCACGACAAAATCCACTAATAATTAAAGAAATAGCTTCTTCAGCATTAATTCCCCGTTGTAAAAAGTAAAAAATTTGTTCTTCTCCAATTTTAGAAGTAGAAGCTTCGTGTTCTACTTTTGCTGTTGGATTTTTAATTTGTAAATGTGGAAAAGTATTTGCTTGTGAATTATCTCCAATAAGTAATGAATCACATTGAGAATAATTTCGAGCACCTACAGCTTTTGGACCAATTTTAACAAGTCCTCGATAACTATTTTGAGAATGACCGGCTGAAATCCCTTTAGAAATAATTCTACTTCGCGTATTCTTTCCAATATGAATCATTTTTGTTCCGGTATCAGCTTGTTGATAACGATTTGTTAATGCAACAGAATAAAATTCTCCAATTGAATTATCTCCTAGTAAAACACAACTAGGGTATTTCCAAGTAATTGCTGAACCAGTTTCCACTTGTGTCCAAGAAATTTTTGAATTTTTTCCTGCGCATAATCCTCTTTTAGTTACAAAGTTATAAATACCACCTTTTCCATTTTCATCTCCTGCATACCAGTTTTGAACAGTTGAATATTTAATTTCTGCATTATCTAATGCTACTAATTCTACAACCGCAGCATGTAATTGATTAGTATCAAATTGAGGAGCAGTACAACCTTCTAAATAACTGACATAACTTCCCTCATCTGCCACAATTAATGTTCTTTCAAATTGTCCGGATTCACCATTATTTATACGGAAATACGTTGATAATTCTAAAGGACAACGAACATTTTTTGGTATATAGCAAAAAGAACCATCACTAAAAACAGCTGCATTTAAACAAGAAAAATAATTATCGGATGTAGAGACAACACTTCCTAAATATTTTTTAATTAAATCAGGATATTTCTGAACAGCTTCTGATATAGGACAAAAAATAACGCCTTCTTTTGCTAATTCTTCTTTAAAAGTGGTTGCAACAGAAACACTATCAAAAATAGCATCTACAGCAACATTAGCGAGACGTTTTTGTTCTGTCAATGGGATGCCTAATTTTTCAAATGTTTCTAATAAAGTGGGGTCAACTTCATCTAAACTTTGTAATTTTTTTTTTTGTTTTGGAGCTGAATAATATACCATATCTTGGTAATTTATTTTTGGGTAATTAAGATGTGCCCATTCTGGCTCATTACTCATTTCTAACCATTTTCGATAAGCTTGAAGTCGAAATTCAAGCATAAATTGAGGTTCATTTTTTTTTTCAGAAATTAAACGAATTGTTTCTTCGGTTAATCCTTTAGATATTGTTTCGATTTCAAATATCAGTGGTAAACCATATTTATATGGTTGGTTCACTAAATTTTCTAAACCTGAATTTTTAGGAGATTGTGTATTAACCATAATAAAAATAAATTCTTTAAAAGTTTGTTATTATTTAATAAGTTAAAAACCTGACTTAAATATGTTTTAATTATTAACTTAATTTCAAAATTAACCATTTTTTAAATATTCAAAATAGCAAAATAGATTTTTAGTTATAGATCTTAATTAAAATTCATTAATCTTTATTTAAAAATAAAGCTATTTTTATTACTTAATTAAAAAAAAAATGTTTTCATTAACAAAGAAAAGATATAAAATAAAAAGAAATTAAAATATTTATAGGATATTTAAATGGTAGAACCTTTACTTTCTGGAATTGTTCTGGGTTTAATTCCCGTAACTTTAATTGGTTTATTTGTTGCAGCATATTTACAATATCGTCGCGGAAACCAATTTGAATTCTAAATTTAATTATTAAATTATGTATTTAATAACAAAAAAAACCATAAATTTATGGTTTTTCTTGTTATTTATTTTTTATAAAAATATAGCTAATTACAACTTTGTTGAACAAAATTATTTAACATATGTAACCCAATAGAAGCAGATTTTTCTGGATGAAATTGAACAGCAGAAATATTTTCATATTGAATTGCTGCTGTTACTTGTTGAGTTCCATGAGTTACTGCTGCAGCAATAACGTTTGGATTTTTTGGTTGGGCAAAATAAGAATGAACAAAGTAAACCCAAGGATATTTTGTTAATCCATCCCATAAATAACATTTAGGATTTGTTAATTGTAATTGATTCCACCCCATGTGAGGAATTGTAATTTCGGGTTCATTCTTTATTCTTTTTACTGAACCTGATAAAATACCTAATCCTGATTCTATACCTTCCTCACTTTCTTCAAACAATAAATGTAAGCCTAAGCAAATTCCTAAAAAGGGCTTTTTTTCTGAGATTGCATCTTTAATAGGATTAATTAAATCTTGTTTTTTTAATTGTTTCATTGCTGGATCAAAAGATCCAACACCAGGAAGAATTAGTGCAGTTGCTTTTTTAATTTCTTCAGCAGAATTAATTATTTTTGGAATGCCACCGGATCTCTCAATTCCTTTACATACCGAATAGAGATTCCCCATTTGATAATCAATAATACTAATTTCAATCGGACTATTATTTTTTGAATTAATCATACCTAGAAAATGAATTTAAATATTATTCAAAATTTAAAACAAATAAAATTATTTTATAAAAAGTTTTTTTATGATTATTGTAATTTAATTACTAACAATTTGTAAAATTTTTTTTTAAGAAATATTCAAATTAATTAAAATAATATTGATCAAATTAATAAAATTTGATCAATATTATTTTAATTAATTTAAATGTTAGATAAGAAAGCTTGTTTACAATCAGAAATAGCGTCTTTTAATAAGTTTTCTGCTTCTGCTGTTAAAGCTTTTTCAGAACGAATAATTTCACCAAATTTTGCACGTTTAACACTTAAATTTTCACGTAAATTTGAAATGAACGCACTTACTTGTTTGGTTTCAATATTATCTAAGAAACCATTAATACCTGTATAAATAACAGCTACTTGTTCTTCAACAGGAAGTGGTGCATATTGTTGTTGTTTTAATAATTCACGTAAACGTTCACCACGAGCTAGTTGTAATTGAGTTGCTTTATCTAAGTCAGAAGAGAATTGAGAGAAAGCTTTTAATTCATCAAACTGTGCTAATTCTAATTTTAGTTTTCCAGCTACTTGTTTCATAGCTTTAATTTGAGCAGCAGAACCTACACGAGATACAGAAATACCTACGTTGATCGCTGGTCTTAAACCAGAGTTAAATAAATCTGCAGATAAGAAAATCTGTCCATCAGTAATAGAAATTACGTTAGTTGGAATATATGCACAAACGTCACCTGCTTGAGTCTCTACAATAGGTAATGCAGTCATACTACCTTCACCTAATTGTGGACTTAATTTTGCTGCACGTTCTAATAAACGAGAATGTAAATAGAAAACATCTCCTGGATATGCTTCACGACCTGGTGGACGACGAAGTAACAGAGACATTTGACGGTATGCTTGTGCTTGTTTAGATAAATCATCATAAATAACCAATGTATGTTGGCCTTTATACATGAAATATTCTGCAATAGAAGCACCAGTATACGGAGCTAAATATTGTAAAGTTGCTGGATCATCTGCGTTTGCTGCAACAATAACAGTATAATCTAACGCGCCTTTTTCTTGAAGTACGCCTACTACTTGTGCAACAGAAGAAGCTTTTTGGCCAATAGCTACGTATACACAAACTACCCCTTGTCCTTTTTGGTTTAAGATAGTATCAATTGCTACTGCAGTTTTACCAGTTTGTCTGTCACCAATAATTAATTCACGTTGACCACGAGGAATTGGAATCATTGCATCAATTGCAGTAATACCAGTTTGTAATGGTTCATAAACAAATTTACGAGAAATAATACCAGGTGCAGAAGATTCAATTAAACGAGTATCGGTTGTTGCAATATCACCTTTACCATCGATTGGACGTGCTAAAGCATCAACTACACGACCAATTACAGCATCACCTACAGGAACTTGCGCAATTTTTTGAGTCGCACGAACGGAACTACCTTCTAAAATATTGCGTCCGTCACCCATTAATACAACACCAACGTTATCTGCTTCTAAATTTAAAGCAATACCAATAGTACCATCTTCAAATTCTAGAAGTTCACCAGACATTACTTTGTCTAAACCGTAAACACGTGCAATACCATCCCCTACTTGAAGTACAGTACCTACATTAGATACTTGAATTTCTTGGTCGTATTGCTCAATTTGTTGTCTAATAATACTACTGATCTCATCTGGTCTAATGCTTACCATGGCCCTTGCCTAATTTAAGATTTAAAAAATTATGTAGTTTGAATAAAAAATTAAACGGTTTCTAATCCTAAATAATTTCCGATTCTAAGTAATTGACCTAATAAACTAGCATCAACAACTTTTGATCCAATATTTATAATAAAACCACCGATTAAATTTTGATCGATTTTAAAAACTAATTTAACTTCATTAGCATTGGTTAATTCTTTAATAATATTATTAAGTGCAGCTTCTTGTTCACTCGAAAGAGGAACAGCTGTAACAACTTCAGCTAATTCAGTCTTAGTTAATTTTAAAATTAGTGATTGATATTTTTGAGCAATAATTTCTAAACAAGAAATACGGCCTCTATCAATAACTAACAGTAAAAATTTGAAAGTATACGGGTGAATTTCTTTTGCAAGGGTCTTTTCAAAAAAATTTTTCTTCGAAGATTTTTTTACTAAGGGATTTGCAAGAAATTGTTGTAACTTTGTTGAATTTTGAAGACAATTTAATATCAGCGTAATATCATTATTAACAGTCTCAACAATATCGTATTTTTGAGCCATTTCTAATAATGCTTCCGCATAAGGTTGAGTTATCTTCGAAACGACAGCACTTTGTTTCATTTTTGTTTTCTTAATTGAAGAATTTTACGATCGATAAATTGACTATGAAGTTCAGGTTTTAAATAATTTTTAAGTTGAGAAACAACGCGTCGAAGTGCTAATAAAGCAACTTGCTGACGTAAATAAGTGATTACTGATAATTGTTGAGTATTGATACTTGCTTGTGTTGTTTCTTCAATACGCTTAATATCTTTTTCTAATTGTGCTAACCCAGTTTTCTTAATGGATTCAGCTACCGCTTCAGCTTCTTCGTAAATTTGCTTTGCTGCTAATTCAGCTTGAGCAAGTTTACTTTTTGCTTCTTTTAATTTCTCTAATGCTTCGTTATAACTATTTTCTGACTTTTTGATTTTATCAAGTACTGTTTTACGACGTTCTTCAAGAAGAGCGGTAAAAAATGGTCGACCTTGATAAATTAATAAAAAGAAAATAACTAACAGGTTGATCAGATTTGTTTCAAGAATATCAGTATTTAAACTAAAAATTGCGGTATTATTTTCAACTGAAGCTATCATGAGCGATGAAAATATTTTTGTTGAATTTATTAGATTCATTGTTAATCCCCAATCTATACTACTGGCATCTGCTATTCAACATACATCGCCAAAAGAAATTATGTATTAGCTATTTGAATACCTAAAAGTTTCTCTAGAATTTTAGTACTTAAAGTTTGTACTTCGGATTCTAAAGATTTTAATGCTTCATCTTTTTGAAGTTCTAATTTATTAGTGGCAGAAGCTAATTCGCTATCTGCTTTCTTTTGAGCTTCTTCTAATTTTTCACTTACAAATCTTTGAATTTCACTACGTGTAGTATTTGTAAGTTTAGACGCGTTTTGACGAGCATCTGTTATTTTTGTTTCATACTGTGTTGTTAATTCAGCAGCTTGTGCTAAACATTTTTCTGCTTCATTAAAATTAGATTGAATATATTCTTTTCGTTCATCTAAAATTTTAATTAGCGGTTTATAAAAAACAGCATTTAATATTAGCATTAAGACTAATAATTGAACCATCATTACAGGTAATGTTGCATCAAAATCAAACAACCCACCTTCTGGCTTTGCAGCTTCGGTTTCAATTGCTAGCCAAATTATCCATTGTGTCATTTCAATTACCTGATTCTAAGCTAATTTGACAATATATTTTTCTTCCGTTTAATGAAAGATAATTAGTCTTAATAATTAAGACTAATTATCTGACGATCATTTTTGTTTAAACAAAAGGATTTGCGAATAATAATGCTAATGCAACAACAAGACCGTAAATAGTTAATGCTTCCATAAATGCTAAACTAAGAAGTAAGGTACCTCTAATTTTTCCATCAACTTCAGGTTGACGAGCAATACCTTCTACAGCTTGACCTGCTGCAGTTCCTTGACCAATACCAGGGCCAATAGCAGCAAGACCTACAGCTAAAGCAGCTGCGATTACAGAAGCGGCAGAAACAGTTGCATCCATGATTTTTTTCCTTTAATTTTTTTTTCTTAATAAAGAAAGATAACCAGTTTTAGTTTAAAATTTATTTATTTTATGCAATTAGTTAAAAAAAACTTTTAGATTAAAAATAATTTTAATCTAAAAGTTTATATGAAATTGAATTTATTCTGCTGAGGAAGTTTTAGTATGTGAACCTTCTAAAATAGCATCCGCTAGTTTTCCAATAATTAATTTAATGGAACGAATAGCATCATCATTTCCAGGAATAGGAATATCAACAACATCTGGATCAGAATTGGTATCTAATAATGCAATAATCGGAATATTTAATTTTTTACATTCTTGAACAGCATTATTCTCACGTTTTTGATCTACAATTACTACGATGTCCGGGATATGACGCATAGTTTGAATCCCACCTAAAGATTTACGTAATTTTTCAAGTTGACGACGTAAGATCGCAGCTTCTTTTTTTGGTAATAAATCTAATGCACCACTTTCTTCGCGCATTTCAAGTTCTTTAAGATATTCAACACGACTTTGAATTGTAGTCCAGTTGGTTAATGTTCCACCTAACCAACGTTGATTAATATAAAATGCTCCACAACGCGTAGCTTCTTGTGCAATAATATTTGCGGCTTGTCGTTTTGTACCAATAAAAAGAACTTTTTTACCTTCTTCAGCTGAAATACGTAAGAAATCATATGCTTCAGCTAATAACTGAGCAGTTTGAACTAAATCGATAATATGAATACCATTTCGTTCAGTAAAAATATATTGTGACATTTTAGGATTCCAACGTCTTGATTGATGCCCAAAATGTACACCGGCTTCTAACATTTCATCTAACGTAACAATTGCCATTATATAAACTCCTTTTAAAAAATAAATTATTGAAACTTGTTTTTTAATAAAAAAAAATAACTTTTTTAAGTGATTTTTGAGTTATTAACGAAATTAATGAAATTTAATCAATATCGTTTATTACATTAATTCTTGCTAACTCGATTTTAATCTTTATTTAAAATAATATCATCTAAATCAGAATTCGTATCACTCTCTGCTGGTGAATTCAATACAGAAGTTTTTACTTCAATTGATTCAATATCTTCATTTTGAAAAACAGCATTATCATTATAAGCACTAAATCCAGTTCCTGCTGGAATTAAATTTCCAATAATAACATTTTCTTTTAATCCACGTAATTGATCAATTTTACCTTCTACAGCGGCTTTTGCTAAAACACGAGTTGTTTCTTGGAAACTTGCTGCAGAAATAAAGCTTTGAGTATTTAAAGATGATTTAGTTATTCCTAATAAAATAGGAGTATAGCTTGCTAGTTGTCCATTAGAAGTACTAAATTTTTCATTCATTTTTTCAATTTGTTGAAATTCAATAAGTTCATTTGGTAATAAAGTTGTATCTCCTCCTTCTTCGATTTTTACTTTATTAGTCATTTGTTTTATAATAATTTCAATATGTTTATCAGAAATATCAATTCCTTGTGATTGATAAACGGATTGTACTTCACTTACTAAAAATTGCTGAATTTTTTGTAAACTTAAATGAATAGCATCAGCTAAAGAAAGACAATTTACTCGATTTTTAAAATATAAATTAAAGAAGATTTCAAGAATTTCATGTACACTAATATCTCCTTCACTTAATGGAGCACCAGCTTCAATAAACTGATTATTTGTTACAGTTGGGAAAACACCAGGTTGTAATTCTAACAAGGTATTGATTTTATCTAAACTTTTAATTTTTAATTCAATAGTTTCACTATAATAAAGTTGAGTAAACCCTGGATGAGTGGATAAAACACAATTGTCTTTTGGTTTTCGAGCTTCTAATAATTCTTCGATTCGAGGTAAACCTTGAATAATATCACCTGTTTTTGCGCGTTCAAATACTAATAAAGCTAAACTTTCTCCAGATTGTACTAAGTCTCCTGTAAGTACTCGAATAATGGCCCGAGCTGAAATTAAATAAGGTCTTGATATGCGTAATCGAATATAAGTTGATGTTATTTCAATTATTTGACCCGAATTAGGAATTTTTATTGTTTCTTCAATTTCTTCTCCAGCTCGAATAAAATTTCCTAAATTTAAATTTTTATTTTTTAATTTCGTTAAATTTTGAATTGGAATAGTTACAATTTGTTTTTCCGTTATTAATAAAAGACGACGAATTTGTTTTGCCGTATTATCACCAATCCAACGAATTTCTCCTTGATTAATTGAAATAATTTCAATTTGAGCAATCAACTCTCCTTTTTTTACTAATTGATTATTTTTTACTAGAATTTTAGTTTGAGCTTTTGCTAATGATTCTAAAACGGTTGAATCAAAATACTTATCATTTTTTGGCAAAATAGATTCAATAATTAAAAACTCTAATTCAAATGAATTTTGACTTGATGGAATAAAATTCGTTTTTATTGGTAAATGTTTAAGACCTTTTCTAACCTGTAATTTTAATTGAATTTTAAATAATTCAATCCCTTGAACTGATTTAATCCGTTCTCCATCTTTATATAAAATTGATTGAATACTAGAAATTTTTAGATGATTTTTATCATCTCTAATTATTGTTTTTGGTGATTCAACTTTATATTCAACAACTGGACGTAATAATAATATTATTCCTGTTGATGTTATGATGTAATCTAAATAACGTAGATCTTCAACTACAAATTTTGAAAAAAGATATTCACCTGGTTGTATGAAACGTTTAGCTTTTTTTGAAAATGAAACATTATTTTTTATTTTCAAAACAATTCCAGGTTTAATAATAATCTCTATAACAAAATTTTTTTTATGAACTAATTCAACAACTCCACTATGCTTGTTTCGAATTTTTTTATTTTTAATTAATTGAGTTCCACTCGGAATATATTGTCCATTTTTAACTAAAACATTTTTCGCTTCTGTATTGACTTCATGAGTTTCTTCTGGAATCCATAATAAACTTCCAGATTTAGTTATTTCATATCCATTTTTATTTGTTGTTTTAGCATCTAAATCGGCGTAACGAATAATTCCACCCATTTCTGTAGTCAAATAACGTTCGGCAACTACTTGTCCATGTTTTAATTGGGTCTCATTTTGGATTTTTAATTCAAATGTTTCATTATTCTTAAAATGTAGACACGGTTGATCTGTTTCATCTATGAAAATTTTAGCATTTTGAATTTTTAAAGAAGCTGGAATGACTTCAACAGTTAAATTATCATCAGTCAGTCTAACATATCCTCCATACTGACTAATAAATTGTGTCCGGGCTAATATTGAACCATTTAAAATAAAATCACCATTTTTTAATATCACATCAAAGTTTGAGGATAAATTATAAACATTTCCTCCTAAAATCCAAATCGATCCCCCAGCAGTATCAACTTGTCCTCCTGCTTCATCAATTTCTAAATTTTGAAAATAAACTTCTCCTGCAATATCAGTTCGTAGTTCACGAGTTGTTTTTTCTTTTGCACGTCTAGTATTTGGAGCAGTTGAAGCAATTTCAGCTAATAAATCATTTGTTTCTACCCAAGATTGATCTTTAATACGAATAATTGATCCTTGAGTTAAATTAAAAGAGACTCGTTTTCCATTTTCTCCTTCTAATCTTAATTTAGCGTTATTCTCTACCCACCAAGCATTATCTCCATATCGAGTACGAATTTCTCGGAATGTAGTATTTAATGGATAATAAATTCGACCAGGAAATGGTGCTGTTATTTGTTTTGCTACTTCTGCAGTAAATACTCCTCCTGTATGAAATGTTCTCATTGTTAATTGAGTTCCAGGTTCTCCAATTGATTGAGCTGCAATAATACCAACAGCTTCACCTAATTCAACTAATCGCCCATGAGCTAAGTTCCACCCATAACAATATTGACAAACAGAACGAGTTGCTTTACAAGTTAATGGCGAACGGATCCAAACTTCTTTTAAACCAGCTTTTATAATATCATCTGCAAGTAAAACGGATATACTTTCATTCTTTTGTGCAATAAGTGAGTGAGTTTTTGGATGATAAAGATTATGTAAAAGAACGCGTCCAACTAATCGGTCTTTTAACGAAATTAGTATTTTTCCATTTTCTTTTAAAGCCGTGAGTATGACACCTCTAGGTGTTTCACAATCAATTTCTCGAATAATTACTTCTTGTGCGATATCAACTAATCTTCTTGTTAAGTAACCTGAGTCAGCTGTTCTTAAAGCTGTATCAACTACCCCTTTACGAGCTCCATAAGAAGAAATTAAATATTCAGTAGTAGTTAAACCTTCCTTAAAATTACTTCTAATAGGAAAGTCAATAATTTCCCCTTGTGGATCTGCCATTAAACCACGCATTCCAACTAGTTGGTGAACTTGGGATAAATTACCGCGTGCACCAGAAAAACTCATCATATATAAAGAATTCAAAGGATCTGTCGATTTAAAATAATCAACAACTTCGTCTTTTAAAGTTTCACTTGTTCGATGCCAAATATCAATCACTTTTTGAAATCTTTCAACTTCCGTAATTTCACCTAATAAATAACGATTTAAAGTTGCCTTAATTTCATTTTCAGCAGTTTGTAATAATGAATCTTTAAGTGGAGGAATTAACAAATCTTCTACACTTAATGAGATTCCAGCTTTTGTTGCATAATGAAAACCTAAGTCTTTTAATTGTTCAACCAAATAAGCTGTACGTGCAGCTCCATAAGAAGTAAACGCCCAAGCAATAACATTTTTTACTTCTTTTTTTCCAATAGTTTGATTGAAAAAAATTTTCTTTTTTGAAAATAAATTTTCACTCATTTAGAATTCTCCTCGAGAAATTTTATAGAATTTTTATAGTTTTATTTAAATTTCCATTATTAAAGCTTTTTGAACCACTTTATTAAATAAAACGCGACCTGCAGTAGTAATAATGTATTGAGTTAAACAAAAACCGTCTTTATCTTCTCTAATACGTCTAGTATTATAAACTTTTATAACTGTTCCAAATTCATCGATTTCTCTTTTATATAAAACTTGTTGTATATTTTTTTCTTCTAAAATATCATCAAAACTAAATGTATCAAATCGAACCCAAATATAAGAATGTAAATCAATCCGTTGTTGTTCATACGCAATTAATACATCTTCAGAATTAATAAAATAACTTCCTTTTCCTTTTTGATTTTTTAAATTATCAACAGTTAAATAATAACAACCTAAAACCATATCTTGACTTGGCGTTACAATAGGTTGTCCTGTGGCTGGGGATAATAAATTATTTGAAGCTAACATTAATAAACGAGCTTCAGTTTGAGCTTCTAAAGATAATGGTACATGAACGGCCATTTGGTCACCATCAAAATCCGCATTAAAAGCAGGACAAACTAATGGGTGTAATTGAATTGCTCGCCCTTCTACTAATATTGGTTCAAAAGCTTGAATACTTAAACGATGTAAAGTAGGTGCTCGATTTAATAAAACAGGATGGTTTTGAATAACTTCTTCTAAAATATCCCGAATAATTGGATCGTTAGATTGAATTAATTTCTTAGCAGCTTTAATATTATTTACTAAACCTTGATGTATTAAACGATGAATTACAAAAGGCTGAAATAATTCAATAGCCATTTCCCAAGGTAATCCACATTGGTATAATTTTAATTGCAAACCAACTACGATTACAGATCGACCTGAATAATCTACTCGTTTTCCTAATAAGTTTTGTCGAAAACGTCCTTGTTTCCCTTCAATAATGTCCGAAAGAGATTTCAACGGACGGTTTTTTGCTCCAACAACAATCCGGCCCCTACGTCCATTATCGATTAATGCATCAACAGCTTCTTGTAAAATGCGTTTTTCATTTCTTACTACAATTTCTGGAGCAAATACTTCTTGTAAACGTAGTAATCGATTATTTCTATTAATAACTCGACGATATAAATCATTTAAATCAGAAGTTGCAAATCTTCCTCCGTCTAACTGAACCATTGGACGCAAGTCTGGAGGTATTACTGGAATTAAAGATAAAATCATCCATTCGGGTTTTGCTTTTGTAGCAATAAAATTATTAATAATCCTTAATTTTTTGATTAATTTTGCTCTTTTTTGGGTATTCTTTTTTTTATCAGAATTACTTATTAAAATTTCCCGAATTGTTTTTGCTTCGGCTTGTAAATCTAAATCACTTAATAAACGTTGAATTGCTTCTGCGCCAATGCCCAATTCTACATCCATTAATTCTTTTGTATAAAGTTTTTCTTCAATATAAGGCCATTTTTCATCATCTTCTGTTAAGATAACGCCATAATTTAAAAGATCACTTTTACCGGGATTTAGAACAACATAAGCATTAAAATAAACTACTTGTTCAATTTCTTTTACTTTTTTATTAAGTAAAATTGAAATATAACTTGGGATGCCTTTTAAATACCAAATATGAGTAACTGGTGCAGCTAATTCGATATATCCCATACGATGACGCCGAACTTGAGATTCTGTAATCTCAACTCCGCAACGTTCACAAATAACTCCTCTATAGAAAATACTTTTATATTTTCCACAATGACATTCCCAATCTTTTACAGGACCAAAAATTTTTTCACAAAATAAGCCATCCATTTCCGGTTTTAAAGTTCTATAATTAATGGTTTCAGGCTTAGTGATTTTACCTACTATTTCTCCATTTTTTAAAATTCTTTCTCCCCATTGTCGAATGCGTTCAGGAGATGCTAAATTAATTTTGACATAATCAAAATATTGTTCATGTTTTGGCATTTGTTATAACATCCTTTTAAAATGCTTAATAAAAAAACTCCATTTTTTCTAATTTAATTTTCATAAATTTTCTGAACAGTTTTTAAGATGTCAACTCTTCTCCTAGTTCTTCTTGTTGGATTACTTCTTTTATAATATTATCGATTGGAGTAGCTAATGATCCACTTAAATCGATTGCTAAAGCTTCACATTCATCTTGGTCGCCGTTTTGGATTTTATAAGCCACAACATCTAGACATAATGCTTGTAATTCACGCATTAAAACTTTAAATGATTCTGGAATTCCTGGACGAGGAATTGCTTTTCCTTTTACAATTGCTTTCAATGCTTCATTTCTGCCTAACATATCATCTGATTTAATTGTTAAAATTTCTTGTAAGGTATACGCAGCACCAAAAGCTTCTAAAGCCCAAACCTCCATTTCTCCAAATCGTTGTCCGCCTTGTTGTGCTTTTCCACCTAATGGTTGTTGAGTAATTAAGGAATAAGGACCCGTTGAACGTGCATGAATTTTATCATCTACTAAATGGACTAATTTAAGCATATAAGCTTTTCCAACCATAATTGGATTATCGAATGATTCACCAGTTCGTCCATCAAAAAGTTGGATTTTTCCAGGATGATTGGAATTAAATAACCAATTTTTGTTTGTCAATTCTTTTGCTTCTTTTAATTTTTCATGAATAAAAGTACGAGAGGCTTGTTTGCCAAAACGTTCATCAAATGGAATTAATTTAAATCGAACGCCTAAGTGCTCAGCAGCCCAACCTAATAAACATTCATAAACTTGTCCTACATTCATTCGAGAAGGAACCCCTAATGGATTTAAAATAATATCAATAGGTGTACCATCTGGAAGATAAGGCATATCTTGGCGTGGTAAAATCTTTGAAATAATTCCTTTATTTCCATGGCGACCTGCCATTTTGTCTCCAACTTGAATTTTTCGTTTTTGAGCAATATAAATTCGAACAATGGTATTTGCTGTATTCGCTCCAGGATATAACATTTCTCCAAATTCACGAATAAAAATTCGTACATCTACAATTCTTCCCTTTTCACCACTAGGCATACGCAATGAAGTATCTCTAACATCGCGATTTTTTTCACCAAAGATTGCTTTTAATAATTTTCCTTCTGGAGGTTGATCTGATTCCGCTTTTGGTGCAACTTTACCAACTAAAATATCTCCACCTTTAATCCATGAACCAACACTAACAATTCCTTTTTCATCTAAATTTCGTAATGAATATTCGTTTACATTCGGAATTTCACGTGTAATTTCTTCAATTCCCAATTTTGTTTGACGTGTTTCAGTTTCATATTTCTCAATATGAATAGAAGTATAAACATCTTCATATACTAAACGTTCATTAATTAAAATTGCATCTTCGTAGTTATAACCTTCCCAAGGCATATAAGCAACAAGTAAATTTTGTCCAAGAGCTAGTTCTCCTTTATCGGTTGCTGTATCATCCGCTAAAATTTGCCCTTTCTTTACTCTTTCACCTTCAAAAACAATAGGACGTTGAGTAATACAAGTATCTTGATTTGATCGTTGATATTTTATTAATGTATAATTAATTTCTTTTCCTGTATCAGTTTGAATACAAATATGATCTCCAGTTACTCGCTTAACGAGACCTTCAGATTTATTAATTAACACTCGTCGGGAATCTTTTGCAACTTGGAATTCTAATCCTGTCCCAACTAAAGGTTTTTCGGCATGTAATAAAGGAACAGCTTGACGTTGCATATTAGAGCCCATTAATGCTCTATTGGCATCATCATGTTCTAAAAATGGAATTAAAGATGTAGAAACAGAAAAAGTTTGTAAAGGAGATATAGCTATAAAATCAATTTGATCAATTTTCGTTGTAATAAATTCTTGACGGTAACGAACGGAAATATCTTCACCAATAATTTTATTAGTTTCGTTAATTAAAACATCCGCTGCAGCTATTCTATATTGATCTTCTTCATCTGCTGTTAAATAAATAATTCCTAATTCTTTTTGAATATAACCTTTTTCTACTTTATAAAAAGGTGTTTCAATAAAGCCATATTGATTTAAATGGGCATGAGTGGTTAAAGAACCAACTAATCCTGCATTTTGACCTTCCGGAGTTTCAATAGGACAAATTCTTCCGTAATGGCTTGGATGAATATCTCGTACAGCACAACCAGCACGATCACGACTTAACCCACCGGGTCCTAAAATAGTCAAACGTCTTTTATGAATTAACTCAGCTAATGGATTTGTTTGATCCATAAATTGAGATAATTGACTTGATCCAAAAAATTCTTTTAAACATTCATTAATAGGTTTGGCATTAATTAATGTAGTTAATTTTTTACGTTTTTTAAATGATTTTGTGGTTAGCATACTTAACCGATCATGAATTAAACGTTCTAAACGATTTAATCCAATTCGTAATTGACTTTGTAATAATTCTCCAACAGCTTTCACTCTGCGGTTTCCTAAATGATCAATGTCATCAATTTGACCCATTCCAAATTGGAGGTTAATTAAATAATTTAATATCTCTAAAATATCTTGAGTGGTTAGAATACGTATATTCGGGGAAACATTTAAATTTAATTTCTTATTTAATTTATAACGTCCAACAAATCCTAAATCATAACGTTTTGGATCAAAAAAACGTGAATATAATAAATAACGACCTTGTATTGAATTTGGGGGTTCACCAGGTCGTAATTGACGATGAAATTCAATTAAAGCTTCTTCTTCTGTACAATCACCGTGTTCATAAATTGTTTTTTGAAGAAATTCAGGATGTGTTAATGCACTTAAAATCTCACTTTCAGATAAATTTAAAGCTTTTAAAAAAATATGACAAGGTAATCGATGAGTTTTATCAATTCGCATCCAAATTAAATCATCTTTATCAACTTCAAATTTTAGCCATGCTCCTCGATTTGAAATAATTGTTACATCATAAGTTCGAGTTCCTTGTTCATCCGTATTCACACTATAATAAATTCCTGGACTACGAATAATTTGATTAATGATGACTCTTTCTACTCCGTTAATTAAAAACGTACAGCGATCAGTCATTAATGGAATTTCACCAAAGAAAATACGATCTTGTTTAACAATACCTGTTTCTAAATCTCGTAATTCAACAGGAATATATAATTGAGCAGCATAAGTCAAGTCTCGTTGTTTTGCTTCTTCTAAAGTAAAAGTGGGTGCTTCTAATTCATAATTTTTTAGATAAAAATGAACTTCAAAGTTTCCTCGTAAATCAATTACAGGAGAAAAGTTTTCAATTTCTTCAATTAATCCCTCTTCAAAAAACCATTTAAAACTTGCTTTTTGAATTTCTAATAAATCAAAAGGGATTAAACTAGTATCTGTTAATTGAGTCATGGAGCTCCTTAAACTTACGTTGTAATTCTTATCATTTTTGATTAAAAAATAAGTAATGTTTTTTCTTCATACTAAATATTAAAAGTTTAAATTAAAAATTTTTAATTTTTGTTTTGATTTTTTCAATAGAGTGGAGCTGGTGGGATTTGAACCCACGTCCGTTTTTTTAAATTATGCGTTTATTCACAAGTATAGCTTTTTTTAATTCATTAAGCAGGATAAACAATAAATAAATAAATTCCTAAAAAAATTAGGTTTTTAAATTAAAAGTAATTATTAAACAGCGAAAGCTGCTTTACGGTTAAAACGTACAATATTAGTTGCGTTTAAATTTTGAGAGTTCTTGATTTTCGAGATAGAACAAATCCTCGACTTGCTTAACAAACATAATTAGAAAAAAACGTCGAAACCTAAACAGCCCCATAAAGTATAATTATTTATACATATAATATATATATATATATATATATTATATGTATAAATAATTATACTTTCAAAATATTTAAACTTATTAAATAAATTTATATTATATATTTGTATTAATAACTATATCATACAAACTCAAAGAAAGATTTTAAGAAAATTCTCTTTTTAAAAAAGTCTAAAATTAAGTTAAGATGTTATTATATTTTATAATAATGTATTTAAAATTTAAATTTGCATCTGTGGCCGAGCGGTTGAAGGCAGCGGGCTCATAATCCGTCATCTGAAAAGATATCACTGGTTCGAATCCAGTCAGATGCATCTGTATTTTAATTTATAAAATAAAGAAATTTTAAAATTAAATTCATAAAAGTCTTGCTATTTTTTAAAAAACTATATAATATAGTAGATATAGATAAATATCATATCTATTTAATATATAGAAACTACTAAATTAATGTTCTATATAATCTATTCAATATTAAGCCGGGATAGCTCAGTTGGTAGAGCAGTGGATTGAAAATCCGCGTGTCACGAGTTCAAGTCTCGTTCCTGGCATTTTTTTTCTAGTTTTAAAAATTCGTAGAATATGATAATATAGTTTTTATTAAATAAAATTTTTTAAATTTCTAATAAAAATATCTTCTTTACCTATGGTAAAATTACGTTTAAAAAGATATGGCCGAAAAGGTCAAGTAACTTATCGTATCGTAGCAATGAATAATTTAAGTCGACGAGATGGTAAAGCAATCGAAGAATTAGGATTTTATAATCCGCGTACAAATGAAAGTTCTTTAAATATTGCAAATATTAAACGTCGTATTGAACAAGGCGCTCAACCAACAAATACGGTTCGCTATATTCTTGCTAAAGCAAATATTTTATAAAAATTAATTTTTAATATTTCTTTATCCTTAATAATAATTATTTTTATGGCACGACAATGTGAACTTACTGGGAAAAAAGCAAATAACGGTTATACTGTTTCCCATTCTCATCGACGAACTAAATGTTTACAAAAAGCAAACCTTCAAACTAAACGTATTTGGTCTCCAACTTTAAAACGTTGGTTAAAATTACAAGTTTCAACAAAAGTTATCAAAGATTTAAAACGAAAATCAATTGATGCATTATTAAAAATTTAAAATAAAGCTAGTCATAATTTTATGACTAGCTTTTGATACGGAAAGGAGGGGATTTGAACCCCTGATAGTCTTATTAAACTATTACGATTTTCGAGACCGTTGCCATCAACCACTCTGCCACCTTTCCTTTTAAAATTCAATTCCTGAATTATAAATATCAACAAATATATATATATATATATATATATACATATATATATATATATATATGTCTAATTTATTTAGAGTTCTCTAAAAATACGGGATAGACGGGGCTCGAACCCGCAACTTCCGCCGTGACAGGGCGGTGCTCTAACCAATTGAACTACAATCCCTTTTTAATTTCTAATCTTATTTTAACAAAGAATAATATTTTTTGTCAATCTAAATAAGTTTAAATTTTTTTTTTATAAAAAAAAATCTTTTAAGCCCTTGGCGAGAATTGAACTCGCGACCTTCCCCTTACCAAGGGGATGCTCTACCACTGAGCCACAAGGGCTTTTTTTTTAATTGCCTTAAAAAAAAAAGACTGGGCCGAGCTGGATTTGAACCAGCGTAGGCATAACCAACGGATTTACAGTCCGTCCCCATTAACCACTCGGGCATCGACCCGTTATATTTTTCTTTATACAACTTTATTATAATACGTTATTGTAATAGAAGCAAGAGCTTAAATAAAAATAATAATAAAAATTATTATTATTTAGGTTTTTTTAATTTTTAGCTTTTGTAAAACTTAAATCATTTTGTTTTGCATATCTTTCCATGAAACGAATAAAGCGTTCCCATTCTTCACGATTATTCATTATATATGAAGCTTCAATTGATTGAGGTTTTCCATTAATAAATTTTGCATAAACTGTTCGTGTTGACAATTCGCCTTCTTCATCAATTAAATATAGTCCAGTAATTTCGCCTTGATAAACATCAAAAACTGTTGGTTTATCAAAATAAAATTTTGCAATTCCATTTGCTCCATCTTGAGAACGACTTAATTTTACGTCTGGGATTGCTTCTTCGTCAACGCCTTGGATAAATTGAATTTTTGCCATATTTCAATATTTTATATTTTTAGACTTAAATTTAAATTTATTATACTCAAATTTATAAAATTAAATTGAAAAAAGATAAAATTATTTTATATATAAAAAAAGATAAAAACTTTATATTTCTATGTTAATATTTTTATTAATATAAAAAAAAATAAGGAGAGATGGCTGAGTGGTCGAAAGCGGCAGATTGCTAATCTGTTGTATGATTTTCTTCGTACCGAGGGTTCGAATCCCTCTCTCTCCGTATAAATAAAAAAAAATAAGAGAATAATATAAATTATTCTCTCATTTTAATTAAGCTTTCTTCTTGCTTGGAGGTGGTTCAACTTCCACAACTTCATCTAAAGAAAAGTTATTACTATTAACGTTACTATAGTTTACTTTTTCAAAACGAACAATAACAGGATATTTAATACCACTTTGATCAATAGAAGCTACTGTACCAATTTCTTGATACCAATAAGATTCTTTTCTTAAAATTCTAACTTTTGATCCACGTTGTACCATGAGTTTTAATATTTAATTAATTATTATTATTAGTTTTAATAATATTAGTTATGTATAGTTAAATTATTTTTTTTACAAAAAAAGACAACTTTTTTTATTAAAAAAATAATAAATTTTTTATTAAGCTTTTTATTTAATATCTTTTATTTAATATATTTTTTTTATATTTTATTTTTATTGCTTTTTTTTATTAACTATGTTACAAATGTTTACATAACGAATCTAAATTTTTTGGAGTTTAAAAAATGCAAGAAGAACGTAACATTTGGAATTGGGGATTTACTTCCGGTGCAGAAAACTGGAATGGTCGTTTAGCTATGCTTGGTTTTATCGCTGCTTTATTAACAGAAAGTTTAACTGGCCAAGGCACTTTACATTTTTTAGGAATTTTGTAATTAAAAAAGAGAGTTTATCTCTCTTTTTTATTATTTTTTATTATTTTTATTCTTTTAAGTAAAGAAATATTATATAATTTATATAGTAGATCTATGGCTCGGTAGCTCAGTGGTAGAGCAGGGGACTCATAAGCCCTTGGTCGTGGGTTCAAATCCCACTTGAGCCATTATTATTGTTATTATTATTATTATTATTAATATTGTTATTATTAGTCTTGTTAATGATAAATTAATAAATTATTTAATAATAATTTATTATTATTAGTTGTTTTAAGTTTTAGAGTAATAAAAAAAATGTATTAAATTTTAATTTTTTATAGAAATTTTTAAGATTAAGGTTGATATCTTATCATACTATCAATTGAAATAGTATTTTTCCATAAATTAAAAAAAATTTATTTGTGTTGTTATCTTGAGATTTGGCACGTATTCATTTTTCTATGTTAAATTACTTAAAGTTTTATATTAAAAAAACCATTTTTATTGGAGAGTGTTTTAAATGTTAACACTAAAAATTGTTGTTTATACTGTAGTGATCTTTTTTGTTTCTCTTTTTATTTTTGGATTTTTATCCAATGATCCAGCACGTAAACCAAGTCGCAAAGATATTCGTTAATAAATAAAATTATTTTATTTAAAAACACCTAAAAAAATATATGAAATTTTATTAATAAAATTTCATATATTTTTTTTAGGTGTTTTTAAATAAGTTTTACTTTATTATTTCAAAGAATTTAGCAATTTTTAAAGTTTAAATAAGTTTTATACTTCTTAAACCAAAAAAACACGCAAGTGCTAAACCAAACATACCAGATAATATTACTAAATATTCAACCATAGAATTTATAAAAAAATAATTTTTTTTATAATAACACAAAATTAAAGGAATTAATTTAAAAAAAGGTATTAAAATTTAAAAATAAATTAAATATTAAAACTTAAAAATTTAGTAATTTGAAAATTTTAATAGAAACGATACTTTAATTTTAAATTAAAATAAATTTTATATAAAAAAAATAAATAATAATAAGACTAATAATTATAATACTACTATTGAATGTTAGAATTAATTCTTATTCATTCACTAATTATATATATATAGATGAATAGATAATAATTACAATTATTTTATCATTTTTTATGAAATTTAAAAATTGTATAATCTTTTTTATTAAATAAAAACTTAATAAAAAGCTTGACAAATTAGACCATTAATATTATTATAAGATTTAACGAAAAATAATTTTTCGGGAAAAGGTTTATTATATTTAGACTAATCACATTTTTAAAATCATGACAGCTACTTTAGAAAGAAATGCAAGCGTAAGCTTATGGGAACAATTCTGCGGTTTTATCACTAGTACTGAAAACCGTTTATACATCGGTTGGTTCGGTGTATTAATGTTTCCTTTATTATTAACTGCTACTACCTTATTTATCATCGCATTTGTTGCAGCTCCTCCTGTTGACATTGATGGTATTCGTGAACCAGTTGCTGGTTCTTTATTCTATGGTAACAACATTATCAGCGGTGCAGTAATTCCTTCCTCCGCTGCTATCGGTATGCACTTTTACCCAATTTGGGAAGCAGCATCTTTAGATGAATGGCTTTACAATGGTGGTCCTTACCAATTCGTAGTTATGCACTTCCTTTTAGGTGTTGCATGCTATATGGGTCGTGAATGGGAATTAAGCTTCCGTTTAGGTATGCGCCCATGGATTGCTGTAGCATACTCTGCTCCAGTTGCAGCAGCTACTGCTGTATTCTTAATCTACCCAATTGGCCAAGGTAGTTTCTCTGATGGTATGCCTTTAGGTATTTCTGGTACTTTCAACTTCATGTTAGTATTCCAAGCAGAACACAACATTCTTATGCACCCATTCCACATGATGGGTGTTGCTGGTGTATTCGGTGGTTCTTTATTCAGTGCTATGCACGGTTCTTTAGTAACTTCTAGCTTAATCCGCGAAACTACTGAGAACGAATCTGCTAACGCTGGTTATAAATTTGGTCAAGAAGAAGAGACTTACAACATTGTTGCAGCTCACGGTTACTTTGGACGTTTAATTTTCCAATACGCTAGTTTCAACAACTCTCGTTCTTTACACTTCTTCTTAGCTTTATGGCCAGTAGTAGGTATTTGGTTTACTGCTTTAGGTTTAAGCACTATGGCATTCAACTTAAATGGTTTAAACTTTAACCAATCTGTAGTTGACAGCCAAGGTCGCGTAATCAGCACTTGGGCAGACATCATCAACCGTGCTAACTTAGGTATGGAAGTAATGCATGAACGTAACGCTCACAACTTCCCTCTTGATTTAGCTTCCGGTGAAGTTATGCCAGTTGCTTTAACTGCACCTTCTATCAATGCTTAATCTTTAATAACATAAATAAAAAATATTTTCTGAGTAAAATCAGAAAATATTTTTTATTTATATTTAAAAATAAATAAATTAAAGAACAATATAAGTAAATTAATTAATTAATTAATTTCATACTTTAATTATTAAATCAATTACTATTATTTTATTTAAATAATTAATTCATAACAACAAACTATTATTTATATAATAAAAGTTTTAAAAACCTAATTTGTTAGGTTAATATATTTATTTTTATAGACCTAACTTTTTTAAATCTATGAAATATAAGTATTTATATTTTTTCTCAAAATCTATATTAGTAAACTGTTAGTAAACTATTATTTTTTAATATTTAATGAATAAGAAAATATAAACACTAAGTAATAATAATAATAACAATAGAAATAAAAATAACACTAAATCAGAATAATAATATCAATGTTTATTTTATTTTTTATTTCTTTATTATTTTTTTATTTCTAGTTCTTATTAAAACTTTTTCTATAAATTATTAAACATAAAAAAGATTTTTCATATTATGAAAAAAATGTATTTTTTTAGAAAATTACTAAATATAAAAAAAAAGTATTAATAATAATTAGATAATTTTGTTTTAAGTAGATTAATTAAAAATTGATATCTATCAATTAGATAGATATCAATTAAACTATAATGGTTTGTAAACTAAGAACATTAAAGTTTGAACTTGTCTGATAGAGTCAAATGCTACAACACGAATGTAAGCATTAGGGAACTGTTGTTTACAAGCTTGAATTTCGCTAAGTACTTCTTCAGGAGATTGTGCACCAAATAAAGGTAATTTCCATAAAGTCCATACTAAGTCTTCAGCTTTACCTGTAAAACTGAATTCGATTGCTGGGCTATAACCATTGGAAAGTGCGTATTGTAATTGACGCGCAATCTGTTGGTCGTTTAATGGTGGTAAATAAGAAAAAGTTTCGAACTTACGTTCTACTCTAAGTTGCATTTATTTATAATTCCGAATTTTAAGGTAAAAATAGATTGAAGTAATATCATTTTGATTAATTATTTAGAGTTTTAAACTCTAAATAATTAAATAAATTAAATGATATTAGATAGTATCAATAGTTTCGAATTCGAACTTAATCTCTTTCCAAACTTCACATGCAGCTGCTAATTCAGGACTGAAACGTGCAGCTTCACGGATAATTTCATTACCTTCACGTGCTAAGTTACGACCTTCGTTACGTGCTTGAACACATGCTTCAAGAGCAACACGGTTAGCTACAGCACCTGGAGCGTTACCCCATGGGTGACCTAATGTACCACCACCGAATTGTAAACAAGAATCGTCACCGAAAATGTCTACTAACGCAGGCATGTGCCAAATGTGAATACCACCAGAAGCAACTGGCATAACACCAGGCATGGAAGCCCAATCTTGAGTGAAGAAAATACCACGAGATCTATCTTGTTCGATATGATCGTCACGCATTAAGTCTACGAAACCTAAAGTACCTGCACGGTCACCTTCTAATTTACCTACAACAGTACCAGAATGTAAGTGGTCACCACCAGACATTCTTAATGTTTTAGCTAATACACGGAAGTGAATACCATGGTTCTTTTGACGGTCAATTACCGCGTGCATTGCACGGTGAATGTGTAAAAGAGGACCATTATCACGACACCATCTAGCTAATGTAGTGTTAGATGTGAAACCAGCAGTAATGTAGTCATGCATGATGATCGGAGCATCTAATTCAGCTGCGAATTCAGCACGTTTGATCATTTCTTCAGTTGTAGGTGCTGTTGCATTTAAGTAGTGACCTTTAATTTCACCAGTTTCAGCTTGAGATTTCTTAATTGCATCCATTACATATAAGAAACGATCACGCCAACGCATGAACGGTTGAGAGTTTACGTTTTCATCATCTTTAGTGAAGTCTAAACCACCACGTAAACATTCATAAACTGCACGACCGTAGTTTTTAGCAGATAAACCTAATTTTGGTTTAATAGTACAACCTAATAAAGCACGACCATATTTGTTTAATTTGTCACGCTCTACAGTAATACCGTGTGGAGGACCTTGGAAAGTTTTGGAATAACCAACTGGAATACGTAAATCTTCTAAACGTAATGCACGTAATGCTTTGAAACCAAATACGTTACCTACGATGGAAGTTAACATGTTAGTAACAGAACCTTCTTCAAATAAATCTAAAGGATATGCTACGTAACAAATGTATTGGTTTTCTTCACCAGGAACTGGTTCGAAACCATAGCTTCTACCTTTGTAACGGTCAAGACTGGTTAAACCATCAGTCCATACAGTTGTCCAAGTACCAGTGGAAGATTCTGCTGCTACTGCTGCTGCACACTCTTCAGGAGGTACTCCTGGTTGAGGAGTCATTCTGAAAGCTGCTAGAATGTCAGTTTCTTTTGGAGTATATTCAGGAGTATAATAAGTTAAACGATAATCTTTTACACCTGCTTTGAAGCCTGCTCTTGTCTGAGTTCTAGCTTGTGATGACATGTATTTCTCCTTGCTTTTTAAATGCTATTACTTCATTAATTTAAATTAATTTAAACAAATAGCTTAAATTATATTTAATGAATTAGTAATAGTCGGAAAAACTCTTTTTTGGAGTTTTTAAAACAAAATTCTTTTATAAAGTTATCATTAAGTTAACATCTAAAATATTCTTTTTTTTTATTTAAAAAATTAAAAATACTTATTATAAAATATAAGTATTTATTTATATTAAATATTTTAAATACATGTTTAATAAATTTATTAGTATTTATATTATTAAAATATAAATAACAGGATAAACAACTTAACAGTTTAGAATTTATAAGCTTTATAAAAATTGTTTTTACATATTCAAACACTCATGAATTTGCGTATAATATTTGTTAGTATCAAAAATTTTAGAACATTAAAATTTTTATATCAGTGTTTTTAACACTAAAATTATAAAAATATTTTTTCTTTTTTCCCAATGAGGTAAAAATATGGCTACTACAACATCCAAAACCAATACTGGCTATGTTACTCAAGTAATTGGTCCAGTATTAGACGTTTCATTTCCTAATGGTCAATTACCAAAAATCTATAATGCGATTACTGTAAAAGGTAAAAACGAAGCAGGTCAAGATATTACTGTAACTTGTGAAGTACAACAGTTACTTGGCGATAATCAAGTTCGTGCGGTATCTATGAGTACTACCGACGGTATATTGCGCGGTATGGAAGTAACTGATAGTGGAGCTGCAATTAGCGTACCAGTAGGCACTCCGACTTTAGGTCGTATTTTCAACGTTTTAGGTGAACCTGTAGATGAATTAGGTGCTGTTGTTTGTGATTCAACTTTACCAATTCACCGTCCTTCTCCAGCTTTTACTCAATTAGAAACTAAAAGTAGTATTTTCGAAACTGGTATTAAAGTAGTAGATTTATTAGCACCATATCGTCGTGGTGGTAAAATTGGTCTTTTTGGTGGTGCTGGTGTAGGCAAAACTGTATTAATTATGGAATTAATTAATAATATTGCAAAAGCACATGGTGGTGTATCTGTATTCGGTGGTGTAGGTGAACGTACTCGTGAAGGAAATGACTTATACCAAGAGATGAAAGAATCAAAAGTTATTGATGAAAATAACTTACCTGCATCTAAAGTAGCACTTGTTTACGGTCAGATGAATGAACCACCTGGCGCGAGAATGCGTGTAGCGTTAACAGCATTAACAATGGCAGAATATTTCCGCGATGTTAATAATCAAGACGTTTTATTATTTATTGATAATATTTTCCGTTTTGTACAAGCAGGTTCTGAAGTTTCTGCATTACTTGGTCGTATGCCATCTGCAGTAGGTTATCAGCCAACTTTAGGTACTGAAATGGGTTCTCTTCAAGAGCGTATTACTTCTACAACTAAAGGTTCTATTACTTCTATTCAAGCAGTTTATGTTCCTGCGGATGACTTAACAGATCCAGCACCGGCTACAACTTTTGCTCACTTAGATGCAACAACTGTACTTTCTCGAAATCTTGCAGCTAAAGGTATTTACCCTGCTGTGGATCCATTAGATTCTACTTCTACAATGTTACAACCAGGTATTGTTGGCGAGAAACATTATGCATGTGCACAACGTGTGAAAGGAATTCTTCAACGTTATAAAGAATTACAAGATATTATTTCCATTTTAGGTTTAGATGAATTATCTGAAGATGATCGTTTAGCAGTAGCACGTGCAAGAAGAGTAGAACGTTTCTTATCTCAACCGTTCTTTGTTGCTGAAGTATTCACTGGTTCCCCAGGTAAATATGTATCCTTAGAAGATACCATTAAAGGTTTTACTATGATCTTAGATGGTGAATTAGATGAATTACCAGAACAATCTTTCTATCTTGTAGGTGACATTCAAGAAGCTATTAGTAAAGGTCAAAAATTATTAGCAGAGGCTAAATAAATAAAATGAGTTTAGATGTTCGTGTAATTGCACCTAATAAAGTTATTTGGGCTAAAAATGCTGAAGAAGTAATTCTCCCAAGTCAATCTGGAATGTTAGGTATTTTAACTTCACATGCTCCTCTTTATACTGCTTTAAACACTGGCGTCATGAAAATTCGAAATGAAACCGGTTGGACTTCAATTGTTGTTATGGGTGGTTTTGTTGAAGTTGAAAAAAATGAAGTATTAGTCTTAGTTAATGCAGGGGAATATGTTGATGAAATCGATCTTTCCGCTGCTAAAAAAGATGTTGAAAAAGCTTTAGAAACATTCAATAGTGCTGAAGCTCCGAAAGAAAAGGAAGAAGCAGCTGAATTTTTAAAATATGCTCAAGCACGTTTAAAAGCAGTTGTTGATAAATAACTTTATATAAAAATCTATAAGGAAAAATGCTTATTTATTATCTTCAAAGCGAAAAAGTTTTATTTTTCCTTTATATATTTTTATTGAATTTTAAACTAAGAATTCTTTGAGTTTGAAATTTTTAATTAAATTATTAAAACAACGAAGTAATCTATCTGGTTGATAATTCTTTTAAAACTAAAAAAATTTTAATATTATTCATTCAGACTCTATTATTAAAATAATAAAAAAATTTCTCGATTTTTCTTAAAAAAGTTAACAAAATAAAATACAAAAGATGTATATATATATTTAAATATCTAAATATCTATTAAGATATAATAAAATTAGTAAGCCTAATTTACCTTAAATTATCCTTTAATACATATATACATACATATATTAATTTAAAGAAATGGTATTCAAAAATTGTAAAATTTTTATTTTAACTCTTTAGTAAATTCTTTATCATGAAAATTTATAGACAAATAAAACAATCATTCTCTATAACAAAAATCGTTTTTTCTTTTTTTATTAGTTTACTGTTAAATTTAGTTGCTCAACCAACAATTTGTCAAGCCTTCCCTATTTATGCTCAACAAGCATATCAAATTCCTAGAGAAGCAACAGGTCGTATTGTTTGTGCTAACTGTCATTTAGGTAAAAAGCCAGTTGAAATTGAAGTTCCACAAGCTGTTTTACCAAATACTGTTTTTGAAGCTGTTGTTAAAATTCCTATTGACAAAGGAGCTCAACAAATTCAAGCAAATGGACAAAAAGGCCCATTAAATGTTGGTGCTGTATTAATGTTACCAGAAGGTTTTAAATTAGCTCCAGCTGAACGTCTTTCCGAAGAATTAAAAGCTAAAACTGCAGGATTATATTTCCAACCCTATAGTGCAGATAAAGAAAATATTTTAGTAATTGGTCCTATTCCAGGTGATAAAAATCAAGAAATTATTTTCCCAATTTTATCTCCAAATCCAGAAACCAATAAAAATGTAAAATATTTAAAATATCAACTTCATGTTGGTGGAAATCGTGGACGTGGTCAAGTAAGTCCTACTGGTGAAAAAACTAATAATACTATTTACAATGCTTCTGTAAATGGTCGTATTTCAGAAATTACTAAATTAGAAAATGGTGGTTATGAAATTACAATTACTACTAAAAATGGTGAAAGCAAAATTGAAACAATTCCTGCTGGACCAAGTTTAGTTGTTAAAAAAGGACAAACTATTAAAGCAGATCAACCATTAACAATTGACCCTAATGTGGGTGGTTTCGGTCAAATGGACACCGAAATTGTATTACAAAGTGCTGGTCGTGTTCAAGGTCTTATTGCCTTCTTCATTTCTGTAGTATTAGCACAAATTTTCTTAGTATTAAAGAAAAAACAATTTGAAAAAGTACAAGCTGCTGAAATGAATTTTTAGTAAATTAGGACTATTAAAATTATTAATAATAAAATGATGAGAATTTAGTATTATAAATGATTAACTTTATTTTTTAATATATTAAATTTTCATCATTTTTATAAAATTAAAACAAAATTTTTCAATTTTTAATTTAATTTCTAATTCTTTTGTATAATTAAATTTAAGTATTTGTTTATATAAAAATTATTGTTGGTATTATTTACTATGGGTTTAAATTACAATCAAGAAGATTTCATGGGTCTTGACCGTTTCTTCCAAGATGCTGTTTCTCATAACAATACAGATGCAAACGCAGCTTCTTCTATTGAAGTTGAAATGTATGAATGCGACTGTATGTATCCTACATTTGCTGAAATTGCACGTCGTTCTGGTCAACCTGAAATCGGTGCAATGTTTGATGCAATTGCTAAAGAAGAAGGTATGCATGCACAACTTTTAACTAAATTATATTCTGAACTTGAAGTTAAAGATTCTGCAGAAACATTAGAAGCAAAACGTCTTGTTTCTACAATCGAATCTCAAATCGATGCTGTTGCTTCTGATTCTCGTGGTTTACGTCGTGCATTAGAAACAGCATTAGAAGTAGAAACAATTGAAAGTCAAAAAACTTACCCAGCTTTTGCTAAATTAGCTGCAGAACAAGGAAACATGGAAGTAGCTACTGCATTTGAAGCTATTGTAAAATCCGAAACCAAACATGCTAATTGGGTAAAACGTGCTCTTGAAAATTTACTTGAAGTAGCATAGTAAATTTAATAATATTACCTATATAATTATTTTTTTATAGGTAATATTATTAACTCTTTGTTTTTTTTAATGGAGAATACATTATGTTAGCAGATGGTCAAATTTTTACTGCATTAGCAGTAGCATTAGTTCCTGGTATTTTAGCATTACGTTTAGCATTAGAATTATATAAATTTTAATGCATATTAAAGTTATCGATTAATATTAATCGATAACTTTAATATGCATTAAAATTTATATATTTCTTTTTAAGTTTCTTGAAAAATTTTATTAAAATACTTAATTTTAATTTTAAAAAATACGTATTTTAATTTTTAGTTATTTTTTTATCTATTGAATAGAACTACGATAATTTTTTCTTAAAATTCTTCATTTAAGAATTAATCCATTTATAATACAAATAGCCGTAAAGAAACGTAAATATCTCTCATTTTTTAATTTAAAGTATAAAAAACAAATTGAGCCAATTTCAATTCTCAAAAATTTGAGAGCATTTTTTATTTTAGATGGAGATTCTAAATTATGACAGTAGCTATTGGACGTAGCGACTCAGAACGTGGTTGGTTTGACGTTCTTGATGACTGGTTAAAAAGAGATCGATTTGTATTTCTTGGCTGGTCTGGTCTTTTATTATTACCGTGTGCATACTTAGCAGTAGGTGCATGGTTTACAGGAACAACTTTTGTAACTTCTTGGTATACTCATGGTTTAGCAAGTTCTTATCTTGAAGGTTGTAACTTTTTAACAGCAGCGGTTTCTACACCAGCAAATAGTATGGGACATTCTATTTTATTTGTTTGGGGTCCTGAAGCTCAAGGTGATTTCACTCGTTGGTGTCAAATTGGTGGTTTATGGACATTTACTGCTTTACATGGAGCATTAGGTTTAATTGGCTTTACTTTACGTCAATTTGAAATTGCACGTTTAATTGGTTTAAGACCATATAACGCAATTGCTTTCTCTGGTCCTATTGCTGTATTTGTTTCCGTATTCCTATTATATCCTCTTGGTCAAGCTGGTTGGTTCTTTGCACCTAGTTTTGGTGTAGCAGCAATTTTCCGCTTCTTATTATTCTTCCAAGGTTTCCATAACTGGACTTTAAACCCATTCCACATGATGGGTGTAGCTGGTGTATTAGGTGCAGCTTTACTTTGTGCAATTCACGGTGCAACTGTGGAAAACACTTTATTTGAAGATGGTGATGGATCTAATACTTTCCCTGCATTCAATCCAACTCAGGCTGAAGAAACTTATTCTATGGTAACTGCGAATCGTTTCTGGTCTCAAATCTTTGGTGTTGCATTCTCTAATAAACGTTGGTTACATTTCTTTATGTTATTTGTACCAGTTACAGGTTTATGGATGAGTGCTATTGGTGTTGTTGGTTTAGGTGTAAACTTACGTGCATATGATTTCGTATCTCAAGAAATCCGTGCAGCGGAAGATCCTGAATTTGAAACATTCTATACCAAAAATCTTTTATTAAATGAAGGTATTCGTGCATGGATGGCAGTTCAAGACCAACCGCATGAAAACTTTGTATTCTCTGAGGAGGTTTTACCACGTGGAAACGCTCTTTAATAGTTCTGTTGCTGTATCTGGACGTGACCAACAATCCACTGGCTTTGCATGGTGGTCTGGTAACGCTCGTTTAATTAACCTTTCTGGTAAATTATTAGGTGCTCACGTAGCACATGCTGGTTTAATTGTATTCTGGACTGGTGCTATGACTTTATTTGAAGTTGCGCATTTTATTCCAGAAAAACCAATGTATGAACAAGGGTTAATTTTACTTCCTCACTTAGCTACCCTTGGATGGGGTGTAGGTCCTGGTGGAGAAGTAATTGACGTTTATCCATACTTTGTTGTAGGTGTTTTACACTTAGTATCTTCTGCTGTTTTAGGTTTTGGTGGTTTATATCATGCAATCATTGGACCTGAAGTATTAGAAGAATCTTTCCCATTCTTTGGATATGATTGGAAAGATAAAAATAAAATGACTACTATTATTGGTATTCATTTAATTCTTTTAGGAAGTGGTGCTTTACTTTTAGTATTAAAAGCAATGTTCTTCGGTGGTGTTTATGACACTTGGGCACCAGGCGGTGGAGATGTACGTGTAATTAGTAATCCAACATTAAACCCAACAGTAATTTTTAGTTATATTACTAAATCTCCATGGGGTGGTGATGGTTGGATTGTTAGTGTAGATAATATGGAAGATATTATTGGTGGTCACATTTGGCTTGCTTTCATTTGTATCATCGGTGGTGTATGGCATATTTTAACCAAACCATTTAGCTGGGCACGTCGTGCTTTAGTTTGGTCTGGTGAAGCGTACTTATCTTACAGTTTAGCAGCTTTAGCTTTAATGGGCTTTATTGCAAACTGTTTTGTTTGGTTTAACAATACTGCTTATCCTAGTGAATTCTTTGGTCCAACTGGTCCAGAAGCTTCTCAAGCACAGGCATTTACTTTCTTAGTACGTGACCAACGTTTAGGTGCTAATGTAGGTTCTGCTCAAGGTCCTACTGGTCTAGGTAAATACTTAATGAGATCTCCTTCTGGGGAAATCATTTTTGGTGGTGAAACAATGCGTTTCTGGGATACTCGTGCTCCATGGTTAGAACCATTACGTGGGGCAAATGGTCTAGATTTAACAAAAATTAAATATGATATTCAACCATGGCAAGAACGTCGTGCAGCTGAATATATGACTCATGCTCCATTAGGTTCTTTAAACTCTGTAGGTGGTGTAGCAACAGAAATTAACTCTGTAAACTATGTATCTCCGCGCTCTTGGTTATCTACTTCTCATTTCGTATTAGGTTTCTTCTTATTCATTGGTCATTTATGGCATGCAGGTCGTGCTCGTGCGGCTAGTGGTGGATTTGAAAAAGGTCTTGATAGAGAAAACGAACCAGTTTTATCTATGAAGCTTTTAGACTAATTTAAAAAAAGGTTATAAAAAATTTTTATAACCTTTTTTTTTTTTATTAAACTAAAAGTTTATTTATTGTTTCTTTATTTAAATCCGATTGCTGCTTGCCAAACAAATGCTAAAAGAAGAAAGAAAAGAGGAATAATAGGTAAAATATCTACAATAGGATCAAATAAAGCATATGCTGCTGGTAATTTTGCTAAGAACAAACTCATTAACATAACTAAAACCTCAATATAAAAAAGTACGATATGTAAAATTTTATTTTTTCATATAAAAATGCTAACATAAATTTTTTTAACTTTACTTAATCATTTTACTTGTCAAAAAGAAAAAGTGTTTTTTTTTTTAGAATTAATATTTCTATTTTTTAATTTAGTAAAATTAATTGTTTTTAATCTTTTATAACTATTTTCCTATCATATAATATATAAATATAGATATATATATGTATATATATATATATATAAAGATATTTAGAAAATAAATCTAAATATATTGTTTAGTTCGAAATTTTCAAATAAAATTCTAAACATTTTTCATAATTTAAAGGTGTCTTTACTATGGAAGTAAATATTCTTGGATTAATTGCGACTGCATTATTTATTGTTATTCCAACATCATTTTTACTTATTTTATATATTCAAACTGTTGCTAGTGCAAAACAACAGGAACAATAAATTTTTTTATTTGTAAATACCCCTATATCAAAAATATGTGTATATCTATAGATATAGAGAGAAAGAAAAAGAGTAACATATATATAAATCTATATATAAATATGAAGATACTTATATATATAAGTCTTGTTTTTAATAATCTATCTGCATTAATAGATAAACATATAATCTCCTACAAATAAAACTATATATATATATATATAATATAGATATAAATTTGTAAATAAACAGAAATATATAGGGGTTAATTTTTTATTATGCGGATAGCGAGACTCGAACTCGCACAGATATTCTACACGCCCCTCAAGCGTGCGTGTCTACCAATTTCACCATATCCGCTAAAATAGTTTTAATTTCAAATGTTCTTATGAAAAATAAAATAGTATATATATATTAATTTATATCTACTTATATATATATATATTTATAATATATTGAATAATATTATATTGTAAATATCAAGTTTTTTAAATTTAAAAATAAAAGAGAATTTGGTTTTTAATAGACTTTAATTTTTTAAAAAATTCAAAAAATTTATATATATTATGCTTAGTAAACCATTCTATGAGATAAAATAGAGCAATAGAGCATAAATAGATTTTATAATTAGGAATTATAAACAATGACTTCATCTTTAAGTGCATTTATTAACAGTCTTTTATGGGGCGCAATTGTTGTTGTTATCCCTTTATCTGCTGCGTTACTTTTTATTAGTCAGAAAGATAAAATTCAACGTAATTAATTTCTTTTAATATTAATATTAAAAAAATTTCTATATAAATGTTTATATAGAAATTTTTTTAATCTAAGATTTTTCTAAATAAAAATGCTAAAATACTTGTTAAGAAAATCATTACAAGTTGTGAAGGTAAAGGAATTAACGAATACATTATTAAATATGATTTCCAATGCTCCCAAGATTTTGAATGTAATAATAAACCAATAGCTCCATAGGCATGAATTACAAATAGTCCACTATACGAACTAATTAATATATTCAAAAGACTTAATTTTTTTTCAAAAGCTTTTTCTCCTGCTCTTTCACTTGCCCCAAAAGATCCTATAACGTAACCCCATGATGGGTCTTGAGTCATATCATAAGAGTTACCCGTCATGTATAGTGGCTCCCCAAATATTCCTATAATTAAATATAATATTTGAGCATATTTTGCAGGAGTTGCTCCGCTTACACAACTAATAAATAAATTACTAGCAACTTGAAAACTGATACCCATACGTAAATAAGTTGTATTAGTTTTATCAGCTATATCAAAAAGTGGTAATTCAAAGGGAGTAAAAAGTGCAAGAAGATTTAATAAAAATCCAATAAACGTCCAAATTATGATAAAAGACTTTGTCGTTTTCATTATTAATTTTTTCTTTTTTATTTATATAAGTTTTTTATTTATAAATATTGTATTCCTATATGTTTTAATAAAAATTATATAATATTTCAGAACAAATAGTCAATAAAATTTTTATAAATTTATTTTTATACTAATTTATTTCAGCGGGCAGCGGGAATCGAACCCGCATCTTTAGCTTGGAAGGCTAAGGTTTTACCACTAAACCATGCCCGCAAAAAATTTCTATTAGTATATTATACTATACTATAATTAATTATTATTATTAATATTAATACTTAACAAATTTATTTTTTATATTTTATTTTAGAATGTCGAATTTTTTTACTAATGTCTTACGTTATCCGCTCTTTTTAATTAGTTTTAGTTTAGGAATTTTTTTAACATTTTTTCGTTGGATTGAACCAATAACAAAAAAACCTCTTAATTTAATAGTTTTAATTATTTCTTTTGGAACAGTTTTAATGTTTCTTAATTTAACTTTTAAAGCAATGCTTGATTTAAATTAAAAATTAACGAGCTTCCTCAGCTGCTTAATTTTGAGTTTTTGGATTCTATCGTTTTGAGTATTGTGGTGCTTTTCTTGCTTTATGAAGACCGTATTTTTTACGTTCTTTTGCTCTAGCATCACGAGTTAAATGATGGTCACTTTTTAATAAAGGACGGTGTGTTAATGAAATTTGACATAATGCTCTTGCTAAACCAAGACGAATAGCTTCGGATTGACCCGTTAAGCCACCTCCTTGCGTATTTACAATTACATTATATTCATTTGCTAATCCTAAACTTTCTAATGGAGATTTTACAGCAGCTAAATAAGAAAGATTATATTGTAAATATAAATTTGCTGGTTTTGAATTAATAAGGATTTCTCCTTTTCCAGGTATTAAGCGTACTTTTGCTACAGACGTTTTACGTCTTCCAGTTCCATAAGCAAGGGTTTGTTCTTTTTGTCCCATAATAAATTTTTCAATTAATTTATTTTAAATAGATTTATTTTAATTTTCTTTTTTATTAGTTTTTCGTTTTGGTAAACTTATTCCTAATCGTTTTTGTAAAGCATCAATAACTTCTTTAGCTGATTTTTGACCGAAATTACGAATTTCTAGTAATTCTTCTTGAGAAACATTTAATAAATCGCCAATTGAATGAATTTGGGCTCTTTTTAAACAATTATACGCTCGAACAGATAATTGTAATTCCTCAATTGGAATTTGACTTATTTTGTCTTCTGTTTGTTCCGTTGAATCATCGGTATTTTCGAAGTTTATTTTCTTAAATGGATTAAATAAATTTAATAAAACTTCAGCAGCTTGACTGATTGAATCTTGTGGTGTTACACTTCCATTTCTCCAAATTTCTAAAATTAACCGTTCTTTAATTTCACTATTTCGAAGAAAAATTTCTTCAACCATATAGTTAACTTTTCGAACTGGCATAAAAATGGCATCTATTGGTAAAAAATCAATGCTATTTTCAGTTTGTTTTTTATCAATGATTTTATAACCTCGCCCTTTTTCAATTTTAAATTCCATTTCTAAAATTGCATTTTCTGCCACAGTAGCTACATATTGTGTACCATGAATAATTTCAACTTCAGAAGGTAATTCAAAATTAGCTGTGGTTACCTTACATGCTCCTTGAATTTTTAAGCGTCCTATTTGAGGTTCATTAGTGTAACTTTTTAAAACAATATTTTTTAAGTTTAATAATAACTCTAAAACATCTTCTTTTACACCAGGAATACTACAAAATTCATGGTTAACTCCCGCAATTCGGACTGCAGTAATAGCACTGCCTTCTATATCGGATAATAAAACACGTCGTAAAGAATTACCTATAGTAATTCCTTGACCTGGTTCCAAAGGTTCAACAATAAATCTACCATACTGATTACAACTGCTTTCTACCTTTGACTCTACGCATTCAATTTGAAATTGAGTCATACAGTTTTCTCACTTTTATACAAATTTTAAAAATAGTTATTTATTCTAAGAAAGAACCTTTCGAGGTTTTTAAGATATTTAAACTCGACGTCGTTTAGGAGGACGGCATCCATTATGTGGTACTGGAGTAATATCACGAATTAAAGAAATTTCTAAACCAGTCGCTTGTAAAGCTTTGATAGCCATTTCTCTCCCGGATCCGGGACCACTAATAATTACTTCAATTTGTCGCATCCCTTGTTCCATAGCTTGACGAGCAGAATTTTCTGCTGCTGTTTGAGCAGCAAATGGAGTACCTTTTCGTGCTCCTTTAAATCCACTAGAACCAGCAGATGCCCAAGCAATTACTTCTCCAGTAGGAGAAGTTATAGAAATAATTGTGTTATTAAAAGTAGATTGAATATGTGCTACCCCAACTGGTATATTCTTTTTTTGTTTAGTTGTACCTGATCTTTTTATTTGTCGCGCCATAACATTAATATAGAATAAAAAAAATGATTTAATTAATTAATTTTTATTTAGAAGGGGCTTTTTTCTTACCAGCAACAGTTTGTCTTGCTCCACGTCGTGTGCGCGCATTTGTGCGAGTTCTTTGTCCACGAACTGGTAAATTTAAACGATGTCGTCGACCACGATAACAACCAATATCAGCTAAACGTTTGATATTCATAGATTCAAAACGTCTTAAATCCCCTTCAACTTGATAATCTGTTTCAATTATTTCTCTTAATTGAGCAATTGCATTATCTGGTAAATCTCGAACTCGTGTATCAGGATCTAATTCAATTTTACTTAAAATTTCCTTGGATCTAGTTAATCCAATTCCGTAAATATAAGTTAGTCCAATTTCAACCCTTTTATCTCTTGGAAGGTCAACTCCGGCAATACGTGCCATGTGGTTCTCCTTATTTTTTATTTTTGGTAATGAAATAAATAAAATAAAATATTATCCTTGACGTTGTTTGTGTTTGCTATTAGAACAAATAACCATAACACGCCCTTTTCGTCTAATTGTGCGGCATTTTTCACACATTTTTCGAACAGAAGCACGAACTTTCATAGTTTTTAACTCTTATTTATAAGTGATTTATTTTTGTAAATTTGTTTAAAAATTTTTAAACTTTTCTCTAATATTTAGGATAAAACGATATTTATAATAAGTCAACTCTAAAAGAAAAAATAATTATAACCCTATATAAGGTTATAACTATTCATTCTTTTAAAGAATGGAATTTTTTATTAATTATTTTGTTTAAAATATTTTTTAGAATTTAAGAAACTTCAAAACACATTTAACTGCAATATGTTAACATTGATTAAAGGTCAAAGATTATTTTTGAAAAAATTTCGATAAAAAATTTTAAAATAATTCGAACTTCAATATTTAGATTTATTATTATTTAGTTTAATATAATATCAAACTTTGATCTCTTTAAATTCTTTTTGTTGAAAAATTTTCGAGGACAATTATGTTCAATAAAAATTTCTGGACTTCCATAATCATTGGATGTTTATTCTGTACTATTACCTATAGTGGTGTAAATGCTGCTGCTTTAGATGAAGAAACTAGAACAGTTGCATTAAATAGTACTGAAACAGTGGTATTAACCCCTGAACAAGTTAAACGTGGAAAACGTTTATTTAATAGTACTTGCGGAATTTGTCATGTTGGCGGTATCACTAAAACAAATCCTAATGTTGGTTTAGATAGTGAAGCGTTAGCTTTAGCAACTCCTCCGCGTAACAATATTGAATCTCTTGTTGATTACATGAAAAATCCTACAAGTTACGATGGGTCAGAAGAAATCTATGATATTCACCCAAGTATTCGTAGTGCTGATGCATTTCCAAAAATGCGTAATCTAACTGAAGAAGATTTATATGATATTGCAGGACATATTTTATTATCTCCTAAAATATTACCAAGCCAATGGGGTGGTGGTAAGATTTATTATTAAGTGATACAAAATTGTTAATAGTTCTTTATTAATTATAAATACAATTATAGAGAACTATTAACAATTTTTTTTAAGAAAAGAAAAGAAAAATAAATAATTTATGAAGGATTTGTTGAACTAAATCTTCGATTGATTATTATATTACCGTTATCTTGGTGAAGGGTTTTGGTTGGTATCTTTCAAATACGGGCTTATAAAATCAAAAAGTGCATAAGAAAACGAGATAGTACAATAATATAAAACAAATAGTTTCATTATAATGAAGACCCATAATTTTCAAGAAATATGCATTTTAGTTTATTGATCAATAAACTAAAATGCATATTTCTTGAAAATCGTTGTTAATTGTTATTAATAAAGATATGATCAATAATTCCGTATTGTTTTGCTTCAGTTGCAGATAAAAAGAAATCTCTTTCAGTATCTGTTTCAATTTGTTTTAATTCTTGTTTTGTATGAAAACTTAAAATATTATTTAATAAATTTTTAAAATAAGCACCATTTCGAATTTGAATATCTAAGTGAGACCAAGGAGCTTCGACTTTGGATAATGGTTGATGTATCATAATTCGAGAACTAGCAAAAGCAAAGCGTTTATTTTCAACTCCTGCTGCTAATAAAACAGCACCCATACTTGCTGCTAATCCAAAACAAATAGTTGAAACGTCAACAGATAAATTTTGTATTGTATCATAAACAGATAAACCAGCTGTAACAGATCCTCCTGGTGAATTTATAAATAGACGTATATCTTTTGTTGAATCTTCATTCTCGAGATATAATAATTGCCCTACAATTGAGTTACAAATTTCATCATCCACTGTTTGTGAAAAAAGAATAATTCGATTTTGTAATAATTTGGAAATATTATTTAGTTCAAGTTTTTTATTTTCATCATTTGTGTACTGTTGTATTAATATTGTCATAGTATTTTTTTTTTAACTTTCTAATATAAACTATGTTTTCTTATAATTACGAAATCAAAAAATTTAATAATTTTAGATAAATATAAATGTCAATTTGATTTTACTTTTTCTACTTTATTTAAAATAAATTTATCATAAAATCGTTGATTTTATTTCTTCTTTTATTATATGCTTGTATTTTTTATTTGTTTTTTTTTTATTGTTATATTTTTAATTCGCTCAAGAAAATAAATTGATTCATTTGTTTTAATTAATCATTCTATTGACAAAAAAAAGTTCTTTAATTAATATTATTATTAGAATTAGCAATTAATTATATTAGTTGCTAATTCTAATAATAATAGTAATTAATTTTCTAGATTTTTACGAGGTGACAATTTATGGCAACTGTAACTTTAAATGTTAAAACTGTACGTCCTTTAGGTGAACGTGTTTTAGTAAAGGTTAGTCAGTCAGAAGAAAAAACTGCTGGAGGTATTTTACTACCTGATACTGTGAAAGAAAAACCTCAAATTGGGGAAATTATTGCAGAAGGACCAGGAAGACGAAATGATGATGGTTCTTTTCAACCATTAGAAGTTACAGTTAATAGTAAAGTACTTTATTCTAAGTATGCGGGAACCGATATTAAATTAGAAAATGAAGAATATGTTTTACTTTCTGAAAAAGATATTTTAGCAATTATTGCATAATTGAAAAAAAATCTTTTTATTTTCAATTTTAACTAAGCGCTAAAAAAAAAAAGAAAAAATTTTATGGCAAAACAAATTTTATACCATGAAAGTGCTCGTCGTGCCTTAGAAAAAGGAATGGATATTTTGGCTGAAGCCGTTGCTGTTACCCTTGGACCGAAAGGACGAAATGTGGTTTTAGAAAAAAAATTTGGGGCTCCTCAAATTGTAAATGACGGTGTAACAATTGCAAAAGAAATTGAACTTGAAGATCACATTGAAAATACCGGAGTAGCTTTAATTCGTCAAGCAGCCTCTAAAACAAATGATGTTGCCGGAGATGGTACAACAACAGCAACAGTTTTAGCATATGCTATGGTAAAAGAAGGAATGCGAAATGTGGCTGCAGGTGCTAATCCAATGGCAATTAAACGCGGTATTGATCGAGCAACTCAAAAAGTTGTAGAAACGATTGCCGCTCATGCAAAACCCGTTGAAGATTCAAGAGCAATTACTCAAGTTGCTTCTATTTCAGCTGGTAATGATGATGAAGTTGGTAAGATGATTGCAGATGCAATTGAAAAAGTAGGTAAAGAGGGTGTGATCTCTTTAGAAGAAGGAAAATCTACAACAACGGAACTTGAAATAACCGAAGGTATGCGCTTTGACAAAGGTTATATTTCTCCGTATTTTGTAACAGATCCTGAACGTATGGAAGTAATACAAAAAGATGCTATGTTTTTAATTACGGATAAAAAAATTACCTTAGTACAAGATTTAGTTCCGATTTTAGAACAAGTTGCTAGAGCTCGAAAACCACTTTTTATTATTGCTGAAGATATTGAAAAAGAAGCATTAGCTACGTTAGTTGTTAATAAACTACGCGGAAATCTAAATGTTTCAGCTGTAAAAGCACCAGGTTTTGGTGATCGTCGTAAAGCAATGATGCAGGATATTGCAGTTTTAACCAATACTCAAGTTATTTCGGAACAAACTGGATTACGTTTAGATAGTATTAAACTTGATGTTTTAGGGAAAGCTCGTCAAGTAAATATTACAAAAGATTATACAACGGTTATTGCCGAAGGGAACGAAGAAGGAGTTTCTGCACGTTGTGAACAAATTCGACGTCAAATTGAAGAAACCGATTCTGCATATGAAAAAGAGAAATTACAAGAACGTTTAGCAAAATTAGCTGGGGGTGTTGCAGTTATTAAAGTAGGTGCAGCAACCGAAACGGAAATGAAAGATAAAAAATTACGTTTGGAAGATGCTATTAATGCTACAAAAGCAGCCGTGGAAGAAGGAATTGTTCCGGGTGGTGGTACAACATTAGCTCATTTAGCAATTGAATTAGAAAATTGGGTACAATCGAATTTAGAACATGAAGAACTAATCGGTGGTATGATTGTGGCTCGTTCTTTAACTGCTCCTTTAAAACGTATTGTTGAAAATGCAGGTCAAAATGGCGCTGTTATTGCGGAACAAGTAAAAGATAAACCATTTAATATTGGTTATAATGCTGCCAATGCTCAATTTGTAGATATGTTTGAGGCTGGTATTGTAGATCCAGCAAAAGTAACTCGCTCAGGTCTTCAAAATGCAGCTTCTATTGCTGGGATGGTATTAACTACTGAATGTATTGTAGTTGATAAAGCTGAATCTCAGCAAAAGGCTGCGAGCGTAAATCGTAATAGTTTTGATTATTAGAAATAAAATGTTTTAATTAGTTTATTATTTATGAACTAATTAAAACATTTTTTTTAATAGTATTAGAAATTAAATGAAAGACGTTTAAAAAAAATAATAATTAAATAAGACTGTGATCTTTTATTTAATAAAATTTGATTAAATTATTTACGAAAATATACTTTTCAATACTTATTGAAAAGCACAGAATGGGTTTACATTGGAAATAAAAAAATTTAGGTAAAGTATAAAATCTGATTGACTTATTTTCAAATTCAAACTAATAAAAGAAACAGGCGGCACCCAGATTTGAACTGGGGGTAGAGGATTTGCAATCCACTGCCTTACCACTTGGCTATACCGCCTATTTTCTATTAATTATACCTTAAGAAGCAATTTTTTTAAATCTTATTTTAAAATAAAAAAAAATTTAAGATTATTGCTTTATTTGAAATGAATTTTATTTTTCTTCGGAAAAAGATGCATCAATTACGTCTTCTTCGTTTTTATTTGGTGTTGTCGTCTCTGTTTTTGAATAAACTTGTTTTCCAATTTCTAATAGAGAATTTTGAAGTTCTTGACAAAGAGACTGAACTTGTTCAAGATTATCCTCTTTTAATGCAGTTTGTAATTGTTGAATCGTTTGTTCAATTGGTGCTTGAACATTCGGTTCTAACTTAAATTCTTTAAGTTGTCGTTCCGCTTGATTGATTAAAGATTCCGCTTGATTTCTTAGTTCAATTTTTTGTCTATTTTCTTTATCTTGAGCAGCATTTTTCTCTGCTTCTTGAACCATACGTTCTACTTCATCTTGACTTAATGTAGACGCACCAGTAATTGTAATTGATTTTTCTTTACCAGTGCCTTTATCTTTAGCGGTTACAGATAAAATACCATTAGCATCAATATCAAAAGTAACTTCAATTTGTGGAACTCCTCTAGGTGCTGGAGCAATCCCATCTAAACGGAATGTTCCTAAACTTTTATTATCCTTAGCAAATCCACGTTCCCCTTGTAATACATGAATTTCTACATTAGTTTGCCCATCAGTTGCAGTAGAAAAAAGCTCTGATTTTTGAGTAGGAATAGTAGTATTACGAACAATAATTTTACTCATAACACCACCTAAAGTTTCAACACCAAGAGAAAGTGGTGTTACGTCAAGAAGAACAATATCTTTTACTTCTCCCGCTAAAACTCCAGCTTGAACAGCGGCTCCAACAGCAACTACTTCATCCGGGTTTACACTTTGCTTTGGTACTTTATCTAATACTTTTTGGACTAATTCACGTACTGCAGGAATGCGAGTTGATCCTCCAACTAAAACAACTTCATCAATATCTTCTTTTGTTAATTTTGCATCTTTAAGTGCTGTTTCTACAGGAATTCGACAACGATCAATTAACGTAGAACATAACTCTTCAAATTTTGCACGATTGAGTGTCGTATCAAAATGTTTTGGACCAGACGGAGTAAGACTAAGAAAAGGTAATGTGATTTCAGTTTGAGTTACACTTGAAAGTTCTATTTTAGCTTTTTCAGCCGCTTCTGTTAAACGTTGTAACGCTTGTTGATCTTCACGAAGATTAATATTTTCTAGTTTTTGAAATTCTTCAATAAAGAAATCTACTAATTTTTTATCAAAATCGTCTCCTCCTAAATGAGTATCACCTGAAGTAGATAATACTTCAAATACTCCATCGCCAACTTCTAGAATAGAAACATCGAATGTTCCACCGCCTAAATCAAAGACTAAAATCGTTTCATTTTTCTTTTTATCTAAGCCATATGCTAAGGAAGCTGCAGTAGGCTCATTAATAATTCGAAGAACTTCAAGACCTGCAATTTTACCTGCATCTTTTGTAGCTTGTCGTTGGGAATCATTAAAATAAGCCGGTACCGTAATCACTGCTTGTGTTACTGGTTCACCAATATATTTACTAGCATCTTCCGCTAATTTTCGTAAAACTTGTGCTGAAATTTCTTCAGGAGTAAAAGAAGTTTGTAACGCTGGACATTCGATTCTTACATTTTGCGTTCCAGTTACTTTATATGGAACTTGTTTTGCTTCTTCAGTAACTTCGTCAAATTTACGCCCAATAAAACGTTTGACAGAATAAAATGTATTTCCGGGATTTAATACAGCTTGTCTTTTTGCAATTTGTCCAACAAGTCGATCACCTGTTTTTGTATATGCTACTACGGATGGAGTAGTACGAAAGCCTTCCGCATTTGTAATAACCGTAGGTTTTCCACCCTCCATTACTGCTACTACGGAATTTGTTGTTCCTAAATCAATTCCTACAATTTTACCCATATGTTTAACTTCCATTAAAATATCAATATAAGATTTTTTACCTTGTTTTTTAAAAATAAAAAAGGTGTAATTACCGGTCTTTCGTGTCAAAAAAAAAAACAAATGGTTTTACTATAAATATGACAAAACAAAAAATATTTAAATTTTTTTTTAGAATAAAAAAAAATAATTAAAAAGGAGGTTAGAAAGAACAAAAATAAAGTCTTGAATACCGGTTTCTGGAAGTGCTTTCATCAAACCACTAAAAAAAAATCTGTTCACGATATAACTTTTGTGGTATTAGACTAACTACAAATAAGTTAAACTAAAAAAACACTGTCTCTAATAATAAAAATAAAAATAATAATACAATTGTAATAAATAGTATTACTTATCCCAATAAGTTTAATAAACTTATTATACAAGGACGTAAAAAAAAAGAATATTCCATGATAAAACATAAATCTATTAAGATTAGATTTTTAATTTTTAGTTTAAATTAATTATTTAAACTAAAAATTAAATTAAAAAAAGTTGATTAAAATCCTGGCACTGAGCTATCTTTCCAGAAAGTTACCCTTCAAGTATTGTCGCCGCAGTAATGTTTCACAACCGAGTTCGGTATGGATCGGTGTGGTTCCACCACGCAATAAGCACCAGGAACAACGTTCTCCAAAATTGGAGGAACGACGTTCGAAATAGGGGTAAAAATCCCTATTTTTATAATATTCGATTCTGTATAGCAA